AAGTTATCCGAACCGAGCACTTCCCGTCGACAGGCCGAGTGAAACCAGATAAGAGTTCGCTTTCGAAAGACGACAATGGCAAGTCTCAATCAACTGTCATTAGATCAATAGTAAACAGGAGATTGCTTTGCGTATCACGGATCGAGCACACAATAGAATGCTCGAACTACACTCTCCTAGCATCAGGCCTATGGTCCATCCAAGGACAGAGCTGTAATCAGCGCCTTTCTCAGATCTTCAGATAGACAGAATTCGTCGTACACGCTTAGCCATCTCGCCCGAGGGACCCTTCCCCATAGTCCCGGCATTTCTAGTTCCGGCTAACCAAGGCACGAAAGGATCTCGATCAAGACCTAAAAGCCCCGAACTGGCATTCGAGATACCCAAAGAAAAGGATGTTTTTTTTTTATACAAGAGCTCCTGCCTTTCACTTTCATCGGAACCCAGTCTTGTTCGAGTCAATCTTATTGATGGTTAGAAGCAGAGTTCACGCTTTGCTCTAAACTGAGGTCTAGCCAGTAGATAGTAGAGAGGAGGGCTAAATCCAGGTTAATGTCCCGTCGCTCAATCCATCTATTTTTCTTTCGCGCTAGTGAACTTTGGCAGTTGGAGGAGGGAAAGGAGAATACTTTTCTTACGCAAATAGAAAGTGCGAACAAAGTAGTCAACTTACTGAATCACCAGTGCTCTCATCTTTGTCTTTTGAATTTCAATGAATTTTCTTAAAAAATAAGGAATGAATGGAGTTAGGAGAAAGGGTTGAGCTAGAAAGGCGGGAAACTGTTTATGAATATAAGAAGCATCTTCCCAAGTTGCATCCTCTGGTGCTGCATTGGACCATTGAATCAAGACCTGAACTTGAGCATGGTTGCCACATCCTAAGTGAAATCAAACTTCGTAGAGAGAGATCATTTAGATCGTTTAGAATTTGCTTTTCCTTGAGCACCGACCAGAGGGAGAAGAGCGAGTGATCCCTCGATAGGGAGCACGAGCGATGCAACCAACGGGAGGACAAGACAAGCCCTTCCGAAAAGCTCGTTTGCCTTTCATCTGAGCGAAGTGATTCCTCAAGGTCAGGTTAAACAAGTGAATCATCGGTTGCAAGCACGAGAGCAAGCGATCGAAAAGGAGGAGATTGTTGGCAGATGTCGAAGCCAGCTTGAGATGAACATTAGGAAAGAAAAACAGTGATTCAACGTTATGAGTACCCTCCCTTAATAAATAAATAGAATAGAAACAATTTCCTTCAATTTGAGTAGAGTGCGTTGGCTGGAAAGTAGTAAAGTCGAAGTGAACCTCTATTTCGTAAAGGAGAGCCCGAACTCGAGCTACTTCATTCTCTAATAGGCTTGTTGTACCCGGTCTTGCTATTGACTCCCTAGCCAGCTCAGAAGGAATGCCTAACTCTGTTGGGACAGATTGGACAGTTGGAGCAGCCGATAAACCAGCCACAGCAGAAACAGAATGACTAGTTTCAACAAGGCGAGCAGGAGAAGCTACTCTCTTTTTAGTCGCATCCGTGGAAGGAAAGGATTTTTATATCGCATATCGAACCGGTGAAGCAAATGACTTTCTCGAGTGAAACGAATAGGTCTGGTGCTTCCGAGCCAGCAAGGGGACTAGTTTCAACAAGGCGAGCAACCCCTGCTATATGTATGTATCCAGGACTATGATGTATCCAGCTCAGTTGGAAAGCACTAGTTTACTTCCTCGCTACCGACCCAGATTCTTCTTTGGACATGCCCGACCCTAGCTTATTGGACAGTTGCAACGAAACGAGTAGGTGTATCGACCAGGACTAGTAGTTTTACTAGGTGTTCTAATCTAAGGGGTAGAATGACTAGTAGTTACAGCCGTGGAAAGATATATAATTCATTTCGGCTCCGGGCTGGCTAGTTACACGAAAAGATATAGCTCAGTTGTCTTGGACAGCTTCGAACGAGCAAACAAGATATATATATACTATTGAGGCTTCTGGCCAGCTCAATCCGGTGCTTGTTGGTTAGTTGGAACAACTAGTAGGAAAGCTACTTCTACTTGGACAGCAGGTAAAGCAGGGACAGTAGTATATGGTAGTAAGCTTTGAATTGTTCTCTGTGTAGAATGCCTATTGTCACGAAACAGTACTATATGTGGACAGTACATAGGTATCAAGAAAGAGGGCTAGCTCTGTTTGAATAGTTACCAGCCAAGAAAAGACTACTCAAAAATCTGCTACTTCGTTTCCAAGCAAGCAAAGCGCCGCTACTTATTTCTTTCACTTCAATTCTATTGAATTCTTTTTTTTCATTAATAGTTTGGAAGTCAATTCAGAAAAGCAAGCAAAGCGCCGCTACATAATCAGCTACTTCTAGGTGGTAGCTGTGGGTCAACGATCTATTCTTGTTGGTTTGGATGGAGAGCGGCTTGATGTCATGGAGAAGGGCCTAACTAAGGGCTAAACTAAACCTAGAACCTCCTATATATAGTTTTGGATGGGTATAGCAATGCGGCTTTGTTTCACAAGCTTGTTAGCACCGTGCAATTTGCTGAGAGGAATGAAATGTGAATGCAGCGCAATGCGGATCGAGAAACGAACTTTCTCAGACTGAAGGCGATACGGTAAGTAAGTAAGTATAGGATGGTCTATGTCTTTCAACCAAACGACGAAGGATGGTAGGTAGGCAATCAGGTGGTTCTTTGAAAGGAACTAATCTGAGAGTCTATCCGAAAAAAAAGAAATAAGTAACCAAGGCTTTCATTAACACCTAATTCTTCTTCCGCATTGTGAAGCAGTTTAGTATTTATAGGCAGGCGCAGGATAAGGCGAGACAGAGCCGAGATATATCCTTACTTAATTAAAGTTGAGAGGGACGACGGGATAGGTAATCATTGGATTTTAGTACAGTCGCTCGACTCTAGATGTAGGTAGATATCGAGTCTTATTCCTTAGGTAGTCAGACATTAAGTGAATAGTCCTACCAGTATGTAGTGGAGGTCGTACCAGCAGTTCAATAGTAGTCAACTTCTTGGTCACCAGACTGTTTTCTCTTCATTCAGCTTGATTGCTTTCCCGAAAAGAAATTTATGCCAAGAATCCTAAGAACTGCTTTGGTTGATATGACCTTGCTTGCTAAAAGCAAACTAGCCTGCTCACATTCGCCTGGAGATTGAAGGATCGCTCGTTATGAGCAGCGCGGATTAATACTAATATGTATGAAAAAAACGGACATTTAAGCATCTAATTCTAATCTCAAAATAAAGTCCAATAGTCAAATTTACTAGAAAACGAAGAGAGGCCAAGGCGACCCAACCTCTAAAAGAATAGGTAGGCCTCTATGGCTCGTTCCACTTACGTTCCAGTCGCTGCTTTAAAAGAATTCGAACAGGCCCTATGGTCAAATAGGTCTTCCATTAGGGCGACCGGGAAGGCAAGATTCCCGGCCTCAATGTCTACGAGTAGGAAAGTAAGGATAAGCAGAAGAAGCAGCGAGATAAAGCAAACAGGATGCAGGTACTGTTTTGGAAAGAAGGAAACGCAAATACGATCAACTGTTATGGATTGACTTCTCCTGTTGCTTGATTCAAAACCTGTAACTCTTTTAGCATCTCAACATTGGCATGTGAACTCTCGAAAAGAAGAAACCAATTTTAAGGCATCCCCTCCACCATAGTAAGAAGTAACGGGTCTACGCCCTGCTTTGATGCCCAGAGGAAGAAAAGCGAAGGCAAAGCAATGGCATGGGCATGAAAGGCTACGTAAATAAGTACTTCCCCTTTTCTTTCTGATCGTGGTCCTTCTCCTTTATCCGAATCAGAGGTGCGAGATGGCACCCGAGAGCCGAGAGCCTTATCCCTATCCGAGTGAAGGGTTGATTGAAATTCTAGTTTACTCTTATGCGCATTTCAACAAATTCATTGATTTCATACATTTCCTTGATTGAAATGATTGAAAATTCATCATCGCCCTTTTGAGAGTTAGGAGTTAATAAAGTGGGCATCCCTCACTGAAAAGAGAATCAAGCAGGCCTAGGACGAGGGATAGTGATATTCCTTTAACCGAGCAAGAAACCATCTCTTTCTTTCACATATATATATCTATTTCAAGAAGTCCAATCCACCACTATCAATGGAGCACTCTACTCTATACTATTACCGAGTGAAGATTTCATCGGATCCGGGTCTGCTTGCTTTCATTGAAGGACAAGAGCGGATAGTTCCCTTCCCTTTCTTCGACCTTATCTTTCGATAGAGAAGTACAGCGAACAAAGCGAGATGAACGATAAGTCGAACGACAGAACAACCTGATGTTACTGCATAAAGTAATTCAGATTGTCATATTGAGATTTTGTCCTTCCTTTTTTTTATTATTCCAAGCCAAAAGGCTATGTTCTCTCCCATACAGCTCGCAAGGCTCATAACCTAACTGCTCTACTTACTTAATTCAGAAATTCAACAACCCTTGCCCGAAGAGAAACTCCCTTGAAGGGCCAAAACAACAGCAGAGTAGCAGGTCAAAAAGAGAGAGAGAACTGAAACCGAAGATACTTGGGTTGGGAGAACTCTTCTACAGTACTCCATTAACAGAATCAAAGTATAGACCAATCAGCCTTCCTTATTGTCCAAGATCATTACTAAAGTGTTGGCCAACAGACTAGTACCAGTGGTGGATAGGAGAGTAAGTCCCAGACAGCTAAGATAAACTCCCGGGTAGTGTTGTCACTGCACAAGAGGTGCGTAACAGGTGTAAGCAAAGAAGAGAGCACTGGATTTCGAGAGCATATGATATGGGCTTTCTCTTTTTTGAGGTGAGATGCTAGCCAGCCCTCTATTCATGGGTGAGATATCGACAGCGTTACCACGTACCAAATCGTTCACTCTATCAGGCAGGCAGTCAATCAATCCGCATACGGACCCACCGACGTGATCTCACTTCTGCAGCCTGCACCAGACCCGTATTATGTATTTTATGGCATAATCCTTATCTATTCAGGAGCGATAGCGAAGCCGCCTATAGGAGTCGAAGGACGAAAGTCCGTTAGACCTCCAAGCCATAGCAACCTCTTGGGGAAATTACGAGCACCGCGTTGCAAATGCACGAGATCAAAGAAATCCAAAAGACAAGCCAGCTCTACTCAATTCATCAGCTAACCCTCTTCTGGAACTACCGCCTCTGGTCTGCTTATTCTATTAGTAAGCTGCTTCTTCTATTCCCTAGCTTGAGTGTATTAGTAGTAGCTCCGATTTCGATTCGAATGCAAACAACGCACAATGCCCGCTTTTGTTAAGCGTTACAGTCTCAATGTCGATAGCTTGCTTTGGACTACCGAAACGACTATATTGAGGAGGAAACGAGAATTCTCATAGATGATACGAAAAGCAATGTACTAAAAGCAGGAAAGTAGCAGGGAAAGTGAGAAAGCAAAGAGAGGCACGTTTGTTAACAAAGCGGAACCAAAGACTTCTGCCTACAGCCAAACAAAACTTTCAACTATATTCAATTCCAAACTAAATCACAGTAGAAGTTATGGCAACTCAGGCTGGACCAAAACAGCAAGCGGAAGGTCTCCGAAAGTCCTACATTAGCACCAAGCCATCCCCCAAGGGAGGACGGAGTGTGGGAAAATCCAGTTGCTAACGCTCCCGGCTGTGGGTTCTTCACAATTAGCATAACATTCTAGTACAGAGATCACCACTTGTTATGCCAGGGTCTCCTTTTTCGAGTTGGTTACTGAGATCTTCTTGTTGAGCAACGTTTTCCCGGCAATCTCTGCTTATTAGGGTGGCCTCTAACAGGTCGGGAGAGTACTCAAAATCTTGCTCATACGCCTCGCAAGATTAAACATCTGCGAAAGTCGTCTCGAAGCTCTGACTCTCGAGAGAAAGTCTTGCCTTTGGCGGGAGGACTCCTTCTGACTGCAGCTTGAAGGGGAAAAGCCACTGATACACTGGTGGAAGTCTTTTTCCCATGGCAGTATAGCATGATTGCGACGACGCTAGGCCGCTCATCATTCTTTAGAGTCTCCTTAGATTTTTCGACATCCAGATCATTGTCAACGGCATTGGGCCGTTCATAAACTTCTTCGGATACCCAATCTCTATCAGTTCTTCTATCGGCTTTGGGCCGATCGTCGTCATATTTTCAGGATGACATCCGCTAATGAGATCCGGCGTTTCAGTAAGGGAGGCACAGGATCATTGAAGGGCTCCTCGACTCTAAAGAAAGTGTCTTAGGACAGAGTTTAGCCTGGAATGTCGTCGTCCTTGCAAAACTTTCTAAACTCTTCCCATATTTCCTTGGCTTGGTTAAAGGGCTCAAATCAATTGGGTTGGTCAAGGAATTAGCCCTCCCCCTGATAAAATATGCGAAAAAGACTTTTTTATCCGGATAACGAGTAACGGATTGTTGTTTGTTTATTTAAACCTATTTTGTTTGGATTTGGAATGGACGCCTGCGGAGGAGAAAAGGAGAAGCAGCTCCGTGGGCTGGCCGGCCTTCTGTTTCGAAGAATGGAATCTTAGTTAGGAGAACAAGACGGGGGACAAAGCCTTCCAACATAAGTTATTAGAACCTTTTTCGAAATGACCATCAACAGCAAAGCGTGGCTTCTCGCCCCGGGACACTAGGGTGGTCTACGATCGATCATCCTTATGGAAACAAATCTGCCTTCACAGCGATCTGCCCTATTGCAGGAGCTTCAGTGTGTCTCTTAGTTTCTTTTATGGATGGTTAGCTCACTCACCGACTGACCTTTTTAGCCGATCTTCCCCAGGTGTCTTCGCGTTATCAGCGTCTAGGCCGGCCGGACAACTCGTGGCTAAGGTCCATTCGTCGCATGTGAGGCGCTTGCGGGTAATTGTATCTACTTTGTGAAAGACAAAACGTTTCACTTTCTTTTATGATCAAGTTAGTGTGTTTTTTCTACACACACTAGTGAAGCGCGCTCACGTAAAACACACGAACTGAACTAGCAAGATTTAGGGTTTGGTATTTCAGACGGCACAACTTCATCACCAAAGGAAGGAAGAGCGCTATCCTAGTCAAGAAGAGAAGTTCTCGAGATATCTATGGTGAACCGATGTTGCTTAGGGCGGGTGACCATCTTATGATTGAAGATAAGCACCGAAAGCTTTCCTGGTGAATGGAAGTGAGGCGTTCGGAACCTATTCTAGTAGAGGAACCAACCCTAAGAAAACCTGACCAAAAGATAGCTACGTTCCCGTCACTAACGTTACTTCGGAGTATGTGGCTGATCCGCTGAGAAAAGACGGGAAGGCAAACAGAAAGTACCACTTTTCTTATTCTTAAGTTAAGATGAATCTATTGAAGAGTCAAGGTTTCCAATGAGCACGGATGAGGCGAAGCATCGATCCCTAACAAGCGAGGTAAGCGCACGGATACAAAGGAATCTGAGTCTATGTCTTGGTCACCCAGAAAAGTATTCAGAGATAGTTGAATTGAGGGACCTCTACTTTACGTACCTCTGTAGTCTTAAGAGAAAGTAATACACTCAGTCTCACCGTTGGAGGATTTAGTGGAAGATCTAGGGCGTTAGCCAGAAGCCCATAGAGAGAGAGTCAAAAGCCTATAGCACTGCAGGAAGACCAAGGTCTCGATCGACAAATCTAGTGGTCACTCACCGTCAATATTTGATTCTACGGCCTATGCTGATAAATTAAAATAGCAATAAAACAATTGGGGAAGCCCTAGCCTTGAAACAAGGGGCTTTACTAATATAGAAATGGAAATCTGATAAAGATGCCTAGTCTGCGCTGTTAGAATCCATTGGAGAAAGGCTTGCTCACTTCTTCATCTGTGAGATACTCGTATTATAATAATTTATAATAATGGGATTGGACCTTGCTTCGATCCCCTCTTTAATATACTCCAGAAACTCGCCATAGATGTAATAGCCGAAATGAAACTCTTTTCCTTTACGCCATAGGAACTAGTATAGAATTCTAAAAGAGGTCTTTCCTTTACGTCGTAAAGAGAAGCATGTGCCTTCCACCTATCCTTCCACGTATAGCTGGGCTTTAATAAAGAACGCATCGGGCAGCGAGCGGAAAAGAAAGTCGATTGAATCTTGGTAATTGAGTGAAGAAGCTCTCAGCGAAGAACAACCCGTAAATCTAGGAAGTATTGAATCGGGATCCGATCTCTTTTGCTCGAGTCATAAGGTGAGACAGACAGGCTTCCTTTCCGGATGTCGATTGGGATAAGGGTTTGATCGAGAGCTAGGAGATTCGGTTGTTTAACCTAAGAGAAGAGATCCAGTTTACAGAGGAGATGCCAGGGGCGGTGGCTGTTCAAGGAAGTTTCTAAGGAGGAAGGCTTGATTTATTAAATAAAAGATAAGATCCGACTATCAAACCAAAGGAAATTGCCAACAAGAGTAGCTTAAAAGCACCTAGTTACCGAGGCAGATGAGAAGAACTGAACAACCCAAGAAGAGTACTCAATCAAAGCGAGCTTTCATTTTTTGCGGAGGAGTTCATCAATCGTTTAGAAAGCGATTCTGAAACCACCAATTTGAAAAAAAGAGTACTTGGAAAAAGAGCGTGCCGTCATAACGGATAGGATTGGGGGTCGACTTCCCCTCTCAGTTTGGAAAAGAGGAACTCTCCTCTCTTTGCTCGTGAGACTGTAAGCGAGTAGTTATCAACCATTGTTTTTTCTAGCAGACATCTCTTTTCAAGCGCTTTCTTCATTGGAAAAAGTGCAAACTTCATTCACCAAGTTCCCCTATTCTAGGCCGGTGTCCGAGGTTTTTTCCACAAATTCATTTATGTAAGCCAGCTCTAGATCTCTGGGTCTCCCTTTTACCCCTCTAATTCCCTTGGGATAAGGTTCCAGTTAGTGAGAGAGAATGTACTTTCACTGATTGGATTGTTCCAGCTGACACTTCGCCAAGCAGAAGCAGGAATCTTGTCCTTTCTTTACGCTGTAGGGGTATCGGTTTCTCTCCTTCTCCTCTGAATTTATTTTTCATTCAAACAAAAAGCAAGGAGTAGGGATTGGATAAGGTTATTATGCGTAGGTTCGTACGTTCGCTAATGCGTAGGTTTCGCTCGTTCCGAGGAAGGCCGTTGTTCGAATTGAAACAAAAGATACCTTTGCCCTGTAGGATTCGATTAGGGATACCGATAAGGAAGGGGTCAGGTGCTCAGGGGAGTACTCGCTCCAGCGTTAGCCTCAATCGAACCATTCGCCATTCCTAGTAGTCTGGGAGCAGCTTAGGGATAGGGCAGTTCTAGGACTGGATATCGCGATACTTTTCGGATAGGTATATCAATAGCGTTTGCTCGTCTCGTAGTCATATTGGCCTAGGGGTTGCCGAGGAAAACCTTACCGTTGTACGAAAGGATATCTCGTAACGGAAGGATTGAAACCAGATAAAGTTACTGAAATAACTACCTTTGCTAATGTGCTTTGTCGAACAACCTTGACTAGCTTTCCAGCATGCGCTACTACTGCCTACCTAGCAGTCACCTCTTCCTCCTCTATTCCATTTCTAGTGCAATATCTGACTTCAGGTCTCAAATCCCGCTACTCGAAAGCCCGGTCTGTAATCCCTTCCTTCGCCCCGTCTTAGCATCCCCTCGTGCGCTTCCATATAAATTCCCATTTCATCTACCAGTTTTTCCGAGCAGATTCGGTCACAGTCCCATAAGCAGTAGGGACCACGACTGAGCCTATTTCGTGATCGGCTAGTAGCTCCTCATTTCTTCTTCCAAACAGACACTTATGTATCTATCTAGGCGGGCGGGCACTTAACCAAACTCAGGTTGACACAAACTATACAAAACTCTTAATTTGGGTGTACAGACAACCCGATCAAGCCGCAACCCCGAACAGAACCGACCCTGACTAGACCTTTTCCCAAGCAACTCCGAATACAGGAAAATCAGAATGAAATTCGATAAGAGAGAGCATGTTTCTAAATTAGTGATAACTACTTATTTAAGAGTGAGAAATGCTTCATGCGAACACCCTTGGTGGCCTGCTTTTTGAGACAGGGAGGCCATGCTCGTATCTATGCTTTTCATCATTTGTCTGGTCTACTCGTACCCCACCCCACAAGGTACATCTTCGACTACCGTGCTTCTTATCTTGACGCTATACATTCAGTTCACTCAGTCCCTGAGACTTATCAAGGTAATCTTACCAAACAAGCAACGGATTGAGCAACTAGCGCGAAGTTGCGCTAACGCGCATCCTCTTGCTGGGATGGTTTGAGACAAAGATTTTACATAGATAATGCTTTCTCGCTACCCGCCCGCAATGGTTCACTGATCAATACTTCACAAAGTCATCATGTGATACGACAAAACTAGAAATCAAATCGTTTGTGGCTGATCTCTCCATCTACTTACTTCTATTGGACCCATAGGACCAGCGCTCACAACAAATCCAATAAGATAAGATCTAATAATGAAACCCGGGAACACTAATTCAAAAACAAAGCGATAGCAATGTTTATAGAAAAAGCAAAACAACACTCAAGAGAAACTCCACCTAGAACGTACCAGTCAGCACTTCGTTATTGTCGACCGCGCGGATCACGCAACAAAGTAGCAAATACGCGTCGGTATCACATAAAGAGGATTTTCGACAGGCTCCACAAATTCGTTCCTAGGTGCATGACTTGGAGGGGAGCTCCTTCTTGATTCTTACATGTTTGGAGTTTTGTCTGGATCCAGGTACCTCAACTATTGGCCTTACATGGCCTGACATGGGTATTCCATCTTTCTAGTCCCACTCTTCTCCAACAGAGCTCCCTCACTGAGCGAGCATTCGGCATTCCTAGTATGCTCCACTCATTCTACGCCAAGCACCCAATCACGGGATCAGAATCACACTCTAGATCATACCTTTCACGAAAGAAAAGGACAGGCAGCCGCTGCTAAACCAAGATCTCCATCTCTTGACTCCGTCAATCAATCTTACCTTATAGGGCACAATGGTATATTTACCATACGAGATGTGTGCACCTACTAAAGGGGATAGAAAGATCTTGGGCACAAATACGTAACTTTTCACGAAAGACATACAAGAGATTCACCAATGATTGGTTGGACTAAATACTACATTTATTTGCTCAGAAGAAGGAAAGTTGGCTGTGAGAATGATTTATCGTACGTAGTCTTTCCTAGGACCATTCCAACAGGATGCTCAGAGGTGGGTGGAGAAAAAGCTCAAAAGGGAGTTTGAACTTCCTGCGCTTTCAGAGGATCTAAATCAGTCTTCATCCTTTCGCTTTTCCCTCGCAATAAATATGTAAATTCGTTTCGCAGAAATTAAGAGATTTTCGATCTCCTCGAAAGAAAATGAGTTCGATCAGCAACACCGGTCTCCGCAGCACCAGGATAAAGACCTTCTTTTTACCCATAACCTTTCTCTGCAGCATTGGAACCAAGATCGGGCTTGGCATAGTTACGAGGTTCCCGTTCTATTTAACTAACACTAACTGAAGCTAACCGGAAGCTTTCTTCTCATGCGACTCTTGGATCGAAAAGAGGCTGCTGGACTGGACCACGGCTGAAACAAATATTCCCTATTATCCGATACCTGATCAGTTGGTGTGGACCAGTAACCCTGAATCAGGGCTTGGGCAGTCGCTCTATATGCGAAAGAACGTTCTTGCTTTCACTACTCACCTTGCCCTTTTGCCCTTTCCGGACCGCTACCTGGGTTTCCAGTCGTTTCGGCTACTGCCAATATTTTAGGAGGAAATAGCCGTTGTCCCTGGATCCTTCTAGTCGGGGGAGAGCCTTTATTACACCTAGAAATAAGGTAACGGGGCACACCATATCCTCGATATTTGAGGGCTTGGAAGCAGGCACTGGTATCGTCACTTCAGCTTTAACCTGGTATAAAGCGTCTAACTGATCGATAAAGAAGCATTGCGCTTGTCAAAGGAGTTCAATGCTCACTAGACGCATAAACAGAACTAGATAAGATAGTCTTACTTAATTGAGTATATCAAGATGTGCATCGCTTACTTTAACCCTCATACCTTGCTTTAGCAGCAGCAGGCGGCTTACACTACGTATAGGCCTGATTCCAAGGAGCGCAAAAACCCTGATTCATTCTTAAAAATAGTCTTTTGAACTCAGTTAGAGGGAAGATGTCATGACAAACCTAATAGTATAGTGAAGTTCGATGACTATGCTCATAAAACTCTTCAAGGGTATTGTTTGTCTGGATCCTCTACATCAGTTTACACCTCATAGAGTGTACATTCTCTAACTCCAAAAGCTTGTAGGCCAGACAGGGTTGACTCTCGCCTATGGCAATGATTCTCTGGTTAGCCATCAGCCTGCCTGTATTGATATCTTGCTAGATAAAGAAAGGGAAGCACTAACAAACACCTTGCCATTTTATACAGTCAGATGCTATGGTTAAAAGGTCATCTCTACTCTGGTGACCCATTGGATAATAGCTCTACTAGACGAGACAGACTCCTTAGTGAGCTGTCAACTGCTCTAGCTCTTCTCTAAAAAATAGATCGACTTGTCACCTTTAGTTATCCTTCGACCCACCCCTTTCCTTTAGGTTATGCTCTCCATTGTATGGCTATTGCTCTGTTTCTAGCTTCAAAAAAAGGATAAGTAGGAGTAGTAGGCGGAGCCGGACCGACCCTAGGTGAGTAAGCAGGTTGTGTCCCAATCTATCGGGGCTTCTCCTGGCCTTTCATGTTGAGTATGAAGGCGGACTGGAGGGATTGGAGAGATTTTCGTTCGTCAGTTGTTCCATTTTCGAGTAAGCTCCTCAACCCTAGAAAGAGTGATTTGCTTTATCGGCTTTACCGAATCTGGAAAATTCCTGAATGATCGACTTAAATATATAACAAACTAATTTGGATTATTGCGTATATGTTCGAATGCAAAGAAATTGCGTATATAATTGAGCGAGCGAGACAGCTACTCACTGCTCGTATACGAAAGAGAGGATGTATGGGTTGTTGCCGAGTCTATGCTCGACCGCGCTCCCTCTCAGAATAGAGATCACGTTTCCCTTTACCCACCCAGAATCTGAAGTGAGTGTGGAATCTATTCTGCCTATTGGCAGATGGCTCTCTATTATCTTTCTCTTATTAATGGCTCCCCATTATATTAATAAATATGAGTGTCAGGCTTGCTGTACTGAATCTCTTTATAGTCTACCTGTCAAGCCCAAGATAAGGGCAGGGCTGGGTTTCTTATTCCACTATGTGGGTTTTTAGGTTTTCCAGTTTCATTGAAGCAACTCCTTTCGCTTTCATCTGTTCAACTAAGGAGAGGAATCAAATCAACGAGAAATACTATACTCGAAATTTCGAGTTGCGAAGGAAAAGCGCGAAACAATGTAAACTCTCAACTATGTTAGAGGGAGCTAAATCAATAGGTGCTGGAGCTGCTACAATTGCTTTAGCGGGAGCTGCTGTCGGGATTGGAAACGTTCTCAGTTCTTCGATTCATTCTGTGGCGCGAAATCCTTCATTGGCTAAACAATCATTCGGTTATGCCATTTTGGGCTTTGCTCTCACCGAAGCTATTGCATCGTTTGCCCCAATGATGGCCTTTCTGATCTCATTCGTTTTCTAGTGTGCCTCTAACAAAAGGGGCCGAAACGAGAACTACATATGGTCTGAGACTTTCTTCCTGGAAAAGAGGAAGACTAGTTATGTAGGCTGTTACCGTGAAAGAAATGTATCTTTATCGGTTGCTCGACCAAAGCCGGTAAAAGAATCTATTATAGATCGAATCCTTTTTATAAGCAATACCGCTCCGTTATTGGTATGTTTATGTTATATAGTAAACGGATCAAAGGGATATCCTCTGGCATTAGAGAATATTCATCTTGACAAGAAATTATCTATATGTTAAGATATCTCTGACAAGGGCTATAGCTCAGTTCGGTAGAGCAACTCGTTTACACGTGCGCCAATGCTTTTCAAGGGAACTTATTATGCAATGAACATAATTGACCTTGTTGCAAAATCAATGTCTTACTTCATGGATTCGAAAGAATAGAAGAACAGTAGCCTGACAATGACAAACAGCCGGTTCAGTCCGATTCAGGTGCCAATTCAGGTGCTTACTCAAATAGAACCCCTATTGATTTGCTAGTTGATAAGGTAAATATCCAGCCCACTCAATGCTAGGCGTAATGAGGATAAGGGCCTCCAAAAAACTTCTTTTCGTTCTATGAACTTTAAGGTGTATGAAGTCTCATAGTAAACTCTTGCAGCGGAACGATAGAGACTCCATTTCACCTAGGTTGATTTAATTTAGGCCGGAGGCAGACCTAAGTCAAGGTAATCCTCCTTTGAAACACTTTGGTATTGTTCCTAGATAGATCATAAGACAAATAATCAATCAGAGCACAGGGAGCCATCTTATTATCTTTCCCTAAAGAAAAACTATGGCGAATTAACTGATCTTTACATCAGTTGATGAAAGAGCCCAATGCAGAAAAATGCATGTTGGGTCTTTGAAACAGTTCGAATCATTTCGATAATAATCCGTTTGATCTGTTTTACCGAGAAGGTCTATGGTTCGAATCCGTATAGCCCTAATATATACGTATTTTTTTTCCATTTTAGGATGGATATCTTATGTTTCCTTTAGTATAGTTTGATTTTCCTTATTAGTAGACTCGACGGTCTATTCCGACATAGAATAGAGATAAAAGCATTACCATAGGCTCATTCATCGAAAATCATAGAGACAGGAAAAGAAAAAATAATTTGGATCAAATCAATAGAAGGAAGGATCCCTTACCTGATTTGAATTCCATCCTCCTTCAAATAGGATATGCTCTAAGTCCCTAGACTTTCCTATAATGACTGCAACGATTTTCGTAATTTTGCGAATTCCCATTTTGGATTTCAGGACTTTTAGCCCCGGTTAGTGAAGGACCAGAAAAGCTTTCTAGTTATGAATCGGGTATAGAACCCATGGGGGGGCTTGGTTACAATTCCGAATACGCTATTACATGTTAGCACTAGTTTTTGTTGTTTTTGATGTGGAAACGGTCTTTCTCTACCCTTGGGCAATGAGTTTCGACGTATTGGGTGTATCCGTTTTTATCGAAGCTTTCATTTTTGTGCTTATCCTAGTTGTTGGTTTAGTTTATGCATGGCGAAAAGGAGCCTTGGAATGGTCTTAACTGAATATTCAGAAAAAAAAAAAAAAGAAGGAAAAGATTCCATTGAGACAATTATGAGTTTGATTGAGTTTCCGTTACTTGACCAAACAAGTTCCAATTCCGTTATTTCAACTACACCAAACGAATTTGCTTGTTTTAACTAAAAAGCACAGTTGAGCAGGAACGAAGTGTGAACATAGGCACAAAAACAACGTTTTGGTGATCCTGTGTAGTTGCTTGCTTTCCGCTTGAGCTACTTTCACTGTGAAGAAGAGGACTTCATCTCTTCACTTACCCAAGGAAACTTGGAAATAACGCGTCTGGCTTGGAAAGCTAGTTAGGGATATTCGATAGAGGAAGGACCCGTTTCGAGTAGTGAACGCACCAAGAAAAGCCTTTTAAGCCATGCTTGGTAACGCACATGTCCTACTCTACCTGCATCGGGACTGGTGAGAGCCGGCGATGCACGGAATTTTTTAAACGCTCTACTTCACTAAGGAAGATACGTTTCACTTTTCCGATCGGAATTTGAACTCTGGCTGGTTCAGGTTACAGTCAGAGGAAATAAGAAGTATGGTAAGATGAATGAAAGGCAGAAATATAGGACATACGCTTTATCGCAGAACATATATTTGCTTTCTATTCGACAAGAAGGACAAGGAAAAGATAATGGATATGGAACACAGGTCCTGGCACTATTGGAAAATGAAGCTCTCTCAGTTCAAACATATGAGATTACTTATATTATGGAAGTCTTGAAGCAAGATGTCTTTCATCCTAATTCGCATTTTAGGCCTATTCCACTTGACTCACGACTGCTCAGAAACTAGTTCGTAGATTTCGCTTCAACAACTCGATCTTTTAAGTCGCTACTCTCACACGGAATCCCAAGTTCGGGGCCTTCGTTCTTGTGAAGACATACCGCTTTGACAGTTGGGAGTCAACCATCCTTTACCCGACCAAATTGAATAGCCTTTTACCACTCAGCCCAATAAACCAGCTAAACCAACCCAACTAACGTATTTACTTTACAACAGTTGTTATCTTTCTCAAGATTCTTTTTTATACAACAAGCTTGCCCAGGGCTACCACATGCACCATCAACCACATGATCTGGGGACTAGTTTTGCACATTTTTTATTGTACCTTTGGCAATAGGAAGTCTGAACCGACACCCCCTGTCCCTCGGTGTGAGTTGCAGCAACACTCTGGTGGAAGTTATCCACCTATCGATGGTTAGAACCAGCTGAAGCCGATTGAAGCGTTCTTGATACATTATTGCACATCTCAAAAATGGGATTTCATTGAGGAAACATTGCTCCACTGAGGCTGAAGTCAATTGGATCATGAATCTTCTTCAAGAGCTGAAAGTTCCAATCTCACCCACTCCAGTCATCTATTGTGACAATGTAAGTGCCACTTATGTTTGCGCCAACCCCGTGTTCCATTCTCGTATGAAGCGCATTGCCATTGACTTCCATTTCGTTCGAGATCAAGTTGCTACTGGTAAATTGCGTATTTCTCATGTTCATACTTCTGACCAACTTGCCGATTCACTTACTAAGCCCGTGCCTCGCCGGCACTTTAAAACTCATCGGAACAAGTCCTCAATGGCCAGCCAATCTTGCGGGGGCATGATTCAATTCTAAGCTAAACCCATTCAACTGCTGTAAAAAGGTCTGAGCCCTGCGTTGATAGAAAGAGCGCTCTTTTCATGAAACTAGAAATCTCGTAAGAGAAGAAGTGAGAAATCGGATCGACAAAGCACCATTTCCTCCGCTCAAGGAAAATCAATGCCGAAGACTGACAACCAACATCGATAGGTATTACAGTGCCTCTGAGTTATCTCGTACTCGCGGTTTGACCTACCCAACCAGCAACTGAAGTGGAAGACTGACTGACTCAGGTGTTGGCTTTTAGCTCACCTGCCAGTCAATATTCTTATTAGACCCGCAATGGTGTTTCCAACACAAAAAGTATGGTATACTCAAGTAAAGTACTAGCTTCACCGGAAAAACAACTGTAACTCATGTGTGATCGCGGATTCCACGGTAACTGTTGTAGTTCCAGCTCTACATTAGGAGCATAGGGGCTCTATCTACATACAGAGTTTGACCCACGGTACGATGCAGCTGAAAAAGGTAAGCCGGTTAAGTGCTTTAACCATTTAGTCAAAGAGACTGAGCGAGTGAATTGGTTTTCTGTTTTGTCAGCGGATCTTACGAGCTTTCATAGAAAGCATACTATATATTTTACCGCGTACAAGGACAAGTGGTGGCACGACACGACACGGAAAGTAGCATCCCTTCTTTTCCATAAGGATGAATTGTTGGTTCAAATCGGATAATCAATCAATAGGGAAAAAGGAAGGGATTACTGTAAGATGGAATGCTCGCGTCGGAATTCATTCTTCTCGTTACGGTAGCCTAAGAGCATTCAAGAGCTCAGTTAGAGCCTCTCAATTGATAGAGGCATGTTCATATGAAGCGCTACGCATATCTTATTTTACCAAAATAGGGTGTTTTGGGGCTGGTAATTGAAGATCTGGGATCTATCAGTCAAAGTGGACTACTAAAAAAAACTTCTGTTGCAAGGTAATTTTTTTTTAAGTCTATTTAGCTTCTTCGTAGAAAGAAGGGATTTGCTGCTTTCTTAGTAACAATATTCTTATGCTATCTGGCTATCGAGAAGAAGAATGGTTAAAAAAAAGGGAAGATAAACAAACAATTTCTCTCCCTTCCCCTAATCTAATGGAAAACTTTCCCGAATCTAAAGGAACTAGCCGTAAGATAAAGAGGTGGTCGAATACCTCATCCGCTTCCTAGCCGTAACAGATGGAATTGGAATCTCACTTAATGAAAGATGCACTATGCTTCATTCAATTGGACAGCTTTGCCCGTCTCTGGACTGTACTCTTTCAGATTCGGCAATGGATCTTTTTTTTTTTACCCTTCTGGGGACTAGTCTAATTCTTAATTAGCAATCTAATCTTGAATAATATCAAGCAGTGTTCCACAATAGCCTGTGCCGTGACCCATCCTCCTGTGACACTGACAGTAGCAGGAATTGTTTTCAGCACCTGGAAAAGGTTTTTAATCGGAGTCAGGCAACTCGAGAGCTCCAAAATAAGAACTTCAAACAACTTTTCAGTGTGAACGAGATAGAAATTGTACTTCTTTTGCTCTTTATGTTCTTTGCCCTTATTCTTCATCTACTGTGGTACAAACTTTTTTGAAACGTCTGTCACGACTTAGTTTGAGCCATTCTTGGGAATGAGATAGCTTTCACCTCTTTCTCCTTAATAATATCCATAAATTCTGAAGCTCGTTCTATTAACTGCGCAAATTTATCCCGACAGGAGCAAGAGGAATTCGAAATTCATAATGCAATCCCAAATAGAGACTTGTTTTTTTTTAATGGGAATAGGCTCATTGCATCGCCAAGAGTCTGAATCGAGCAATGAACTCCTGGGCTTTCTCTGTCGGTTCCTGGATGCATTTCCTCAAGTCGTCAGTAGTGACTGACTTCTTTCTTTAGAAGGTCGGAATCCGCCTGAATAAATCGCACATATGCTCCCAGGACTTCACGGAATTAGGAGGCACAGAGGTAGGTATACCAAGAGAAAGCTATGTGGGTAAGCGACGAGGGTTAAACCTAAATAACAAGTTTGAGTTTCCAGAAGTATCTCCACGCTGAGCGATGAACCTCGCCAAATGCTCTTTTGGTCCATCTTTTAGGTGAAATTTGGGCAATATGTATCCCGCTGGGTATGGCTCGTAGTCAATCTCTGGAGGATATGGAGGATCATAGGCTAGGTAACCTTTTCACTATTCATTTATAAAGCTTCAAGTAACCAGGTCTCTTCATCCTTATTGGGCACTCCCACAAGAGACAATTCTTTTTAGCCTCTAAGAGACAACAAGAAGAGCCTAACCAGGACCTTGAGATAACAGCCCATAGGGTAGCCCCTACAGAGCAAAAATCTAAGGCCGGAATACCGGAGTTCTTTCTTTGCTTCCAAGAACATAGATTCCTTCTTCAACCCAGGTCATGACCGAGGGCGGGTATCTCACTCGCATATCTAGAGCCCAGCATCTCTCCTGAACGACACCTTCCGCAGACTCTACTGGTGGTATTTCCCGAGGCGAGGGTAAATATGTGCATCCATATCGGTCAGGAAACGACAATGACTCTTCTTCTTCCGGGAAGCTATGGGCACCTCACAATTCTTAGACGACATTAGTGGAAGCGAACATTCGTAGCATTCATTGTCACCGATCATTGAAAAAAGAAGCCGTACGAAAACTTAAGGAATCTTTAGATTTGGCGGCTATAGACTCAAAGGGCACAGACAGGCTGCTGGTTTTTTTAGCTAACTAAAGTCCAACTTCCTTTGCCGAAAGAGGATGAAACGGATCAGCCGATTCAACTTAGCATTACCCGACTCGTAACTTCAAGCACAACCATCCATCTCAATCCAAAATCTCCGATCGTCTGTGATCCCTCCTCCGGTTTTGGATATATAGACAGTGCCTGCTCTCAAACCAACCAAGACAGCAGCAAGTTCCTATCGAGAACAAGACGACAGATCAATATGACCAATTTCTCTAATATCTCGGGTGAATACGTGAAAAAGTGTTGCTTAGCTCAGTGAAATGGAATAAGGAAGAGAAAGTGTAGTGTGATAAGGGAAGATGCAAGTCAATTTTGAGGTTTTCAAGCAAGGGCTGAGATAGATATACAAACAAGAAGAATTCACATCAGAACCCTTTCCTGCTTCCCTTTTTTACCCATCGGACTCACATTTTGATCTCCTACGCTTGCTTTCACAGTCCCCCTACGAGCAGCCCGGAATCAATGAAGGAGTTCATTCAGCACCGAGCCGAGCGAGCGTAGATTCAATATGTTGATTGTACCGAACGAAGGATTTGCCTTATCACGAAAGCCACATTCGTTTCGTTTGAGGAAGTCACACGTCCTGTTCCCTATAAATAAGGAGATTCATTCTTTTTTTCAGAAATCCCCTCTTCTTCCTCCTCAAGCCCCTATCACAAGACCAAGCGGATCTCATCCTGCAGAAGACTCAGAGCGGATCTATCTAATGGCATGGCTGGCTGTCGGATGTGATCTATTCTCGTGTCACATCGCTTTCTTTCTTCTCCCTCCATTTTCTTCACTACTACCGCTCCTACACATAAATCAAAGAAGCATTGTGGAATAGTTTCGTTAATGGCGAAAATGTTCTTAGTGAAAGGGTTGCCTGCGGTCAGAGCGGTCTCTGAAAGTGAATAGGAGCATAGCGGTATCATCCAAGCCAAACACGTCTCCTCAGTCAAGGCTCGCGCAAAGAAGATCAAAAACATAACAACTGATTTCGCTTAATGCATGTCACCCACCCGCTCTCAATACAGCAAGTGACTCTCTCTCACAAGACAGAGAAAGATTACCGATTCATCCAATTTGATCAGAAGTGAGTTCATTGTTGTTGTATAGCGAAACCTTTCCTTGACAAAACCATTCTCAGCTAATAGAAGCCGAGCTATCTATCCAGATCAGGGTTGAACGAAGCGAATGGAAAAGCCAAAGAAAACATAAATCCATTGCGATTAGAAACCTGTGACTCTACAGCCAGGGCTCGATGGCGATGTAAGATAGAAAGAATGGGGAGTTAGGGCTTCGGTTTCCTCTGTGGCCAGTTCCAATTCCAAATCATTTGCCGACATGCGGACTCACTTCTCTTTTATGGGATGAAAGCCCTTGTCTATTTACGTGGGTGAATCAAGTACAACAAGTCAGGTCAGAGCTTGTGGTAGAAGATTGGGCTCTGCTACGCAGATCCACTCAACTAGGAAAGAAGTACGCATTGCTGACTGACTGTTTGAACGATCCTAGTTACTAGTAAGTAGCTAATCAAGTCAGAGTAGGGTGGCCGAGAAGCTTCTTGCCGGTGCCCCCCAAAGCAAAGCACAGACTCTACTCACCCACGCTCCACCTACGGAGGGAGAAATCATCGAAATATCCTCATCCCCTGAAAGGGAACCCGAAAACAGGACGAGAGTGGATAGGGTGACTAAGGAGGTAGTCAAAATTAGTAGTGAATTTTGGAAAGAGAAGATTACAAAAAGGCGAGAGCAGCATAATCGTTAGTTAGGGGTAAGAGGGGACGGGCCCGTATAGAAAGTCAATCCTTCTTTTTCCGATATGCCGCTCCGCAAGCAAGGAGTGCCACGCACGAGCGGAGCGAAAACTAAGCAAGGGGAATTCCGTCATTCCATGGAAAGCATGCGAAATCCTTTGATTGTTTATAGAATAAAAATCACTATATAGTCTTTCTTGTTCCACTTGCAAGGCAAGGAAAAAGAAAATGTCAGTTTCGTTATTACAACCTTATTTTTTTATGTCAAAGACAAAAAGCTACGCGCAAATTCTCATTGGATCTCGGTTGTTCTTAACAGCGATAGCTATTCATTTAAGTCTTCGGGTAGCACCACCAGATCTTCAACAAGGTGGAAATTCTCGTATTTCGTATGTACATGTTCCTGCGGCTCGGATGAGTATAGTTATTTATATCGCGACAGCTATAAACAGTTCCTTGTTCCCATTAACAAAACATCCCCTTTTTCTTCGCTCTTCCGGAACCGGTACAGAAATTGGTGCTTTTTCTACTTTGTTTACGTTAGTGACTGGGGGGTTTCGGGGAAGGCCTATGTGGGGTACCTTTCGGGTGTGGGATGCTCGTTTAACTTCTGTATTCATCTTGTTCCTTATTTACCTGGGTGCACTGCGTTTTCAAAAGCTTCCTGTCGAACCGGCTCCTATTTCAATCCGTGCTGGACCGATCGATATACCAATAATAAAGTCTCCAGTCAACTGGTGGAATACATCGCATCAACCTGGGAGCATTAGCCGATCTGGTACATCAATACATGTTCCTATGCCCATTCCAATCTTGTCTAACTTTGCTAACTTCCCCTTCTCTACCCGTATCTTGTTCGTTCTGGAAACACGTCTTCCTATTCCATCTTTTCCCGAATCTCCCTTAACGGAAGAAATAGAAGCTCGAGAAGTAATACCACTAAAAACCTAGTTCGCTCTCAAATAAAAACCTAGTTCACTCGCTAAAGCATCCATGGCTGAATGGTGAAAGCGCCCACCAACCTAGAAAGGCTAAATGGGTAAAAAAGTAGGTTCGATTCCTGCCGGATGCACTGCCTCTTAAAGACAGAAACAGAGGAGGGAAAGAAGGTAGTATAGGGAACTTGCTTTTGGATTCTTATCGAAAGTGAATCCCTCTAACACTTCAGTTAGTGTTTTATGAGAAAATCTTTGCAGCCTAGACACAACAAGTGTGAAAATCTTAGTCACTAGGCAAGAATGGAAAGAGCTTCTTTACCTGCTTGAGAGGGGAGTCAAACAGAGTCTGAGGAAGCATAGCTATAGCAACGTAGTGTTTGAGAAAAGTGTGCCTGGAGTAATAGGCCTGAGAGCTACCCGCGCAACTAAAAGAGTTAACTTCTAGAATAACCGGGAAATTTATTTTAGTATAACTCTAATTGTGGGTGGTTCGTTACTTTTGAAGTGGTAAGCAAGTGATCCTCACAATTCGTTTTACCTGACTCTACTCTAATTGTAAGATAACTAGAAATAGGAGATGAGAAAGTCGAGTAGCAGCACTGATGGGAACATTTTTTGAAACTAGAATGGTTGATAATAGGAGACTCGCGTTGTAGGTAAGGCTTTTCAAAAGCCTCGACTTGGCTAACTTTGGTTTTGAGGATCAATTTGCCCGTGCTTGCTGGTGTCAGGGTTGCAGATAAGTTGTTTCGGTGCCATTTCCTTTGTTATGAATGAAATTTTGGAGCTCAGTTGATACCGAATTTGAAGATAAGCCCTTCCCTCTCGACCTTCGTTTAGTAGATCGGTACGGTTCCATTCAGAAGAAACTATTATACGTGGTCCCGTGGAGTACGAATAAGGCTTTAAAGTCTTCCTTCATATTGTTTGCTAGCTTCCTTCTCCTTGTTTCCTGCCTTTCATTCTTTATGAAATTATTATTTATTTTCTTTGCTGACTGACGTTACACCAAGAATTTATTTAATAGCGTATATATAGCCTGGGCATCGATACCAGCCTTCCGTTCGCATGATATTAAGAAAGTGCCTACTACTCAATTTCGCATTGGCAAATCCTTCCACTTGCTATCTAATGTAGTATATGAAGCCTTTCTTTTCTATTTCTTCTATTGGCTGGTCTGGGGGAAGCGGATCACGCGAAGATCTATAGTGTTTAAGTACATCTTTCTCTTCCTGCAAGCTACTGAGATATGCCTCAGCTGCAGGTGCTTTGTATCTCTGGTCAAGAGTTGGCAAGGGATACCAATGTTGTCGACCACCTACTTTTGAGCATAGCTTTTACCATATTCCTCCCTCGATTCGCCATTCATTCCTTCACAGCTGAGTCAATAGCTGTGTCACTGACTGAATGTAGTTCTTTTTTTTAAAGAACGAGGCCGCTAAGGTCAAGGGACCTGATCCAGAACATTGAATCCAACCATCAGCATTCGCAAGAAAGAGAAAGAACTCGGTTCAAAGAATCGCTTCGGTCTAAAAACGACCGAGATCATGTCTATGTGAAGAGCTTGAACCAAGCGTTCACACGCATACGCCCTCGTCGTCTGCCCTCTGAAGATTGGAAAGAATCCATCAGCGAGGAAATAGAGTTGTAGCAGCAGTGTCTCCACTATTTATTTATAAAAGTCCCACCCAAGTAAAAGAGTCCGAAGAAAGGCCTTATAGGAAAGCGTTACCAGGGATTAGAGTTAGACCACTTAGTAGCACCTTCAGGCTTATCCATCCACGCATGGAAGATTTATAGATCGACGTTCCGGAATGCTTCAATTCACTTGGGTAGAAAACAAATCAATTCTAAGTTCTTCTCGCTCCATTCATCCACTCGCTGGGAAGGCTATTTTGATGCCTCACACAGGCAACTCCGCTAGGCGGCTAAGCAGATAAGACGGGATTTAACGTTGAGAACGAATGTAGATTCCTATCATCAAGAAAGTCGGCTACATCAATGAATTACTTTCCCCTAACATTGCTATTCTTAACAACCTAAATCAAAAAACCTCCTTTAAAGAGCAGAAGAATCCTTCTTAGATAAAGCAGCCTGAAGATAAATAAGAGCAACTCCTTCAAAGAAAATGAGAAGGGCCTCTTGAAATGCCTATATATAAAAGAAGGAAACGTTGTAACTACTTACAAGAATTAGCTGCGTATGCAGGTGCATGCAATAGTCTTTTAGTAAGGAAGAACGACGGGATTCCTTGGAAAGCTGGTAGTTCATTTCACTCTGTATCGAAAGTCCCAGTATATTATATATCTGTGTACATCCATCAACAAATCTAACATTTCTTACATTGAAATCGATAAAGACTAATAAGATGCAAAACCAGCATAACTTGTTCTTTGCGATGTGGGTAGACCGAGGGATCGATCGGCATTTCACTAACCTTTAGAATTAATCAAACGTATGGCTAACCGATTCCTAGGTCATAATTTAAAGCTTCACTTTTCTATAGCCTTCTAATTCTATCGGGCTAACGGGTTAGGTTACTATAGAAGGTTTATAAAAAAGGTACGGTGCAATCAGTAAACCTCTTACTGAGCTATTGTATTGAAGAATCAAAGTTTTAGATGGGGGGAAGAGGCCTTTAAAACACTATAGTTTGAAAAGTAATAAAAACTTTTCATACCAACCAACTAGAACCTGTAAACTGACAAGTGTCAAACTTACATTTTGGAGCAGCTTGGTCTTCATCACCACGTGAAAGTATTCTCGTTCCACGATGAGGCCAAGGATAATACGCTGCAAACGCGCCCTCCATGATCATTGCAAGGTTTAGAGCAGTTAATAAGCCACCAGCATCCAAAATAAGTAGCGAAGGATATTAATATGATTGCTTAGCACGGCTCACGCACGTTGCTATACATCAAAAAAGCTTCTTCGTCTGTCTGTCAGCAGCGTATACAAAGGCTGCATGATAAACCTATCATTATCCATCTCACGAACCCACCCTTGGGACGAACTCACTCCTGGTTCTCAAGCTTCCTGTTTCTAAATCGAGGAAACAGATACCAACCAAGTCGTAGACTTACCACTTGAGTATGCTCATACAGCCAAACCTTTTGATTGCAAACATTAGTAGTTAAAGCCATACTGTAATCACCCACCAACAATACAGGACGGAAAAAAACAAACTTACTGCATTTTCTTACCAGCAAAGCAAAATGCGGCCCAAGCAGCGTAGGCTTGTGAATCTTCTCATCCGCCATAAAGTCTTGCACACACTTACCAATAGCATAAACAGAGTTCAACAGGTTGTCACCAACAGACTGCCCCCATGCATACTCCCACAACCCTTCAAGATCACCAACATAATCCCAGAATTTGAACAACGTACCGGACGAAAGGTAAGTGCGAAGGGCGAAGTTGCGAAGGAATAGTTGTTACTACTCTTAGTATAGTACCCACGGTCCATTTGATCATTTGCTGCGGTACCAAAGTTCAATCGTCATCTTCAGTTGAAAGAGTACACATTATATTGAGTACCTCCCTATCTTCGATCTCTCTTGTAAGAAATCCTACGCATCCCTCCCTTGTCAGAAAATAAATAGGAATATGAGCCTGTACTCACTCACGCTGCCGGAGTACTTTTTGAGGGTAACGTAGTAAAAATCCTTTATTTCTGGGGATTTTTTCTTTCAAAATGAATAAATAATAATAATATAAAGATATAATATATATTATTATTATTATAAATATGTACCAGTTTCCTGAAACTAACAAATAGAGTTATAGCTTTGATTGACTTACTAGCTTACGGGAATGCTTTGAATCTCAACTTACTTTTTTAGAGGGGGGGATTACTACTGCATGGAAGGATGGTATACTGGAACGCAGGTGTTCTTACTCTTTCTCAGCTGATAAAATAGAGTTGGCTGACTATAACATGGAAGGCCCCAAGCGTCGCCTTGAAAATTATGTGGAAGAGTTCCGGCTTGCTTGCATTAGGATCCATCCCTCCAAGAAACCATCAATATATGAAGCATATGGCTCCTCTTTGAGTTCTATTTTCTTGGGGATGTTCGTGGGATGAGAGCACGATATGATAATGCGAATTTCTTCGAATCTACCATTGGAGGGGGTAGCCCCGGCTATTAGATGCCAGATTTCGTCTGGGTTCCAGGTGTGACTTGACTTGTATCCGGTAGGTCAAGGAAGGGGGATTTTGAGATTCTTGAAAGAATGTTTTGGCTTCTTCCTATTACGCTTCAACACAGAAGAAGATTGTTAAAAGGGAAGGAGGATATATTTTTCCAATTGTTTCAATTGCCCAACCTCGGAATGGCCAAGGTTTAATGATTTCATGTAATTCTTCCGCTTACAGGTTTTTAATCGGTCTGTATCTTTGGCAAGCCTCACATCCTCGGGCGTATTTATTGCAATCTTTTTCCATGTTTGGCCAATAAAACCCATATCTGTGTATCAGCCATCTCATTCTTCTGCCCGCTTGATGTGCTCCAGCGATTCTTTCATGGACCTCAGCCATTACCAATAAAGCCCCCCTTTACCTTCTCTTTCTATTCTATAAAAAGGCGAACATCTAATCTAGGCCCGGTCGCCTTTCTATGAAGGCGAGCAGCCCAGCCCCCTTGTGGAAATTTTTATATTAAGGAAGCCGTATTTCGCAATAGCAGCTCCGAGAAGCTGGGCTTAGGGTGCGCCTCCTGCGGTCGTTTCAGTGACTCAATTGGCTGGCTTCCCTCAGCTCAGACTGGTGTCGCCACCTCTCCCAGGACCGGAATGATTATCCCTGCCCGATGGGTCTACATTCATCCCTGAATGTCGTCGGGTACTCTTCACTTCCCCGCCATTCTTGTAACCGTCACCTGTAATCCGCGCAGGTGTGTCCGCACCCCCTGGAGTGGACGAGAAAGAAAGGATTTTTTCTCGGAGCAACCCCCCTGGTTCCAGACCCAGGAGTTCACTTTCCCGTATGAGCATTCGGTACATATATAAGTCAGTGGAAGAGTCAAAGGGTCACCACTACTGAGGATCTCCCCCCTTATCTTAGAAGGGTCGTCTGAGGGTTCGCCGCGGTTCATTGCTGTGCTTACACACTAGGCTACCCTTCTCCGAAAGCTCCGCGGGACCACCTATCACTAGTCTTCGGCCGGAGGGGTTTATTGCACAAGGCTCCCGCAGAGGAAAGCCCAACGAATGTCAGATGCAAAGCCCCGCACCTCATTAAGATCATATTGGCATACTCTCCCAAAAAAAAAAGAGCAGACCCCATTGAAGACGGGAGTGAGGTACAACAAATTTCCGTCCACCTTCTCACGGAGCCGTACGTGGACGTTACCGCTCATACAGCTCCCAGCCAGCAAGCAGTTAGCTTTCCTCTAGAAGTCATGGAAGTGTGGATAAATCGACATCAAACTCTAGTCGACAGAAGGTTTTTATTTTTTTCCCGCTCGCAGTAGTAGTCCCAATATTCCAATACTACAGCGTTAGCAGCGTTTTGTCTCGATGAAAAATCTTCTGGTGACCATGAGGATTTCTTCTCTATCCTTTGGACTTGAACGATCCAATTTCGAATCTTGTTGGAGTTGGAGATTCTTTATCTGGCTTTGACGTATGGGGCCCTTTCCCCACTGTTTGAGAAAAGTTTTGCATCTTTCCTTTACATCCGAACAGGACGGGCCACTAGCCCCTGATCTGGACGCCGCACCTGGAACTCCTTCTACCTGTGGTTGTGGGGTTGGCGCCTCCTGAGCTGCTTGAGCAGCACCCACAAGGGGGTGGGAAGGAATAAGACTACATAAGAGAATACTCTCTTTTTACTTTATTGACTGGTGTCCCGCGGATCTCTCTCTTTAGGCGCTTCGTTTAGTTCGTTTATAGCGAGAAAGCCCATGCGAGTCAATTAAGTAAGCTGGAAGTTTTGAAAAAGCCTGGAACTTGATCCAATCTCTAACCAATTGCGGCTTGTTAGAGCACCTAAGCAACGATGCGAATAATCGCTTGCCTAATTCAGTAGGGTTTTCATTTGATTTCTATATGATAATATGCAGTAGCCATCCATCCTGGAAAGGAACAACCATAAGTGATTAGAGCGATGCTCCTTTTTTTGCAAAGAGTTGAGTTCTTCCTCTTTCGCGCAGGATAGCCACGGACTCTTCCGAAACATTCAGATATAGGAAAAGCCAGAGCCAAAGCCAACGCGTCAAAGTCAAGTCAGGTTCAGCAATCGACGTAACAGGTTCAAATACTCTAAGCTAGGTATATAGAAGGTATATTCGATTCAACAATCTGAAGTAGTGGAGTTAGCCCTCGGTATACCATACTGTAAGCCTCAGATAATCACTAGCTTATGAAAGAATAATATAGTAAAGTCGTAGAGGAAGAAAAGAAAGAAGAGAAAGAACTGGGAGTATGAGGACAACTTACAGGGAGAAGGAAGGTGGAGACAAACAACAGGAGCTATTCAACCATCGTTAGAGGCAAACCTTAGAAGAATGCTGGAAGAAGAGGAAAGCTGATTGATAACACTTAACCAAACATCGCAAGGACAGGAAGGAGTATCCTGAACGTAAGGCCAATGGCTAGCATACTTCGCTGAACACTCAACTTGATCTATATCGATAGACACATCTGAGAGAATCATAGTTCCCCCTCTGGGGATAACTAGTTCTTCTCCCGAGTCCTTGTTTTGTATGAGATAACAGCAGTCTTTACTTAACCGAGCATCGTAGGGCTTACTTCATCACACATAGCTGTCTTTACTTTCGTTTCGCTAACCGCCCAAAAGCAGGTGCGCACACACAAATGCTAGGCGAGATACGTAGTTCTCTCAACCCTTCCTATCCATCATTACAGACCGGAACTAGATCGGATTAGGTAGAGCAAGACCTTGAGCCTCTTGAGAAACCAATAGAAACGACAGTAGCTAGCTTCACCAGAAGAGGAAGAAAGACTTCTATAACTTCACTTCCCTATTGAGTAGAATGCATGGCAAGTTTCCACTGCTTTAGGCTACTCTACTAAGACTCGAGGGCCGACTTCACGTAACTAAATGGCTTAACTAAACTAAAAAGGAACTAAACTGGGATAAATCTGAACTAAAGGCGTACTGTACTTTGCTTAACACTCACTATATTCAGCTAAAGCTGGATGCGTATTATATTATATCTTGCCTTGGTAGAGCGAAACTTTGAACCCAACACAAGCAACTCTCCAGGTTTAGCGATATTGATGGGTTCCAGCCTCATTCCACTACTTACGCTTCCCGCAAGAGAAGAGTCTTGATTTCGAGAAGGTAGTTCCGCGAGAAGGTAGTTATTCTTCTTCCGATAGTCATATTGATTGATTCGAAGAGACTAGAACGATACACATTCCCTGCATTTCTGCCAGGAGGCAGAAATGGATGGTGGAAACGGATGCACGAAATACCAAAATAGGAGCAACTTATTAAATAGGGCTATCTATACAGTAGGTCAAATAGGATCAAGTTTTGCCAATTCCGAATTCAAGTACGAAAACTAAGAAGTTGGCACTTTTAACACAAGGAAAAGGGAGCCCACATAAAAAATCGAAAGCGAGTTGGTGCTTGGGAAAGATACTGCTTTAGACTAGGGTCAATAATTCATTAACATTTATAGATTTTCCTGGCTTAAGGCTTTCACCGCAGTATTGTCTTATGCTTTAGCCAAGTATAGCTCTTAAATCTGTCTGATTTGCCAATGAATCATGATTTCCCTTGCTTTTCAGATAGCCTTGACATGAATGAAATGTGCACTTGACCGTTATCCCTTGCTTTGCTTGCCCCAGTCTATTAGTATGGCATCCCTTTCTCCTTAGTCCTCTTTTCCCGGTGTGCCGGGTCTTGCTTTAGCTGGAGATAGGAGTGTTTGTTCCGCTAAGGAAAGGATGGTATTCGTCGTATGCGCTGAAGGTGGTATTCGTCGTAGGATTGAGCCTGGTATGTCACATAGCTAGCAACCCGAGGTGATTTCAGCATTAGCAATCGACCAGAGGAACCAACTTAGTAAATAATAACGTACTTGTTTCGTTATGCTATACCCACCTAATAAAGGGAAGATTCCTATCATCAGAAGAAGAAGTTGGCAATCTACTAATCAAGATCGAGCTAAAGTTCCATTAACTATATGCCATTTATAGCCATAAAAGTATGAGGTACACATAGGTAGGGAGCATCATCGTACTCAATCCCCGCTTAGGTAGAGCAAGACAAACGGATCTATCATTCCGCAAGAAGTGAGTTGTTTCCTTTTCAGGGTAATAAGAGGAGTGGTGCCTTTAGATTGATTTTCTTGCCTTTATGCATCTCTCTTATCAAGTTATTTCTGACATCACCCTGGTCTGGAACATAGATCCACCCCTTCCTTTTGAGTACGATGATATTAGTGAGATGAGTCATATCTAGATCGATCTGAATCGAACACCCAAACTCATACCTAGATTCTAGGAGAGATCGACATCTATATCAGGCCCATCTTTCCAATCAATTAAAGAATCGGTGGGTACTAGACTAGAGCGAGGAATCGAAAGAGAAATCAATCTGGAACTTCAGTACTGCAGGCTGAGGACAGTGGTTAGAGAGAGTAAGGGAGTTATTGGTAAGGGCACTTACTTCTAGGGGAAGGGTCAAGGCAGAGGCAGAGGCAGCAGGTCTAATTCCAGACTAAACTAATAATAGTTTGCTCGAGAAAAGGATAAGACATGGCTATCGCTTCGACTGCTTCTCCGGAGGAAAAGATGCCTCCCATAAGATGTGCCTAGAGATAACAATCATTTCTGAATCTCGTATAAGTGATCAACTACTTGATTGCCTCCGAAAAGGTGGACAATCAGGAGGAAATGCATTATCTCCCTTACTTACTATGCAAGAGGGACAGCATAAGTATGCCCTTTTGAGGGACTATTTCAATTCAACAGTCCTGAGGGTTAAGGTCAGATGAATTATCACGAGCGAGGAGAGAGAAAGTGCTCTATTGATTTGATAGGTAGAGGCGGTAGGGAAGAAAACTAGACTCACTCTACTCTCTCGAGAGGATTGACTTGCGATCATATTGAGAGTTATCTTTAAGCCGGTTTTTGAATCCATTTGAACTGACATATAGAGGTCCTGCTTCTCCAAGCTACTTCGCTTCCTATTGATAGTTTAGTTGGAGTGCCAAGCCCGTAGAGAAAAAGTTCTGATCCGTGTCAGTCCAGATGAAAAACCTGCAATTGCTGGAGCCGGGGCCTCGTAAGTTCTATTCCAGTGGTGTAAGCGGGTGAGCAAGCAAGTGAAAGAAAAAGCAAATTCCACTACTGTAGACTCGGCAAGGGACGGAGGGTAGGCTACTATTGACTTTAACTAAAGGAATGGCTCTGGTACTTAGGAGTGATTGGGTTGTCCCTTCACTCAGAAGATAGGGTTGTTTCTTGCTTTGGGTTTTGCTGACTCCGTCCAGCAGGCGTATCCACCTACGGTTCAATGCTATCAATAGGCATGCTGGAATCAATATTTTCAATTGTATCTAATAGAATTTCAAAGAAGGCTTTCCTTGGAAAAACCTACGCCCACCATAAAAAAAAGTATCCCTTTCTCTTTCTCTTTTCGGGAGCAGAGCTGAAAAAAGAAAATCAAATAAAATAGTTACTCTATGATGATGACTAGATTGAGTTCAACGGATATGAAGGATATAAATATGCTATTTGCTGCTATTCCATCTATTTGTGCATCAAGTCCGAAGAAGATCTCAATCTATAATGAAGAAATGATAGTAGCTCGTTGTTTTATAGGCTTTCTCATATTCAGTCGGAAGAGTTTAGGTAAGACTTTCAAAGAAACTCTCGACGGGAGAATCGAGTCTATTCAGGAAGAATTGCAGCAATTCTTCAATCCTAACGAAGTCATTCCGGAGGAATCCAATGAACAACAACGGTTACTTAGGGTCAGCTTGCGAATTTGCAGCACCGTAGTAGAATCATTACCAACGGCACGCTGTGCGCCTAAGTGCGAAAAGACAGTGCAAGCTTTGTTATGCCGAAACCTAAATGTAAAGTCAGCAACACTTCTAAATGCCACTTCTTCCCGTCGCATCCGTCTTCAGGAAGATATAATCACAGGTTTTCACTTTTCAGTGAGTGAAAGATTTGTATCCGGGTCTACGGTAGAAGCTTCTACCGTAGAACAAATTCGAGGAGAGGCCTTCGTACCCATAGACCTAATTCGAGAAGGCTTGATAGTCCTAAGAAAGGTGAGGGTGGGGGGTTCTATTTTTGAAGAATAAGGAAGAGGAATAGAATCTCATTCATGTGTTCATGCTAACAGAAGAGCGGATCCAATACACATACATAAGGCATCGGTTGTTCTTAACAGCGATGGCTATTCATTTAAGTCTTCGGGTAGCACCACCAGATCTTCAACAAGGTGGAAATTCTCGTATAGTATAATAGTAGTAGACGGCAGTAGATCCTACAACGGTACTTCCGTGGAGATACGATCCTACAACGACTATTTCCTTGCAAAGCAATTCAAACAGTACCGGTACTCCTAAGCCATGAAACCAATGCTAAGGGAAAGACTTCTGCTCGCTGGATCAAAGAAAAAGGTAATATCCTCGGGAAAGGCAAAGCACATTCGAAGACTGGCTTTCGATTCGTATCCTCTGAGCAAGGCCTATTCCGGGGAAACAACTAAACCCTGGGCTGTTTATGATGTGAGGTTGTGGGCTGATTCCTATTCCACAAAATGGTACGGTTGTTGTATTCCGATTAGCGGTGCCCAGGAAAGAACGGGTACTTAACGGCTGCTATAAACCATTATTTCATTCTGTGTTACCTTCATTCAATATCTTATATTAGGTATAGAATCGATCATAGTTCCCCCACGACCAAGAGAAGTGGCTTATCTATTGAATAATGGATCTCGTAAATCAAATAGGTTATGACAAGAGAGGGTTCCTACACTCGTTCTAATGGAACGTGGGGATCAAAGCAAGAGTAAAAGTCACAGATCAGGATGGACATAGTACCAATTCTGTTAAGCCACAACCAACTATCTTATCAACCCAAAGCTGCAAGAAGAGAAGTTAAGTTGTTGACCAGGTTCAAATAGCCCAGTTTCAAATAGTGCCGTATTGAATGCGCAAAGTGCTGCTCAGCCTAGCCTAATAGAGGAGAGGATGGATCCGACCTCTAGCTCTTTACTTTTACTGCCTGTGCAGCTAAGGAAAGACAACTACACTTCCAAGTCCTAAGAGAATACTAGTATACGATCTGTTATATAAATAGGTAAATGTTCCTTTCCATTATGAATCGCGATTGTATGGCCAACCATTGCGGGTAGAATGCTAGATGCCCGGGACCACGTTACTATTATTTCTTTCTCCTCCTTCATATTGACCTTTTCGATTTTTGCCAATAAATGACGAGCTACAAAAGGATTCGTTTTTTTTCGTGTCACAGCTGATTACTCCTTTTTTCATTTTAAAGAGTGGCATCCTATGTCCACTATCTCGATCGAGGTATGGAGGTCAGAATAAATAGAATAATAATGAATGGAAAAAAGAGAAAATCCTTTAGCTGGATAAGGGGCGGATGTAGCCAAGTGGATCAAGGCAGTGGATTGTGAATCCACCATGCGCGGGTTCAATTCCCGTCGTTCGCCCATCGCATTATTGCAAATTCCAAAAATGCAATTTTCCATATTCCTAGTTACGTATTTACTTACGGCGACGAAGAATAAAACTATCACTATATTTTTTCCTTTTCCTAGTTCTTCTTCCAAGCGCAGGATAACCCCAAGGGGTTGTGGGTTTTTTTCTACCAATGGGGGCTTTCCCTTCACCACCCCCATGGGGGTGGTCCACAGGGTTCATAACTACCCCTCTTACTACGGGGCGTTTACCTAGCCAACACTTAGATCCGGCTCTACCCAAACTTTTTTGGTTCACCCCAACATTACCCACTTGTCCGACTGTTGCTAAGCAGTTTTGGGATACCAAACGGACCTCCCCAGATGGTAATCTTAAAGTGGCCAATTTACCCTCTTTTGCAATCAGTTTCGCTACAGCACCTGCTGCTCTAGCTAATTGCCCACCCCTTCCACGTGTGATTTCTATGTTATGTATGGCCGTGCCTAAGGGCATATCGGTTGAAGTAGATTCTTCTTTTTTCTCAAAAAACCCCTTCCCAAACTGTACAAGCTTCTTCCAAAGCATACGGCTTTCTAGATGTATATGACGATCTCTAGACAGATGGATCTTATATGAATCGTATGATGAAGTACCACATGAGTGGATATATAGAAAAGGAATCCAAATCCGCCGAATCGCTCATGTTATGATCTTCTACATCCTAGGTCTCCGCGTTCCGTCATCTGGCTTATGTTCTTCATGTAGCATTCAGATCGAATGACTCTATGAAATTACGTCGATACTTCCACATATTATGGGTAACGTAGGAGACATCCCTATTTTCACCCGGGGGTCTTAATTACCACTGCTTAGCTTTCAATTCGCCTCTGACCATCAAATTAAATGTGAATAACCCGTCCTCCTCTCTTTGAAACAAGGGGCGCTTCCGGTTCTGTGCGTGCTTCAAACAATTTTGTCTTCTCCATATTACCATATCTCTAGAGTCAATAATTTTCTATGAGGAACTACTGAACTCAATCACTTGCTGCCGTTACTCAACAGTTTTCTGTTGAGGTCTATCCCGTAGAGGTAGTCAAATTGGATCAGTGATCGATTTCTAGGTTTCGTCGTAAACCTAATTGGTTACTTCCAATTACGTAAATCAATAGTTCAAACCGCACTCAAAGGTAGGGCATTTCCCATTGATATAGGAACTTTTGTACCAGAAACAATAGTATCTCCAATTATAGCCCCTCTGGGATGTAAAATATATCTCTTCTCACCATCCCCATAGTGTATGAGACAAATGTATGCATTTCGATTAGGGTCGTATTCTATGGTTACGATTCTACCAGATATGTCTTTTTGATTCCGTCGAAAATCGATTTTACGGTATAGGCGCTTATGACCTCCCCCTCTATGCCTTGCGGTAATGATTCCTCTGGCATTACGACCTTTACCACAACGGTGCCGTCCATGGATCAATTTATTTCGTGGATTGGATTTCACTTGCCTGTCTACGGTTCCCTTGCGTGTGCTCGGGATAGGTGTTTTGTATAAATGTTTCGCCGTATTATTAAGTATTCTCCTTTAGTTCGTTTCTCTATCTAGAAGTGGAATAGAATAACCCGGTTGAAGGGTAATGATCATACGTCTGTAATGCATTGTATGTCCCAGAATAGGTCCCATTCTTCTACCCTTTCCGGGTAGTCGATGGCTATTCACAGCTACTACCTTAACACCAAAGAAGAGTTCGACCCAATGCTTTATTTCTGTCTTAGTGAATCCCGATTCGACATTAAAAGTATATTGATTCTTTCCCAATAAACGAAGACTCTTTTCTGTAAATACTGCGTATTTGATTCCATCCATAAATCGACTTTCCCTCCTATGCTCTGAGTTCCAGTATCGATAAGAATTCGAGTTCTTATTGTTCTTATGTTATGGTATGAATATACCATACCAATTCGTTATGTATGGATGATGGATGAGATCCCATGGATAGAGAGCCAGTTCCAATAGACCGTTCCCGTTCGCGTGCATCCAGCAGGAATTGAACCCGCAAATTTACCAATTATGAGTTGGGCGCTTTAACCATTCAGCCATGGATGCTTAACAGGGATCATCGTACATCGTAAATAACCAATTTTCATATAGAAAGACATATCATAGAAAAATGAAATCGAAAATATTCGGAGATGGCAAATATTCGGAGATGACTATGAAAACACCTCTCCGGATCCTCGAATTGAAAGAGAGATTGAGAGGGATCAAGAATCCTAATTCTCGCTATTTGGAATGGATCCAATTCTATTGAGTCTGACCCATAGTGATCATTTCTCTTTAGCAAAGAATGACCTTGGTTATCAAAGGATTGAACAACCGAGATCCATTTACTTATGATACCTAGTTGACATTGCTAACAAGGATCTAATGAATTATGAGTTTAATAGATCCTCTTTAGCAGAAAGACGTATATTCCTTGCTCATTATCAGACAATCACTTATTCCCAAACCTCGTGTGGGGCTAATCGTTTTCATTTACCATCTCATGGAAAACCCTTTTCGTTCCGCTTAGCCCTATCGGGTATTTTAGTGATAGGTTCTATAGGAACTGGACGATCCTATTTGGTCAAATACCTAACGAAAAATTCCTATTTTCCTTTCATTAAGGTACGAAGGCTTCTTATTCCACAAGAACGAAAGCACCTTTTCATTCTTTCATATACTAGGGGTTTTTACTTGGAAAAGACAATGTTCCATACTAAAGGATTCGGGTCCATAACCACGAGTTCCAGTGCACTAGATCTTGTAGCACTTAGCAACGAGGCCCTATTCATTAGTATTCCACATAAGAAATCCATTATAGAAACTAATACAATTAGATTAGCTCTTCATAGACAAACTTGGGGTTTGCGAGCCAAGATAAGACCGGCTCGGGATCATGGGACCCTTTTCTATCAGATAGGAGGGGATCTTGTACAAAATAGACTTCTAAGTAATAACCCCATAGATCCTATATCTATCTATATAAAGAGGCAATCGTGTCAGGAAGCGGCTTTTTCTTTGGCCAAACGTCGAACTTGGAACGAGCATGAAGAGATTAACGAGACTTCTTTCTCTTTTGAGTTTTTCTGGCGGACCGGTCGCGCAAGATCTTTGGTCTTCCCCCGGAACCGATGAAAAAGTGGGTCGCTTCTTATGGACTCGCTCAGAATGATTCTTCTCTATCTATAGTTCATGGCCTATTAGAAGTAGAAGGTGCTCTGGTGCAATCCTTACCGACAGAAAAAGATTGCAGTCGGGTTGATAATAATCGAGTGCCATTACTTCGTCGGTCCGAACCAAGGAATCCGTTAGAAATGTTTTGAAATGGATATTGTTCTCTCTTTGATTAGGGATGCTATATGAAAAGAAGTGGAGTTTGAAAAAGGGAACGGAATGGTCAAACCGGAACTGCTAGAGGAACGAATTTTCAATAGCATAACTTGGGCTCCTAGAATATGGGGCCCTTGGGACAATCTATTTGATTGCAGGGACAGGTACGCTGAATATGACTGGGGATTTTCCTATGGGTATTGGAGCGGGTCCAAGCAGATTAAAGAGGATGAGTTGTCAGAGACTGCTATTTATTCGAATTATTTCTGGTATATTTATCATAAAAAGGGGGAGGTGCAAGAGACTGATTCGGACTTCTTGCAGAGTGGAACAATGCAGTACCAGACACGAGATATATCTTTCAAAGAAGAAGGCTTTTTTCGAATAAGCCAATTGATTTGGGACCTTCGGATCCATTCTTTTTCCTATTCAAAGATCAGGCCTTTGTCTCTGTGTTTTCACGTCGAGAATTCTTTGCAGATGAAGATGAAGAGATGGCAAAGCGGCTTAGTACCAGTACCTGGAGAAAAAAGCCTCCTAAACATATGGCTAGCAACTGGTTCACCAGGAGTACGCAAGAAAGGCAAAAGCACTACGAATTATTGATTTAGGAATGGGAATGGGCTAGAACCCTGGGTTCTTCCTTATATAATTAATGTTTCATTCTAATACTCTATCCGAGAGTTCTCAGTATTTAGCAAAGCTGTTCCTATCTAACGGAAGGCTCCTGGATCAAATGACAAAGACATTGTTTGTGGAGAAAGAGGTGGCTTTTCCCGGATGAAATGAAACATTTCATTTGTGTAACAGGAGAAAGATTTCCCACTCCTTAGCCGTAAAGATATGTGGCCATGAAAAAGGGAGGGGATTCAGTGGAACAGGATTGGCCGGGCGGTAGAGTCGTGGAAACACTTGTTGATTCCTATTTTGGACCCTAGCTCCATGGAACAATATGCTACTGCGGAAACGTGGAAGAATTGCAATCTTAGATCAAAACAACACTATGTATGGATGATATGAACTGCCTAAATAAGAATTCAGGAGCGTCGAACAACCTGAGTACCAACTACACCAAACAATTTGCATTAATGAAACTGTGTAAATCCACTGGATAATCAAAAATACGCATGTCTGATGAAATGGTTGTTGCTATCTGCTTCCATAACGAATCCTCAGAAAAATCGTATAATAGTATCATTGGCCCTTTCTCTTCGTCTCAGATCGATGGATCTTCTCGATTGGAAGATCTCCCATATAGATAATACACATTCCAGTTGACCGAGCCTAATGCTAGTTGTTTTGTTCCGAAGCAAAGATATCCGCGGAGGCCGTTCGTTCGTCCTATTCTGATATTCAGGACCAAGAGATACTGGATGATTCTCTTTCGGATAGGCCCTGAAAGGAGAAGAGAAGCTGAAACCAAGATCAATAACCAAAGATCAGAGTTTATTTCAATCCCGCCATCTCATCTTCCTTTTCATATTGAAAGTAGCAAGGCACTCCACTACGGGTACGGAGGCCAGATAGAAGGATTGAAGAATCCTGATGTTCCGGGGAAGTGAAGAAGGAGACGATGGGGAGGGAGCTGATAGAGGGAGTTCTTCACACAACTCAATATCAGGGCCTTCTACTAAGAGTGTAGCAAATTCCCTTTCTTCTCCCTTCTAGTTGAAGCCTTTCCTGTCTATGGGAGTGCCATATTTGATTCTTTGTTCTTTAGTGCTAAGCCTAATCTAAATGCTTCCATGTCAATATCCAGCCGAGGGAAATCAGCCGAGCTCGTGTGAAGTGTTTTCACAGATGTCTTGTTCTTGGCTATCAAAAGGGAGAGCCAGGGACAATTGATACACGGATTTCCAAATCTATAAAGAAAGACATATATCATATAATGACTCTACTGAAGATATTGAGACACGACCTGGTCCCCTTCGAGTCCAAGTATCAGGTGAGCGCTATCCCCATCCGGCCTTCACCAAATGTCCAGTATTGGCAAATGACAAATGACAAGAGCCTACCGGTACATCCTCCAAGCCAAGATGCGGACTTTAATGATAAATGCCAGGGTTATATCAATCATGCAATACCTAATAGTCCAGCTATCAGCCTATCTGCATCTTCTAAGACAATAAAATCCTTCTATTAGAGAATGAGAGCTTCTTCACACAAGATCTTTAACTTAAGTAAGGACTTGGTTTTCTTACCACTGCTTCCGTGGGCTGATCCGAGGGACAACACTAGGTTCCTGTCACACCGTATTCCAGTCAGAAAATAAGGACCATATGACTATTGGAAAAGGTAATAACTAAAGTGCATTTCATCCCTGCTCTCGCTTACTGTGCGCGCTTTCCTTTCGCCCACATCAAGGCAAAAACTCAGTATATAAAGTCTACCGGACAAGATTCATTCAATCAACCATAAAGCAGGGAGGCATATGAGTTAGACGAGGCACGATCGTGAGTTAAAGAAAGAGCATCGACCCTACCTACGTATTTTTGATAAAGTGCAGTATCTCTTCTTAGCCGGATGAGCCTTTTTCTTTTCGAGAACTAGTACCGCCAATTCAAGCCGTCATACTTCTCCTCGTACCTTGCGAAAAAACGGCTTGCGTAGCGTAGGTCTCCTGCATGCCTATCTTGCGATAGCTAGTGATAAGTGGATTCAAGGGATCGAGCCAGATCTAACAGAAACAAATAGAAATCCTACAAAAAGAAGGTGGGCTTTAGCTGAATCGAGCTGGGTGGGAGAAGATACGCTTATGAGAAACCAGCAAAGACATTATTAGACCGCTCAGAAATGGAAGGAATAGCTGCTGCGAAGGTAAACCATAATGCTGCTGAGTGATCTCTTGGAGATAGAGGTGAGACTTGGAGTCGAGAACTTGTCTCTCTATCGGCAGCATCTTGATCTCGATGTGCCTATCTTGGGAACTGCTCTTTTTTAGAAACTGGAAACTGAGTTAATGGAGTCAAGCAAGAAAGAAGCTTGTTAGGAATGGCCATTGATTCCCTTGCTTTGGCCAGGTCCTATATTCGTTCCCCATCCCAAGGGCCTGAGGCAGGTTCGGAATAATAGCAACATGAATACTCGAGCGAACGAGAACTCAAACGCTCTTTTCATCGGTTCACGGTGCGCTAAGCAATGGCTCAAATATCAAATCAAATCTATTCTCAACTCCTCGCGGAAAAACCTGTTTGTTATAGTATAGTAGGCAATCAAGTTGTTTGAAAGTGAATTCATGTCCCGAGTAATAACTGAGATGGGAGTCTTGGGCTGGGAAATCGAATCCAAGATATGATGGCTAACTGACTCTAACATTGGTATCTTTCGTCCACTGCTTTGAGGCTACTTTTAGGCTGCAGAGTCAAGTTAGGCGCACAAAAGGCATGGTTGGGGACCAATACGTACACATCCTCTCCAGAGGCGGGTATTGAAGTTGCCCGAACAGAACACTAAGGTCAACGGTTCCCGATTTGAGAAAGAAGCAAGTTCTTTTTGACCGAGAAGCAGAAGCCAATACAGCGGTGGAAAAGGATGGAATGTTGGACTATGGCCTTGCTTTATGGCAGTTACAAAACACATGAAGTTGAGAAGGGGTCCCGTATCAACCAACAAGCTATCCGTTGACCTATCTTGCCTAGCAAGAAAACGGCTTGCGCCTCACTCAAGCAAGTGCGAACGGTTTGAAAGTGAAATAACAGATTTTATATTGAATTAGGGCGTTTTATATGCCATCGATCTTCAGGTAACTCATTCACTGGATGAGAGAAAGTTCACGCTCCCTAGTAGAAATTGATTACAAAACTGCCGCAGGCAAGATAAATATAAGTACAGGAGAGGAAATAGGAATGAATTAAAGAAAGTAGGACTATCTCCAGATAAAGTTGTTAGAGCGAGGCAAGGATGGATTCGAGAATGGTGTTCAGAACGACGCTTGTCCGCCTGCTTGTGAGTCAGTTCTGCCACTCTTTCCTGCTGAAGCAAGAATCCGAGGCATGACTAGACCACTCTTCGATGAGATAGTCAAGACCCTGGTAAGCGTTAAGAAAGAGAGGCCATAGGCACAGTCTCCCCTTGGAATAAAGGGTCTTGGCATGTAGTCTGGTCCAACCACAACAATAGGGATTGGAATGAAAAGTGTTTGTGCCCACCTCACCAACCATCTTGTCCCGATACATACCTTCCCCTAGCAAGAGATCATGGTCAGTTCTTTGTACAGCCCATGGTATGATATTTGTCGAGAAGAAAAGAATGGCAGCCGTGTTATCACAGTAGATCACGGTTGTCTCATATGCATGCTTAGTCACATCAAGACAGAGAAGAGAATTTCTCAGCCATATTGCTTCTTGAACTGCAGCCGTGCATGCTATATATTCAGATTTAATGGTAGACAAAGAGAAACAATCTTCTTTCTTACTGCACCAAGATATTGAGCCTCCTTCAAGGATAAACATATACCCTTTCCTTTTTTCGTCCATTTCTCAGCAATAGCTACCTGAATGGAAGCAAGCAACCCTCGGGAAGAAGAAGAAAAGTGGTCGAAGACTACGAGTCGAAACTAAGAACAATCGAAGCCAATTTCCCTCAGCTGGAAACTCTCTAGATAGCTTCTTAGCGCTTAGCTACTTTCTCCTTCTGCGCCGCTAGCGCTACTACTCCTAGTGATAGGAATAACATACTATTTTTCGCGATGAGGCCCATCTTGGACCGGTAACGTATTCTAATGATCTGGATCTCTGGCTTATCTCTTACTTGACGGATTCTATTTCAGCTAGTGGGATTTCATTTAAGTGACGATAATCAGGAAAGAACAGGGTGGATTGGCTCTGATCGATACCATCTAAAAGTGCTTGCTTCATTCATTCGTGACATTACTGGTTATTCTTATTTAGTTTCGCCTCGCTCTTGGAATCATGCGCATGGCTCCATGCATATTCATGGGGGGCCTAACGAGTGCTACGAGTGAATGCGTAGCTTTGTCTTCTCTTATTCAATTTCGAGTTAGAGGTTAGAGGGAAAGAGAACTCCCCCAAAGCAGCCATTCTCTTAAGAAGAGCTATTATCCCTTGTTATTTCTAAAATGTGTATCACCATACTGAATCTAGCGCAAAGCTAGGAATGATTATCGGAAGTTGGCTACTTACTTAGGTAAATCAGTTCCTTCTCTAAGACCTAACTGCGCTGTCGAGGGTGATCTTGAAAGAGCACATGAAGGATAGGGAGGGACCGGAATTCCCCTTTTTGAAAGAGCTGCTTGTACTCAAGCTTGAAGGTGGAGATCTTATAAAGGTTGCCAGTAAGCAAGAAGCAAGCAGGTATCTATTAACAGCAATAGTCAGAGTCATATAAAAGGTAGCCAAAAAGAAGCATCGAATCCATCAGGTTGTATGAAATGAAAGGAGACCCACAGTCCCACTTCTCCTTCCCCCCGCCCCAGAAATGGGGCGGGCCTCGTTCTTCTTGACGATACCACCGTTCAAAAAGACTACACCTTCTCCCTAAAAACGGAAATCTGGTTTGGCAGTCACAAGGAAGATTGTGTACCCCAACTCAAAAAAACAGGCACGGGACTAGCCCGCTGTCCCGAGGACAAGAAAAAGGCTGTGTTTAGCCTTTTCGTGCGCGATCCCAATCGTGGACCGTAACTGTTAAGTCGATATGGGCTTTATCTTAGCCCGTATAGGTATAAAACCCTTTTCCAGTTAATGTTATCGAGGACCTGGGCGATTTTGACCCGCTTCTCGGCGCTCGCCGTTTCAAGGTGAAGATCTTCGTTAATCCTTTTTAGGATTTTTTATTTTCGTATACGCTGGCATGAGCGAATAACATTTTTGATTCGTTCTCGCAAGAACGAAATGGATGGTGCTTCAGGTTCAGGGTTCGGCGGGGTGTGGCTTGTGGATGGTTCGGACGCGGCATTTTCCTCCGATAAGTTGAGTTTTGCCAACTCTCAGAGGCGGATCCCGAAGCCGACCCAGAAGAATTCATCCAATTTATGAGAGCGGATTCGCTACCGAAGAAGACCCCCAAGAGAGAAAGAATCACCAAGGCGAGACTCCCAGGGCAGCCCATCTTTCTCAAAAAGGAAGAGAGGGTGAGCCCCCCCAGAGAGAACCCCATTCTTTCAAGAAAGTTAGAATAGAATGAATTCTGTCGAAAAAGAAAGCAGGAAAATAGGAGTAAGCGAGTAGGGTCAACAAGATTATAAACGAATACCATAAGGGGCGAAGGATATTTTTTATATTATTAAAATTATTATTTATTGATTGATTATATAATTTTTTTTAGATCCATATTCATTTTCATTTGCAAATACAAACTCTCTTGCATTTTCTTTTTACTTTAGCGCTAAGGATAAGGGAACGGAGAAAAAAAGAGCTGGCTTGGCTGGTACATCAAGCATATGACATATTGCTTGTTCGGTGTGGTACACATATCTGTCAATGTCAATCAAGTAAGAAAATTCATTCCCACTGTCTGAGGAAAAGGTGAAGAATTGCAATTTATTGAGCTTGTAAGGCCCGTAGAAGTCCCCGAGAAAGGGTATAAATAGGGCTATAAGTAGGCCGTTTGCTATTGCAATAAGGGCTGCTCGCCTTTCCTTTTGACGGCTTGGCTTCCTATCGCTCCTATGTAGTGGTCGGCCTTAAAAGGAGTCTTCCTACCATCATGCATGCCTATGTTATAGTGCGTTAAGCTTCGCCAGAAGCAAGCAAGATGATGAAGCGAAGCTTCGTAGACAAGGCTCGTTCCGTGCTTTACTTACGAGCTCGTGTAGTAAGGCCTCGCCCTACTTCAATAAGGGCTTATGCACTCCACTCGTAAACGAGCGTTAGAGCTTTTTGAGCGAGCGAGCGAAGCCTTCCTGGAGCTTCCCCCTTCCCTCACCCGAGAATTGCATTTCCGCTTCAGCTTCCCCGGTTTAGTTGGTTTGGAGGATTAATTGATTGGATACCCAATCCGCATAATCTTTCAAAGTCACTGCTTCTACGACGATAGGCGTAAAGGCATGATTAGTTCCACAAATCTCACTGCACTGACCATAGTAAACTCCTTCTCGTTGTACCGAGATGGAGGTAAGATTTGAACGACCAGGTACAGCATCACATTTGACACCTGAGGAAGGTACAGCCCAACTATGAGGTACATCAGCGGGTGTTACAATCATACGTAGATGAGTTTTGGCTGGTACAACCACTCTATTGTCAACTTCTAATAAACGTGATTGACCCAATTCTGGATCATCTTCTGGAATCGTATAACTGTCAAAAGTGAGTGACTGTTCATCGGAACTGTTATAGTCCGAATACTCATAAGGTTGGGTCGACGCCCGCCTCCCCCCAAACTTGACTTGCAAGTTTCCCCGCAAAAAGCTCTCCACGCCTACTCTTATTTTTAAAGAGCGCTATTCTTCTTTAGTTAGGTAGTTCTCCCCCCTCTATGAGACCGTAAGACCCCGGTGGAATCGAAGGCCCGCTTACTAATAGGCAAGAGGGGACCCTTTCTCGCCCAGCCCTACCTACATCAGTGAAGCTGGAACCGAGGAAGACAATGTTCAACACACATGAGACAAAATGAAGGTATGGGACGGCCAGTTCACCACGGAAAGCGAATTCGATCCTTTAGTAGTCTTCTTTGTTCTAAAAATGCGCAGTGGAAAGGGATGCTAGTCGGCTTTGGCGAAGTTGTAGGCCCCAATAAATCAGATCAAGAGTGATTCCTCATCTATCCTGTCAGGGGCCAAGTCGAAGGCTCGAGTATAGATTCCCTATGCTCATGTGAACGGCCGGCCCGTAGATCTAAAAGGATCCTCCATAGGCCTGACCGGAAAGTATGTTTGTCCACGAAAAAAAAACTCGTTCATGAGACCTCGAATTCCCACGTTCCAGCCTGCATTATGCCAGCTGGTCCCACCCCCCTCTTGAGTCACCCTTATCTAAAAAAAAAGGACGGAGTCTATCTAGATCATAGGATCACTGTATTCAGAGGTCAATTCTCTTTCTTTGACCTCCCACCGTTCACGACATCCCTTGCTTCTCGCAAGAACGGCTCCTCGGTGGAGGAGTAGAAGCGCTGGTCCCCTTCGGTCAAGTGCTTGTGCGTGCTCTTACCTACCGTAGGACCTCCGTCCCCGAAGCGAAGAAGGAGGAGCAGGAACAACAGGTTGTCCTCTCTTGGCCCAGTAGTTCCGCAACTACTACCGTGGTTGTTGCCAACGGGGATCCCCCATTCCGAAAGGTAACGGGGCCGGCCCTTAGGTCCAAAGTTGTATGCCACTGCTGTGGTGCCGATAGATTCACTACTGAAGCCCCGTTATCGGACATTGCAGGCTTAGCATCTATTTTTCGTATATCGCTCCACCACACCGAGAAGAGGTATGTGTACCTCCAGCAATAACAAGAATGGAACCATAGGCTCCTATGCTGGGAGCATTTCGGGGTATAGGTCTAACCACCTCAACTCCCCGTTTCTGGCATGCTATAGTTCTTTTAGTCTCTCGACGACGGGAATGGGAGATGACCGGTAAGCCAGATGCTTCGCGAACCACCGATTTCGTTGCACTTAAATCACCCTCGTTAAGAGGCGCACTCCGATACCATTGATGTCCAATAGCTTTGATAGTAATGGCTGGATCTACTAATACCCCGTCCATTGAGTATAACAGAGCAAACGATGGTATAGCAATGAACAATGGAATGACACTAGGAAAAATGGTCCGAATAATTTCGATAGTAGTTCCATGAACAATCCTTTGCGGGATTGGATTAGTTTGCTCGTTGAAATGCCATAAAGCGCGAACCAACATCCGTGATACGAAAACCAAAATCAGAATGAGGAAGAAAAAGATATCGTGATGTAAGTCAATGATTCCTTGCATCATAGGTGTTGCTGCGTCTTGAGATCCTAATTGCCATGGTTCCGCAGCATCACAAAGAGCGATTGTGAGGAATCGACATTCTAATGAACGAAGAATCATTGGAATTTCCCATCTTTTTCAGCTCTGCTCCCAAAACAAAAGAGAAAGGAGACTGATCTTGACGTCGGCGTTGGTTTTTCCAACGAACACGAACTTCAATGAAAAAACAAAATGCTAGTGGCCCTGTAACGCATACACTTCCGCGTCCCATCGACGAAGGCCAATGATACTATTATACGAGTTTTCTGAGGTGAGGAGCAACATGATACTTGATTTTCCTTTACAAGATGGCCATCAAAGATTAGCAAAGCTATATCAAAAATAGGGGAGAGAGAGAGTAGTCAACGTTGCACTAGGATTACCAGAAAGCCTTGCTTTATGCCTTTCTATTACTTGACTTCCAAGCCAGGACTTTACTACTTTGCGTGACTTCCACTCCACAAATAGAATAAGAACCAGAAAAGAACTCTATATGATAATAGACTAAAACACACTCGATAAGAATAGGCAGAAATGATAGTAACGATTTTGAACAAACAGAACTTGATATTTCGGGCGATGAAATGGACGGCTGCTACTACTCAAATAAAGCACTCTCCCTCAGACAGAAAAGCTTGTTGGCTTAAGTTCACTAGTAGAGCCGAGGAAAGGCAATTCTTGCACCCATTATGCTGTGATTGAAGTTCCATACACTCCCTACGGGTGCTTAATAATCCCAGGAGGAACTGATTTACCTAAGGTTGTAGGCTAGTGTGGGATTTGGGGAAGATCAGGGGAATGCATCCAAACACAAAGAAAGAATCTCATCAGCGGGTGTCAGGCGCAGATGTTTAGCCTAGCCCATATACCCAGAATCCAAATTGCCTGACGGAAATTCCATGCTGGTATGAGCTAGAAGGGCGGATTTTTTTGAATTACTAAGAACAAAGCCCTTACCGTACAAGACGGCTTACCGGGTCTAGATAGAGTGTGAAAATAAAAAAGACTGAATCATTCGAAAAGGTATTGGCCAATCGGTTCGGTTTGAGCCCTGGCGAACCACCTTCTGAGGCTAATCCACCACCCAGTCCTCTAGTCAATGTCAGGGGCTTGTGTTAAACTTCTACGCTCTCCAAAGAAGCTTCTTTCAGCATAGAAGGAAGCTAGGGAAAGAAAGGATGAGATGGCATCGAAGAGAGGGCTCTATCTGCATTCCCTTTCTTTGATTGAGAGAAGGATAAAGCAGAAAAAAAGACTTTACTGAAATGAAATTCGCTTTTTTTCCTTCCTGAGATATGGAATGTCATTAAATTAAGTAGATGAGATGCCAAATATAGGCAGGAGTTATTTCGCCAAGCAAAGCAGTGTGTTCTGAAGGTAAAGAAAGACGGTAACATTTAAAAGAGTGCCACGCAGAAGCACCTCCTGTTTCACTCGATCTTTAACCAAACAACAAGAAGAGGTGATCTGGTTTAGCATTGCATTATCCTTGACCGATTGAACAACGCTCAACAAGTTATTGGTAATACCGGGCACATACATGGAGAATGTTGGTAAGAGAGAGTCTGAACCGGTGTCTGAATAAGAGATGAACCAGAGTGGAGAATTTCCTGTGTTATTTCCCATATGGATTTTCTCCGTTCCAGTGTAGACAGAGGGAGTTCAAAGGTTATTGATGTCGGCCGTAACATGGGTAGAAGCTCCAGAATCAAAGAAGAAATCTGAAGTGGCACCTGGCTCGAGCGAATTGATGAAACGAGCCATTCCTTTAGAAAATAAATAATAAGTTCTCTAACGTGCATGTTGATCGCTTTTGTATTAGTGGCCCTATAGCCCTTTTTATAGCCCCCTAGGGGGACGGGTCTGTCAGTGAGGATTGTGAGAAGATGCAAGCTATGACACGGGATTTCTTTCAGAACTTGTATACGTCGGAGGGCACTGCTAATATGTCAGCGGTGCTAGATCACGTCCCGTCAAAGGTCACTGACAGCATGAATACCTTCCAGTGTGCGCCATTCACAGAGAAGGAGGTAAAGGCTACTTGAAGACAAGACGGTGGGGAAAAGGACTTTGCCTACCTTACTGAGGTACTCGATTGGAGAAGAGCGCCACATCACACTATAGACAGATCCGAATCTAACATATCTGGTACTCTATTTATTATGTCTGCTTATCCGAATCTTTTGACTCTTCATAGTCTTGGTCATAGATAGGAATAAAGGCTATTTCCTTCTTAGGCACCACATTCTTAGCTTAGGAAAAGCGCTTTCTTTGGCTTGATTGCGGAGGAAAGCTTTTCTTGCTAATCTGGTGATATCGTAGTAAAGCCAAGAGGAATCGATTTAGCAGTCCATACCAGGTAGATTTAGGAGTGACCAGCAGTGAATGCCCGGTAGCAAAGGACTCGGCTTTACTTAACAAGGGTTCGCTTTCTGGGAATTCCATCATTCCCACTAGGCAATAATATGTAAACTAGGTATGGAGTATGTTTTTAACGGTGTAAGTACCCCTTCATTAAAGATCCCTTTCCCCAGTCTACCTTCAGTGGCCCCAGGCGGATAAGCCAATCTACACCTAGGATCATTGCCCCTCCAACATTCTTACTTTTGACCTTCTAACTTGGCATCGCATCTCGTGTCAGTCACTATTATTGTGAACCATAGTCCACTTGACGACTTTACCCCACCGGGTTGTTTTGCCTAATTCCAGGAATAGAGTAGCATTCTCAGGCACTACCCTCAGTTGCAGCCTCAGTCCATATAAAACAGTCAATCTACCAGCAGCAGAGGCTGCAGATACATGTCCACCACCTGTTTATCTACTACCATAAGCGGGAGCAGTTGCAGGTAAAGAGTGTTGTGAGGGCTTTTATTTGCGCGTTAAGGGCTGTTTCGCCCTCGGAGCAGGAGGGACTTTCTTTATCCCGAGATCCGCTCCTTGGCCCGGCATCGCGATAATAGTCCTTGGCAAAGAAGCAGGAGCCTTCCTACCGTTCATATGCCTACTTTCCCCATCTCTTGAGTAGGAACGAAGATGCGAGATCTACTTATCGTTCTGAGAGTGACTCCTTATCCCTCACTTCTTACTTTCATCTCTGATTCTTTCAAGTTCTTCTTTTCTTTGAGATCGATATCTCATCTTTCTTCCGCCTCGATGATCTCTTTCTTGCTGTAAAGGACGGACCAACAGAAGTGGCTAGTGGATCTGGATAACCTTCCATTCCAGTTCGTAGCTATCCGGGGCCCTCCGGGGGTAGTTCCTTTTCTTCAACCAGATTGTGTTTCTATTCACCCTGCTCCTTCGTCATCCGCCTATCTTGCCATTCTTCCTCGGACGAGGCATATTCCTTTATTACGAGAATCGCTATCAATCCTAGTCAGAGGGTTATCCTTTTTGCCACCAGCTCGTGGTCCATCTCTGGAGGGATGAGTGATTGAAGGGTTCGGCCAATGTGTCCTTGCTTGTTTCTAATAACCCAGTTAGCATATCTTTCCGAGTTCAGGGTTTCTTCCGGTAACCATACCTCCCCAGCTTTTGTTTTGGTGACTAACGTAGGCATGTTACGAACGATAACTTACGCTCGAGCATCTTCTTTTCGAAGGACGGACTCCTATCTATTCGTGAGCGCCATTTCATTGATTGTAAAAAGGTAGCATGGATCTTAGGAGGAAGGATTGAAGAGCTCTAGAGAAGGTCTGGAAAGGATGGTCGGCCACTAGAAAGCAACAATTCAGCCGGAAGTTTCATTGGCTCTCGTCTTAAACCATTGACGACCAAAGGATTAATTCCTCATGGAGGAAAGCCTCACTACCGATGCTTTACTTTCGGCTCCATTGATCTTACTCCAACCTAAAGAATACACTGTCTTGCTCAATGTGCAAGGGATCATTCTATAAACTTGGTCTTGGAAAGCCTATCAAGAGTAGCTCGGCATCGGGAATCCATGAAGGAAGAATACCCCTTTGCTTTCTTAGGGGAATAGCCGATCTTTTATCAGAAGCGAGCGGTCTGTCTCCTTAATAAAGAGTCGAGGAATAGGAGGAGAATCCACAGGCAAATAGAGAAGAGCTTATTTCTTTGCTTGTGAAAGCTACTTGTAGGGAAAGAACAACCATCAGTGTAAGTCTATCTGTTGGTTTTTTCACTGAACGTAATAGTTGTAGGCGACTTGCTTGTTTGTAGGCGGAAGTCTTCTTCCATGGATTTTCCCATGATTGTTGCATGAGGATCTGCCTTATTGACCGGCTTTGGTCGAGCAACCGATAAAGATACATTTCTTTCACGGTAACAGCCTACATAACTAGTCTTCCTCTTTTCCAGGAAGAAAGTCTCAGACCATATGTAGTTCTCTTTTGTTAGACCAGTTCCTTTCGGTGCTGAGTTCCTTACTGCCCCGTGAAGTGGCTTCTTCACTCCAGCACAGCACAGAAGTATTCTGGAAAAAGGGGCGCATCCAGTAGGAAGTGGAAAGTGGCGGTTTCCACTTCCTGTTTTAGGTTCTTTTATTTTATAGTTTTAAGTTCTCCTTGAGTTTCTTTTATAGTAGGAAGTTCTCCAAAAGTATGAAAGGCTGGAGGGCTTTGTACCAACCATTCTAGTGTGGTTGGATTCTGTTCAACAGCCCAAGGACTTTCCGCACATCTTTTGTTCTTTCCACTGCTTGAAGTGATTGCGACAACTACGAAGAAACGACGAATCCCAACTACGGATATATAAGAACCGAAACTGCTCAGAGCATTCCATCCGGCGTAAGCATCTGGATAATCTGGAATGCGACGTGGCATACCCGAAAGCCCTAAGAAATGCATGGGAAAGAAGGTCAGATTAACCCCGAAAAAAGTGATCCAAAAATGGATTTGGCCTAAAGTTTCAGGATATGTCCGACCAAAGATTTTACCCACCCAATAGTAAAATCCAGCAAATAAAGCAAAAACGGCTCCCATAGAAAGTACATAATGGAAATGTGCAACCACATAATAAGTATCATGTAGAGCAATGTCTAGCCCAGAGTTTGCTAGAACTATTCCAGTGAGCCCTCCTATGGTGAACAAAAAGATGAACCCTACAGCAAATAACATGGGTGTTTTGTATTGTATCGAACCTCCCCACATGGTAGCGATCCAACTAAAGATTTTGATTCCAGTGGGCACAGCTATGATCATGGTAGCTGCGGTGAAGTAGGCACGCGTATCAACGTCTAAGCCCACAGTAAACATATGATGAGCCCAAACTAGAAATCCAAGAACACCTATACTTATCATGGCATAAACCATGCCTAGATACCCGAAGACCGGTTTTCTTGAAAAGGTCGATACGATATGACTAATAATACCGAATCCAGGCAGAATGAGAATATACACCTCTGGATGACCGAAGAACCAAAAGAGATGCTGGTATAATATTGGGTCTCCCCCTCCTGCTGGATCAAAAAAGGTTGTATTAAAGTTTCGATCGGTTAATAACATTGTAATTGCCCCTGCCAGTACCGGAAGTGATAATAAAAGTAGGAATGCTGTCACTAAAACGGACCACACAAAAAGTGGTAATCTATGCATAGTCATTCCAGGTCCACGCATGTTGAAGATAGTAGTTATAAAATTGATAGAACCTAAAATTGATGAAACACCTGATAGATGAAGACTAAAAATTGCTAAATCAACTGCTCCTCCAGAATGGCTGGTAATACCACTTAAGGGCGGATAGACCGTCCACCCAGTGCCGCTGCCCACTTCTACTAAGGCTGAGCTTAATAGGAGCAAGAGACTTGGTGGCAACAACCAGAATGATATATTATTTAATCGTGGAAATGCCATGTCAGGTGCACCTATCAGAATCGGAACAAACCAATTCCCAAATCCACCTATCATCGCCGGCATAACCATAAAAAAGATCATTAAAAAAGCGTGAGCCGTTATTAAAACATTATAAAGTTGATGATTCCCACCAAGAATTTGATCGCCGGGTCGGGCTAATTCCATACGAATCAGTACGGAGAAGCATGTGCCCATCACTCCTGCAATGGCACCGAAGATGAAATATAGAGTACCGATATCCTTGTGGTTAGTGGAGAAGAGCCATCGGACCAGATTTGTCATTTTTTTTTCGTTTTGATTTCAAACCTTATCAGAGAGGGGCCACTAAGGCTGCTTATATCTCTATCTATGATATTACTAGGCATCCTCTTGTCAACAGTATGGTCTACTGCCAGGATGGAAAGAAAAAGTCCTATGCTTTGGTTACTTATAGAGTTTTTCTTTTTTCTCAGAGGGCTGGTTGATCAAAGAAAATCCACACCGACCGCTTAAGCTACTTTGACTTTGGTTCGGCAATTAAGTCAAAACCCCTGAAGTACTATTACCCAGGCTTCTCTTCTTGAAGAGGAGTGCCCTCTCCAATCCAGCTCAAGGCAATCAGCAAATTTAGCATTCCGTCAATCCAACGAGAAGGGAGGGGTCGGGTTCTTATAAAACAGCTAGCCAGCTTCTCCAACAATTAATGCGAATACCACATGCAATGATGATCGTCTTTCTATTTCTATTGCTATTACCAATTCAAAAGAGCCGCTAAAACTGCAATGAGCTGGGTTTATAGTGATTGATTTTGTTCATCAACCGGAACGAGGTAAAGGTTAATCCCTTGACCGAGTGAAGGCGAGCTCGGATTCAGAGATTGACGGGGTTGTGAAAGGAATAAAAGAAGATCTGATCGGTTCGGTAGCTAACGAAAGAACTTAGATCTTTCCTTTTCTAAAATAGGAATTGGCTTGCCCGGAAAGAATGGATTGCTACCCTTGGAGAGCTAATGGTACTGGACTGATAGCGCACTGATTGAACCGACCCCGGACGTACCACTGGGCTGTGGGTGGAGAGAATCTCTCGCGATGGAGAAATGTCAAATGGGAAGCTCTATGGAGGATCGTGTCGTTCGTCATCGAAATGGGACTGACTCGCTCGGGAACAGGCACAGGATTGAGGAACTTTCTGGCGTAACACACCCGGGGCAATCTGACTAGCTGGTCCCTTTCCGCAGTGAGCTTTCAAACTTTCTTTAGAACTTGCTTCACAGGCTTTGAGGCATTTTTACACCCTCCCGTAGGCTCACTTTGTTTCAGGGCTTTCCTTTCTCTCCTAAGATCCCATCCCAACCAACAAACGAGAGTCCGATGGGGATTCTGCTTGAACGTTAACTAGACCTGCGCCCATATTAGCTTACCGGAAAACTAACTAAGGGGAAGCTCAAAGGAATTAAGTAAGCCAACTTCAGGCTATAAAGATATTTCTATTGAGGCTAAACTTATCTGCCTTTCCTGGTACTTCAAAGTCGAATGCCACTGCTGCTACATACAGGAGAAGATAGATGCTAGAGGACGGATACAAGGACGGGGTCATCGCAAAGAAAAAGAGGTAGAGGTGAGTGAGCCTACGACCACCAATTGCTTATCCCCTATTACCAATTGCAGCAGACTTGGACTAAAGGAATTGCTTGAAGTGAAGACCAGTGAACAAAAGGGTTTACAAAACAGAATTGTTGACCTCTTTCGGGATAAGGCCTGGAAGAAGCAGGGATTGAACCAGGGCTTGTTGACAGAGCAGATATCAAAAGCCTATGTTATCTCATTTTCAGGGACCGAGCAAGGGATGAGCGCCCTCTGATCTAACGACCAAACAAGCAAGCAACGGCCCTTGTTACTAGAAATATGAAGCGTGCTAGCGCGCACTTCCTATTAACCAATTCACCAATTTGAAGATTGGTAAACAAAGATAATAGGAGCCGAAGTAAATTCTTTTCCCGAAAGAGGACAGGTTTTATCCTGATTTATGGATTTCGGCAGACTTCAGGTTTCTTCCTCTTCCCGGGCATTTTGTCATTCAAAGATATGGTAACCGAACACTGTTGTTAGAAAAACCTTGCGTCATCCTTCGGTAGAGCAAAGCAAGGACACAGGGCACAAAGCATTTCCCGACCACGGATAGGTACCATGTGTTACCATTCATTTGTCACTTATTTGATTCTATCTCAGAGGAAGAGTGTTCGTTCGGGCTAACGAAAGATCTCAGAGGGACTCTTACTTCTACAAGAGCTTTTACACAAGTTATCGACATATAGGAATTCGACTACCTCATCACTGTGTGAAGGAAAACGTTCAGGAAGCTTGTGATGCTCGGGATGAACTGACGTAATATGCGCGAAAGAAGTGAGATCTTCAACGACCCAAATTTCATCGACCCTTACTTAATGACTGGTGATGGATATAGTCTCGATGGCTTTCCCCTAGTATGGCATAAAAGTAAAATAGGATATCCTTCAAAACGGAATTTCATGTGTGAGCACCTTGCCTCTTTTAGGGAAGGTTATTTACCAAGTGAGTCTGCGCTGCATGCTACGAAACAGAAGAATCATTTGAAATCCCATTTGCACCCGGATTCAGCTTCTTTCGAACTAGCAAATGCACTTTCAGAGCCAACAACGGATCGGCTTGGCCCATTCACCAACAAAAGCAGTAAAAGAAGGCTGAGAAGCATCAGAGGAAGTCAATGGCATAGGCAACTTGTAAAGGCCACCTTCAAGCTTGCCCTTGAGGAGAATCTTCCGGGCGAGACACTCGATCCTTAATTAAGCAACAGTCAGATATAAATTCCAAAATTACCTCGCTCCGCGCCTTGTTAACTGAGAAATAAATACTAAGCAGATTATTTTGAATTGCTGGAACATGAAGCACATTGTTCAATTGCAACGGTCTATTTGATGATGAAAAAGAGGTATTGCCTAAATGATGAATAGAAAAACCTGTACCATCACCAACTTGAATGAGCTCTTCCCCTTCGTAGACCGAGTGGTTGTTAAAATCAGCTGTGATATGATTGGTTGCACCCGAGTCCAAGAGCCAACTGTCAGGGGAGGCAAACTCCATGTCGGCAACATAGGCAGCAAGATGCTTAGGCGGTGGGGGCTTATAATTGTAGTAAAAACGGTGGCGACACCGATCAGCTGTATGACCCACTATAGTGCAAATCTGGCACACAGGGTTCTCAGTAGACTTATCAGTATCAGTGAAGTCATAAGTATTGGTACGCCCCCTGCCTTTCATGAATAGAGCTCGGCCTCTTTTTGAATTGGAAGAAGGCTGAGAAAAGGAGCCCTTACGGAGATTCTTAGAGGAATTAGTCAGGCCCGAAGAGATATGATAGGTATAATTTTTTTAGTATGGCCCATTAGTGCGAGACGGCCCATAGTTAGGCCCAGACCAAGACCTGGTATGAGGGGGTCGATACTTAGTGTGAAGAGTTCGGTGGAGAGATGAAGGCTCTGGAGGCGCCGCTCTTGTGTCAGAAGAAGGCCTTGGAGGTCAGGCCAGGTCACTAGATCAGATCGTGTAGTAATAGCGGTGACAAAAGATTCGTACTCAGCTCCAAGCCCGGTCGTGAAGGACAAGATCCAGTTCAGAGACGGGCACACCGATCGAGGGAAGTTGATCTGCGATACTCTTCATTTTCTTCATAAACTCCTGACACGAAGAGGAGCCTTTCTTGAGAGTCTGGAGTTGAAGGCGAAGATCAAGAACACGAGATGCAGAGGCGCGCAGCGAGTAGGTGGATCGAAGATCATTCCATAGATCTGCAGTGGTGGTACAGTCGACAACTTGAGCAATAATGGCAGGCTCAAGAGTCGAGAGAATCCAGCCGAGGATAAGTTGATCCTGGCCAAGTGGTATACGCTGGATTTATCTCAGTGGTGGCGACACCGAGGTTATCAGAAGAGGTTACTGTTGGAGATGGTGGAGGAGTAGAGCGATCAAGGAAATGCATCAAGCCACGACCTCGTACAATCGGCACAATCTTTGATTTCCACGCCAGAAAGTTCGATTGATCTAGTTTGAACGAGACAGGATGATTTCACTCCACCCATGATTTCGTGGAATAACAAGTTTTCCCATTGAAAAATCTATCAGACGAAGACGAACTTGCATTTGTTGAATAAAGAAAAGAAAAGAAGAGTTCGATGTAGGAGGAGCGAGCCTCCCCCAGAGCTTTCGGCAGCCATACTTTCTTCACAAAACTTTATGAGAAAGATGGACTCTCTTTCACCGCAACTTGCCCGCCCTAACAGATGGAATTGATTCACGATCAGCCTCCTTCGGACCCGGTAGCTACAGCCCGTAAGCAAAACAAGATTTGGTCTCGTACGCCTGCTAAGCAAGTTCCCTCTCTTTTTAATTTATAACTGATAGCCCTCTCGTTACTTGAAAGGAAATGGAATGCATCTTCGGTGCCTAAGCTTGAGTGAGCGCATCGCAACTGTGCCGATTTCTTTCTTTTGGCTTTCAATTCACCCTCTGCCTAGCCTGAGCCTAGAAAAGGATAAGGAAGCTCAGCCCTTTTCGGAAAGGCAAGAAAGTGAAAGCACTTCGGTCTTGAAAGAAAAGAAGGCATTCTAGTTTTTAAAAGAAAGGCGCGCAGCGAGGTGTGGGTAAAATATCTTAATCTTCAAGTTCCTTACATCCAAATATGAATGGTTTCTTTCTCACATAGGAAAACAAGGCAAGCGAGATAGGTAAAAGTAAAGTATAGCAGATATAGCCAAACAAGGGTTTGTGCATAACTAGAAGTATAGGTTTTTCTAAATTGGTTTTTACGAGCTTACAAAGCAAAGTATGTTGAAAAGAGAGTATAATAGACTTTTTGACTTTCCCCAACTTGAATGCTAGTTAGGGTCCTTAGGGTGCCCTATTACGTCCGTTTTCTTGGCTAGACCAGAGGAGAGAGTTGGGAGCCATTCTCCAAACAGAGATGTTAGACCGTTCCCCTTTCACTCAGATACGCCTCATCCCAGAAGAGCGCTATTCTCCGATCCACTGGTATTTCTTCCCGAGCCTCATTGCTTTATAGGCTCGAACAATCGGAAGGAAGCTTGACATGAAAGAAGTTCGAGTCGAAGCAGACTAGCAGATAGTGGGGCGATTGGTAGTTCGCGCAGTGACCTCGTTCTGGATGTGCCTCGTACCATTTCTTTCTTCTTAACGAAACTCTGTCTATCTACTAAAAAACTTCTTCCTACGCAAAGCCTACTAAATAAAACTCTTCGCAAACTCATTACGGAGGTTACCATTAAACTCAAAGGAAACTAATTACGTGGATAAGAGAAAGAAAGAATCACTAATGCCAGCCGAAATACCCAATGACTATCGAGTACCAGACAAAAGCGAAATATATAGCCTTTCTAGCGTCAAATTTATTCCTTTCATTTCATTATATACGAGTTTCTTTCTATCGAGAAAGGAAGCAATTACATAGAGTAAATCAAATAGTTACGAGTTGGCTAGCTTGTTCATTCATTCTTATATCTCCGAAGCTCCGCCTCTGCTTCCACTGGCATCATAAGTGTACTAAGGAAGTCTTCAATAGGTACCACTAAAACATGGTTTGGAACAAGTGGTCCTTTTGCAAGTGCACAGTAGTATCCTTCTCCAATACTAAAAATGAGATGTGACTCAACATCTGGTGAAGAATGGAACCAGCAACGGCTCTCCACACGCTTTCGATCACTACAAATGGCGAGCGAGTACGACGATATACTAGACAGATGCATTAGATGATGATCAATATTGAACTGATCATGAGAGAGAGAGTTTTGGAGGACTTCACTCACCTACGAGGTCTTGCATCCCTTGCCTTTTCCTCATCAGGTCTGCCCAGTCCCATTCTCTTCCTTTGTTATAGAGTAAAGTTTAACTTCCCTAAATTAAGTTTCGTTTGACTTAGTGAAAAGCGACTCTATTTTGCTTAGAATTAACCGCAGTGCACTGAAAGGCTCAACTCACGAATGAATATAAAGATCAAGATTATTGATAATAAGGAAGGAGGCGCGTGCGCTCGACTGACAAGGAGAGGAAGGAGGGTTTTTCAGTACTGTAGTAGATCGAGTCTTTTTCCTAATTCCCTTGTCTTGTAGACTCCCTGTGCCCTCTTTGGATGGGGCTGGATCACCAGAAAAACGGTAAGGTCAAGGGCCAGGCATGATGAACCAGACGTCTTCATTCCCCCCAGTCAGTGAATGGAATCGGGCAAAGCGAGATAAGAGTCCTTTAATATACGACTTTTCATGAGATGGTATATTGGAAGAAAGCTGTCCTTCCTGGCATCAAAGAAAGAGAAGAGCGGAGGATGCTTCTCCTTCGATGCTTGAAGAAAGCTTATATGGGACTTGTGAAACAGAGAGAGCAGAGGATTGAATAGTCCTATCGGTTTCTTCTTTCTTGGCGGCCCTATTAGTAAGTTGGCCCACCTTCTCACTCGAGAGCTCTATTAGGTAAGAAAGGAGAGAGATTTTCTATGTTGAGAATGAAGCATTCTCCTTGCCTACAAATCGAGGTTTTGGTGCATTAACTCATAAAGCCCTGAGGAAAAATCCTCTTTATTTACGAGAAAAAGTGCAAAAGGGCAGAAACACCTATATGCAAAACTCCTACTTTTGCCCTAAATCCACTTCAACTAGTCGTATCAAATACGGAATACAAGACTTCGTAGTTGAAGAGAAATATCCAAATAACATATTGGATTCTTAAAAGAATCCATATTTATAGCAATAAAATACTTTTTTCCTCTCCCCGATAATATATATTATTATATAATCAATTCCAAATATCTATGATATTATATGTTTTCTTTATAAAGGACCCGAAATACCTTGCTTACACTTGATTGACCTTTGAACCAAGAAATAGGAGTAGCTGAACTTTCAATGCCTTACAGCTTTCTCCCATTGGATGGATTGCCTAAGATGCCTAAGCTTGCATACCTGGAAATAAAATGTTCGTGACTCTTTGTAAACTGATAGACTAGCTTTCTCATTCTCACAGGAAAAAGAGAGTTGCTTTAGAACTTATTTCCAAGGCCGATAGAACTGAATAGGCGGACTTCACTCCCGCTAACAGCCAAGAAGAGTGAACATTCCACTTCCAATAAGGCACGCACTGGTGATCTAATTCATAAACTAGCTTCACTAAGACTAAGTCGATATTCTATATCCCATTCATTGTCTTCTTCTCAACCTCTCTGAACTACCGGAAAATAAGCACTGCTAGTCCCGTAGAAGCTGTTAATGGCATAGACCTTGCAACAAGAGTAAGCACTGCCTGATTGATCGGACTTTGCCAGGCCTGGAGTTGCGGTTGCCAGCAAGCAAGCCATTATCCCGAGACAATAGCAGTACCCAAGATGCTGTAGTAGTGGAAGAAAGCTTCGAAAACGAACTTACACATTGAAATGGCTATGGGTGCCGAGTTCCTATCTTCAAGCGTTGAATGAATGAACTGCTTACTTACTAGCAAAGGAAGTTTTTTCCAATAGGCATTATGTGTAAGTATAAAGAATATTCCTGAGAGTATCCATTTCTGACGAAGTAGGTCTATTCGCACTACTACCAGAAGCTTGACCTACTAGCACTTGAAACAAAGCATGCCTTTCTCTTTCCGCTTTGTGACTCTCACTTCATTTCTGAGGCAGCTTGGAATTTAACCTATCCCTACTAAACAAGCGATACTGAGCTAGCGAAGGCTGCCACTGAGTTATGAAAGAAATAACGTAGATAGAAAAAGAACGTGTGCCAGGCAAGGAAAGTGAAAGCATTGAAATGTGTAAGCGTTAACATTGGTGGGGTAGTAGTGTAAAGCTTATCCTCCGTTCCAGTCCACGAGAAAAGCCCATTCTTATGAACTAGAGTTTTTATTTCCGACTCACTCGATGATTGACTGAACAAAAGCAATAGGCAAGGTACTTTACTAGTCTGCATTTCTATGTGTTGTGAAAGATCTCGCTCTTCTGCGAAGTCTAACTCATCCAAAGTGGAAGGAGCCTCTGTCGGTGTCCGTCCCTCTCAAAGAAGGCGTGTTCCTTAGGTTGTAAGCACATCCCTCGCGTCTTTTTCTTTCGTTTTTTACTATGCTCTCGGGCAGCCCGTGTAGCTTATGGATATTGTCTAGGAACACCTTGGCAACTTGGGGTGCTGTGTAGGGGTGGCTTAACGGAATGAAGTGGGCATATTTAGTCAGTCTATCTACTATTACCATTACCACACTCTTTCCTTCTGATCTCGGTAATCCTTCTATAAAGTCCATTGTAATGTGGCTCCAAATGCTTACTGGCAGGGGTAAAGGTTGAAGCAAACCTGGATATTTCACATTTTCACCTTTGTTGATTTGACAGACTTCGCAATGCTTGACCCATTTGTACACATCTTGTTTCATCCCAGAACAAACTTCTTTTTAGTCGTTGGTACGTAGCCAAAATGCCGGAATGTCCCCCAGCTCCCATGCACTTCCCGGACAATTTTACCCCTAAGTTCATTTCCAATTCCCACATACAGTCTAGTTCCTTTCATGAGTAGTCCATCTTTTTCTTGCCATTCAGCCGGCTTGTCCTTCACTTTCTCAAGCTCCTCTTTATTTCACTTTCAAGGCCATTTCGTAGCTATTTATAACCTCCTGAACCCACTCGGGCACCACTATGCTTATGGCCGCGCATGTATCCACTTCTTTAGGCCTAACCTTTCTCGATAAAGAATCTGCCACTTTGTTTGCGGCTCCTTTCTTGTACTCTATCACTCCAGTCCAATAAACTTGGTTAGGGCTTTGAATTGTAAATCTTTGCTCAAGGAGGTATTTTATACTTTGGTGATCGGTCTTGATGACAAACGGCCTAAGTTGCAAGTAATGTCTCCTTTTTGTAATATCCATGAGTATGGCCATTAGCTCTTTCTCGTACACTGACAAGCCCAAACTCCTCTCTTCCCAGGAAAGAACTAACTTATCTGCCAAAGCAAGAACTACCTTAGATCCGACTAATTCCCGACTAGAGATCCGACTAATTCCCGACTAGTTCCTTCGATCTAGCTGGAACTCGTAATTCCTATCTTGAACAAGACCAGCTTTAAATGCATTTTTCACAAGGAACAACTTGAACAATCCATGATAGGAGAACTGATTGAACAAGGAAGCAAGCAAAGAAGAAGGAAAGTATTGGAATTCTCTTGTTGCCGAAGCGTAGGCCAGCTTTTTGGAGTGAAAATAAGGAGTGCCCGGCCATCTAAAGTGCCAGTCTAAGTTCCCCTCCAGGCTGCAGGGTAAAGGGCAGACACAGGTTCAGAGCGAGGGGAAAGGATCAAGGGATACCCAAGCCATACCAATCATTACCCGGTATGGAGGGATAAAGCATCAAATTGTATTTTCCTTACTCCTGTGGGCCTATGATTTCTTTTCTTCGTCATAAACGATATCCGCTGACTCAAGCATCTTCCCCCAAGCCCTTGCCATTAAGCTAATATCTCCCTTGCCATTAATTCAACAAGGCTTCCGAGAAAGATCAAGACCAAAATGAAGAGAATGCGCCAGAGAACGGAGATAGACCATCAAAGAACTCCACAGCAGAGCAAAAAAGAGAAAGGCAAGGCTCGCAAAGAACAAAGGCTCAACCATCAGATCCAACACAAAGCCCTCAAGATATTTAGAGGCTTGGACTACTCTCTCTAGTAAAAGAAAGGAAGCACAATGGGTGTTGCTCTATTTCTTATTAGTGAGGTATTCTTCTTCATTTCAGTATTATGGGCATTCTTCCATTCTAGTCTGGCACCAACAGTCAAACTAGGAGCTCAACACGGTGTAGGTTCCAACTCGATTGATCGGCTTCCTTTAGCTTTGTTACGGCATGTGTAGAACCATTCGTAGTAGCGTACGTTCCCTACGTTAATTGATAGCGCTAGGTGATCATCGACAGCTTGGGCTAGGCCACGGCTCGACACATCCTCCGATACTTTTTCTCGGCTTAAAACCAATACGAATTGCTCCTATGATTCCCAGCGCTTTTATCCAATGTCCCCACGAATGAAAGAAATAAATCAATTAAATAGTTGTAGGCTCCTCTTTCGGATTCAATAGTAGTAGACTAGACGGCTGTAGTTCCGATCCTTCGGACCCTCCCTTTTCCAATTAATAGCTCGGATTCGTATCCTCGGAGCAAGGCGCGATCTTTCCTTCTAAACCCGGTGCTCCCTACTTCTTTTCGAATCCATCCAAGCCATTCCTTTCACTTACCACTCGTGCATGCCTGACAAAGAGTTGAGTCTAAGTCGTAGATGAAGAGTTCAGTAGGTGCCTATGTTGTGACTTCGATCGAGCCCTAGAAGGATAGGATTGTGTTTTTCAGTGAAGTATGCCGTAAGCTTGCGTACCCGAACCTAGTGATCTCTGCTCGTACGTAGACCAAAGGAAGTATGGGTGATCTCTAAACACCAATGAGCATTCCATTCTCCTTCTTTTCTTGCTGGAAAGAATAAGCGAACGGAAACTAACTTGATACTTTATTTTAAAGAATAATTAGTGCCAGCAGCATAAAACTGTGAACAGGTTGGATATCTAGCCGATTGCCTATTGCATTCCATCAAGCAACTAATTGAAATTGAAGGCAAGAGCACCAGCTCCAGTTGGGCAAGGGGGGTTCGTACAATCTACGGGACAAGCCCTGTTTATTTATACGAATCTTGCCTATTTTTCACTTTTGATACCTGTTGACGTAGATGACATTCAGACAAGGCTTTATCGACCTTAAAGAGCGGATTCTATAAAGACTTCAGGCATCTATGGGCTTGATATCAAGCGACTTCTTCACATCAGTATGTGACCAAGGGACCGATGTACGGACCATTCCAAGGGCGTAGGGAATAGAATGACCACCCCCCATCCATTCCCCATGGGTACCGAGTTACTTATTGGCGAAATTCGTTTAGGCATTAGATTGGAAAAACCCCCTCGGTGAACATCAAGAAAGAGGGACCCAGTGAGCCAGTGAAGCTTCGGCTTATATCGATAAAAGGTCGCAATGATCTTACGATCAGAGCCATCAGGCTGGAATGAGATGAGAACACGGCGCATCTTTGTAGCTGATCCTCCTCACTCAGACTTGGTATACGAAAAATCTTTACTTGGTAAGTTAGACCTTCTGTTCAGCGAACTTATACTTATGAGAATAAACAAGAACGAATCGGACCTGCCAATAAGAATAAGACATAGATTTTTCAGAATAGTATCTACTTGCCTTTCCTTTTTATAAATATTGATACTTGAACATCAAATAATTAAGATTATAGTATCCGACCTTGGATTTCCCAGATAATCAACACGGGTGCTTCATAGCGATGGAGTTCGTGATACCCATTAAGGGCATCCCTCACTCTATTCTTTCTGTTCTCGGATTGCTTTATAGAGAATTGTGAATAGAAAGAGAAGGCAATTCAAACCTAATGGCCAAACATTACGAATCCAAGACAGAAAGAGAAGGCATGGGCTGGAATGAGTTCTTGAACGAAGGATAGACCAGGAAGGAGAGTGGAAATAGCTCAAACAGTGGATTGATGTTCCAAGAACTAGGTGTGTTATCGAAAAGTAATCTCTGTCTGGGTTAGACCTTTTTGGAGTAATAGAATGTATAGTCGAGGAATACAAAACAGAAGTGGTTCAAGCTGACAAACTCAAACCGTTAAATAGTTTACTTCACCGTTAAATAGTTGACTTCTTTGATTAAGGAAAGACGATGTCAACTGTTAGCTATGAATGTTTAAGGTAGGAAGACTAGTATCCGTTCCTGATACCCAGCCAGGGCATCACTCACTGAAAAGAGAAGAAAGCTGGCCTACCTGAGAAATCAACAAGAGAATTGAAAAGTCGGTCAAGGAAGCTCTACTATGATAGTCTAGTTAATCCTACTATTCGCATAAATCAACTGACTTACTTGAGGAATAAATCAACTGACTTAGTTTCAAACAATTCCTACTAACAAGGAGAACCCCTTTCCCAAAGGAGAGTTGGGAGCCGTTCTTGGGATTTCTAACGAGTTCCGTTCCCTCCTAGATTTCGTAGAATTCCTGCCATAGAAACCATGCTTAGGACGTAATCTGGATTGGATTGATCGAAAGGGCGAATGAAAACGCCATCAGGGCTCATTGGTTTACGGGATTCGCCTACTGCCTATTAAGAACCTTACGTGAACCTTATTGATTTTTCTTTGTTGTTCAAGATAGGAATTACGAGTTCCAGCTAGATCGAAGGAACTAGTCGGGAATTAGTCGGATCTCTAGTCGGGAATTAGTCGGATCTAAGGTAGTTCTTGCTTTGGCAGATAAGTTAGTTCTTTCCTGGGAAGAGAGGAGTTTGGGCTTGTCAGTGTACGAGAAAGAGCTAATGGCCATACTCATGGATATTACAAAAAGGAGACATTACTTGCAACTTAGGCCGTTTGTCATCAAGACCGATCACCAAAGTATAAAATACCTCCTTGAGCAAAGATTTACAATTCAAAGCCCTAACCAAGTTTATTGGACTGGAGTGATAGAGTACAAGAAAGGAGCCGCAAACAAAGTGGCAGATTCTTTATCGAGAAAGGTTAGGCCTAAAGAAGTGGATACATGCGCGGCCATAAGCATAGTGGTGCCCGAGTGGGTTCAGGAGGTTATAAATAGCTACGAAATGGCCTTGAAAGTGAAATAAAGAGGAGCTTGAGAAAGTGAAGGACAAGCCGGCTGAATGGCAAGAAAAAGATGGACTACTCATGAAAGGAACTAGACTGTATGTGGGAATTGGAAATGAACTTAGGGGTAAAATTGTCCGGGAAGTGCATGGGAGCTGGGGGACATTCCGGCATTTTGGCTACGTACCAACGACTAAAAAGAAGTTTGTTCTGGGATGAAACAAGATGTGTACAAATGGGTCAAGCATTGCGAAGTCTGTCAAATCAACAAAGGTGAAAATGTGAAATATCCAGGTTTGCTTCAACCTTTACCCCTGCCAGTAAGCATTTGGAGCCACATTACAATGGACTTTATAGAAGGATTACCGAGATCAGAAGGAAAGAGTGTGGTAATGGTAATAGTAGATAGACTGACTAAATATGCCCACTTCATTCCGTTAAGCCACCCCTACACAGCACCCCAAGTTGCCAAGGTGTTCCTAGACAATATCCATAAGCTACACGGGCTGCCCGAGAGCATAGTAAAAAACGAAAGAAAAAGACGCGAGGGATGTGCTTACAACCTAAGGAACACGCCTTCTTTGAGAGGGACGGACACCGACAGAGGCTCCTTCCACTTTGGATGAGTTAGACTTCGCAGAAGAGCGAGATCTTTCACAACACATAGAAATGCAGACTAGTAAAGTACCTTGCCTATTGCTTTTGTTCAGTCAATCATCGAGTGAGTCGGAAATAAAAACTCTAGTTCATAAGAATGGGCTTTTCTCGTGGACTGGAACGGAGGATAAGCTTTACACTACTACCCCACCAATGTTAACGCTTACACATTTCAATGCTTTCACTTTCCTTGCCTGGCACACGTTCTTTTTCTATCTACGTTATTTCTTTCATAACTCAGTGGCAGCCTTCGCTAGCTCAGTATCGCTTGTTTAGTAGGGATAGGTTAAATTCCAAGCTGCCTCAGAAATGAAGTGAGAGTCACAAAGCGGAAAGAGAAAGGCATGCTTTGTTTCAAGTGCTAGTAGGTCAAGCTTCTGGTAGTAGTGCGAATAGACCTACTTCGTCAGAAATGGATACTCTCAGGAATATTCTTTATACTTACACATAATGCCTATTGGAAAAAACTTCCTTTGCTAGTAAGTAAGCAGTTCATTCATTCAACGCTTGAAGATAGGAACTCGGCACCCATAGCCATTTCAATGTGTAAGTTCGTTTTCGAAGCTTTCTTCCACTACTACAGCATCTTGGGTACTGCTATTGTCTCGGGATAATGGCTTGCTTGCTGGCAACCGCAACTCCAGGCCTGGCAAAGTCCGATCAATCAGGCAGTGCTTACTCTTGTTGCAAGGTCTATGCCATTAACAGCTTCTACGGGACTAGCAGTGCTTATTTTCCGGTAGTTCAGAGAGGTTGAGAAGAAGACAATGAATGGGATATAGAATATCGACTTAGTCTTAGTGAAGCTAGTTTATGAATTAGATCACCAGTGCGTGCCTTATTGGAAGTGGAATGTTCACTCTTCTTGGCTGTTAGCGGGAGTGAAGTCCGCCTATTCAGTTCTATCGGCCTTGGAAATAAGTTCTAAAGCAACTCTCTTTTTCCTGTGAGAATGAGAAAGCTAGTCTATCAGTTTACAAAGAGTCACGAACATTTTATTTCCAGGTATGCAAGCTTAGGCATCTTAGGCAATCCATCCAATGGGAGAAAGCTGTAAGGCATTGAAAGTTCAGCTACTCCTATTTCTTGGTTCAAAGGTCAATCAAGTGTAAGCAAGGTATTTCGGGTCCTTTATAAAGAAAACATATAATATCATAGATATTTGGAATTGATTATATAATAATATATATTATCGGGGAGAGGAAAAAAGTATTTTATTGCTATAAATATGGATTCTTTTAAGAATCCAATATGTTATTTGGATATTTCTCTTCAACTACGAAGTCTTGTATTCCGTATTTGATACGACTAGTTGAAGTGGATTTAGGGCAAAAGTAGGAGTTTTGCATATAGGTGTTTCTGCCCTTTTGCACTTTTTCTCGTAAATAAAGAGGATTTTTCCTCAGGGCTTTATGAGTTAATGCACCAAAACCTCGATTTGTAGGCAAGGAGAATGCTTCATTCTCAACATAGAAAATCTCTCTCCTTTCTTACCTAATAGAGCTCTCGAGTGAGAAGGTGGGCCAACTTACTAATAGGGCCGCCAAGAAAGAAGAAACCGATAGGACTATTCAATCCTCTGCTCTCTCTGTTTCACAAGTCCCATATAAGCTTTCTTCAAGCATCGAAGGAGAAGCATCCTCCGCTCTTCTCTTTCTTTGATGCCAGGAAGGACAGCTTTCTTCCAATATACCATCTCATGAAAAGTCGTATATTAAAGGACTCTTATCTCGCTTTGCCCGATTCCATTCACTGACTGGGGGGAATGAAGACGTCTGGTTCATCATGCCTGGCCCTTGACCTTACCGTTTTTCTGGTGATCCAGCCCCATCCAAAGAGGGCACAGGGAGTCTACAAGACAAGGGAATTAGGAAAAAGACTCGATCTACTACAGTACTGAAAAACCCTCCTTCCTCTCCTTGTCAGTCGAGCGCACGCGCCTCCTTCCTTATTATCAATAATCTTGATCTTTATATTCATTCGTGAGTTGAGCCTTTCAGTGCACTGCGGTTAATTCTAAGCAAAATAGAGTCGCTTTTCACTAAGTCAAACGAAACTTAATTTAGGGAAGTTAAACTTTACTCTATAACAAAGGAAGAGAATGGGACTGGGCAGACCTGATGAGGAAAAGGCAAGGGATGCAAGACCTCGTAGGTGAGTGAAGTCCTCCAAAACTCTCTCTCTCATGATCAGTTCAATATTGATCATCATCTAATGCATCTGTCTAGTATATCGTCGTACTCGCTCGCCATTTGTAGTGATCGAAAGCGTGTGGAGAGCCGTTGCTGGTTCCATTCTTCACCAGATGTTGAGTCACATCTCATTTTTAGTATTGGAGAAGGATACTACTGTGCACTTGCAAAAGGACCACTTGTTCCAAACCATGTTTTAGTGGTACCTATTGAAGACTTCCTTAGTACACTTATGATGCCAGTGGAAGCAGAGGCGGAGCTTCGGAGATATAAGAATGAATGAACAAGCTAGCCAACTCGTAACTATTTGATTTACTCTATGTAATTGCTTCCTTTCTCGATAGAAAGAAACTCGTATATAATGAAATGAAAGGAATAAATTTGACGCTAGAAAGGCTATATATTTCGCTTTTGTCTGGTACTCGATAGTCATTGGGTATTTCGGCTGGCATTAGTGATTCTTTCTTTCTCTTATCCACGTAATTAGTTTCCTTTGAGTTTAATGGTAACCTCCGTAATGAGTTTGCGAAGAGTTTTATTTAGTAGGCTTTGCGTAGGAAGAAGTTTTTTAGTAGATAGACAGAGTTTCGTTAAGAAGAAAGAAATGGTACGAGGCACATCCAGAACGAGGTCACTGCGCGAACTACCAATCGCCCCACTATCTGCTAGTCTGCTTCGACTCGAACTTCTTTCATGTCAAGCTTCCTTCCGATTGTTCGAGCCTATAAAGCAATGAGGCTCGGGAAGAAATACCAGTGGATCGGAGAATAGCGCTCTTCTGGGATGAGGCGTATCTGAGTGAAAGGGGAACGGTCTAACATCTCTGTTTGGAGAATGGCTCCCAACTCTCTCCTCTGGTCTAGCCAAGAAAACGGACGTAATAGGGCACCCTAAGGACCCTAACTAGCATTCAAGTTGGGGAAAGTCAAAAAGTCTATTATACTCTCTTTTCAACATACTTTGCTTTGTAAGCTCGTAAAAACCAATTTAGAAAAACCTATACTTCTAGTTATGCACAAACCCTTGTTTGGCTATATCTGCTATACTTTACTTTTACCTATCTCGCTTGCCTTGTTTTCCTATGTGAGAAAGAAACCATTCATATTTGGATGTAAGGAACTTGAAGATTAAGATATTTTACCCACACCTCGCTGCGCGCCTTTCTTTTAAAAACTAGAATGCCTTCTTTTCTTTCAAGACCGAAGTGCTTTCACTTTCTTGCCTTTCCGAAAAGGGCTGAGCTTCCTTATCCTTTTCTAGGCTCAGGCTAGGCAGAGGGTGAATTGAAAGCCAAAAGAAAGAAATCGGCACAGTTGCGATGCGCTCACTCAAGCTTAGGCACCGAAGATGCATTCCATTTCCTTTCAAGTAACGAGAGGGCTATCAGTTATAAATTAAAAAGAGAGGGAACTTGCTTAGCAGGCGTACGAGACCAAATCTTGTTTTGCTTACGGGCTGTAGCTACCGGGTCCGAAGGAGGCTGATCGTGAATCAATTCCATCTGTTAGGGCGGGCAAGTTGCGGTGAAAGAGAGTCCATCTTTCTCATAAAGTTTTGTGAAGAAAGTATGGCTGCCGAAAGCTCTGGGGGAGGCTCGCTCCTCCTACATCGAACTCTTCTTTTCTTTTCTTTATTCAACAAATGCAAGTTCGTCTTCGTCTGATAGATTTTTCAATGGGAAAACTTGTTATTCCACGAAATCATGGGTGGAGTGAAATCATCCTGTCTCGTTCAAACTAGATCAATCGAACTTTCTGGCGTGGAAATCAAAGATTGTGCCGATTGTACGAGGTCGTGGCTTGATGCATTTCCTTGATCGCTCTACTCCTCCACCATCTCCAACAGTAACCTCTTCTGATAACCTCGGTGTCGCCACCACTGAGATAAATCCAGCGTATACCACTTGGCCAGGATCAACTTATCCTCGGCTGGATTCTCTCGACTCTTGAGCCTGCCATTATTGCTCAAGTTGTCGACTGTACCACCACTGCAGATCTATGGAATGATCTTCGATCCACCTACTCGCTGCGCGCCTCTGCATCTCGTGTTCTTGATCTTCGCCTTCAACTCCAGACTCTCAAGAAAGGCTCCTCTTCGTGTCAGGAGTTTATGAAGAAAATGAAGAGTATCGCAGATCAACTTCCCTCGATCGGTGTGCCCGTCTCTGAACTGGATCTTGTCCTTCACGACCGGGCTTGGAGCTGAGTACGAATCTTTTGTCACCGCTATTACTACACGATCTGATCTAGTGACCTGGCCTGACCTCCAAGGCCTTCTTCTGACACAAGAGCGGCGCCTCCAGAGCCTTCATCTCTCCACCGAACTCTTCACACTAAGTATCGACCCCCTCATACCAGGTCTTGGTCTGGGCCTAACTATGGGCCGTCTCGCACTAATGGGCCATACTAAAAAAATTATACCTATCATATCTCTTCGGGCCTGACTAATTCCTCTAAGAATCTCCGTAAGGGCTCCTTTTCTCAGCCTTCTTCCAATTCAAAAAGAGGCCGAGCTCTATTCATGAAAGGCAGGGGGCGTACCAATACTTATGACTTCACTGATACTGATAAGTCTACTGAGAACCCTGTGTGCCAGATTTGCACTATAGTGGGTCATACAGCTGATCGGTGTCGCCACCGTTTTTACTACAATTATAAGCCCCCACCGCCTAAGCATCTTGCTGCCTATGTTGCCGACATGGAGTTTGCCTCCCCTGACAGTTGGCTCTTGGACTCGGGTGCAACCAATCATATCACAGCTGATTTTAACAACCACTCGGTCTACGAAGGGGAAGAGCTCATTCAAGTTGGTGATGGTACAGGTTTTTCTATTCATCATTTAGGCAATACCTCTTTTTCATCATCAAATAGACCGTTGCAATTGAACAATGTGCTTCATGTTCCAGCAATTCAAAATAATCTGCTTAGTATTTATTTCTCAGTTAACAAGGCGCGGAGCGAGGTAATTTTGGAATTTATATCTGACTGTTGCTTAATTAAGGATCGAGTGTCTCGCCCGGAAGATTCTCCTCAAGGGCAAGCTTGAAGGTGGCCTTTACAAGTTGCCTATGCCATTGACTTCCTCTGATGCTTCTCAGCCTTCTTTTACTGCTTTTGTTGGTGAATGGGCCAAGCCGATCCGTTGTTGGCTCTGAAAGTGCATTTGCTAGTTCGAAAGAAGCTGAATCCGGGTGCAAATGGGATTTCAAATGATTCTTCTGTTTCGTAGCATGCAGCGCAGACTCACTTGGTAAATAACCTTCCCTAAAAGAGGCAAGGTGCTCACACATGAAATTCCGTTTTGAAGGATATCCTATTTTACTTTTATGCCATACTAGGGGAAAGCCATCGAGACTATATCCATCACCAGTCATTAAGTAAGGGTCGATGAAATTTGGGTCGTTGAAGATCTCACTTCTTTCGCGCATATTACGTCAGTTCATCCCGAGCATCACAAGCTTCCTGAACGTTTTCCTTCACACAGTGATGAGGTAGTCGAATTCCTATATGTCGATAACTTGTGTAAAAGCTCTTGTAGAAGTAAGAGTCCCTCTGAGATCTTTCGTTAGCCCGAACGAACACTCTTCCTCTGAGATAGAATCAAATAAGTGACAAATGAATGGTAACACATGGTACCTATCCGTGGTCGGGAAATGCTTTGTGCCCTGTGTCCTTGCTTTGCTCTACCGAAGGATGACGCAAGGTTTTTCTAACAACAGTGTTCGGTTACCATATCTTTGAATGACAAAATGCCCGGGAAGAGGAAGAAACCTGAAGTCTGCCGAAATCCATAAATCAGGATAAAACCTGTCCTCTTTCGGGAAAAGAATTTACTTCGGCTCCTATTATCTTTGTTTACCAATCTTCAAATTGGTGAATTGGTTAATAGGAAGTGCGCGCTAGCACGCTTCATATTTCTAGTAACAAGGGCCGTTGCTTGCTTGTTTGGTCGTTAGATCAGAGGGCGCTCATCCCTTGCTCGGTCCCTGAAAATGAGATAACATAGGCTTTTGATATCTGCTCTGTCAACAAGCCCTGGTTCAATCCCTGCTTCTTCCAGGCCTTATCCCGAAAGAGGTCAACAATTCTGTTTTGTAAACCCTTTTGTTCACTGGTCTTCACTTCAAGCAATTCCTTTAGTCCAAGTCTGCTGCAATTGGTAATAGGGGATAAGCAATTGGTGGTCGTAGGCTCACTCACCTCTACCTCTTTTTCTTTGCGATGACCCCGTCCTTGTATCCGTCCTCTAGCATCTATCTTCTCCTGTATGTAGCAGCAGTGGCATTCGACTTTGAAGTACCAGGAAAGGCAGATAAGTTTAGCCTCAATAGAAATATCTTTATAGCCTGAAGTTGGCTTACTTAATTCCTTTGAGCTTCCCCTTAGTTAGTTTTCCGGTAAGCTAATATGGGCGCAGGTCTAGTTAACGTTCAAGCAGAATCCCCATCGGACTCTCGTTTGTTGGTTGGGATGGGATCTTAGGAGAGAAAGGAAAGCCCTGAAACAAAGTGAGCCTACGGGAGGGTGTAAAAATGCCTCAAAGCCTGTGAAGCAAGTTCTAAAGAAAGTTTGAAAGCTCACTGCGGAAAGGGACCAGCTAGTCAGATTGCCCCGGGTGTGTTACGCCAGAAAGTTCCTCAATCCTGTGCCTGTTCCCGAGCGAGTCAGTCCCATTTCGATGACGAACGACACGATCCTCCATAGAGCTTCCCATTTGACATTTCTCCATCGCGAGAGATTCTCTCCACCCACAGCCCAGTGGTACGTCCGGGGTCGGTTCAATCAGTGCGCTATCAGTCCAGTACCATTAGCTCTCCAAGGGTAGCAATCCATTCTTTCCGGGCAAGCCAATTCCTATTTTAGAAAAGGAAAGATCTAAGTTCTTTCGTTAGCTACCGAACCGATCAGATCTTCTTTTATTCCTTTCACAACCCCGTCAATCTCTGAATCCGAGCTCGCCTTCACTCGGTCAAGGGATTAACCTTTACCTCGTTCCGGTTGATGAACAAAATCAATCACTATAAACCCAGCTCATTGCAGTTTTAGCGGCTCTTTTGAATTGGTAATAGCAATAGAAATAGAAAGACGATCATCATTGCATGTGGTATTCGCATTAATTGTTGGAGAAGCTGGCTAGCTGTTTTATAAGAACCCGACCCCTCCCTTCTCGTTGGATTGACGGAATGCTAAATTTGCTGATTGCCTTGAGCTGGATTGGAGAGGGCACTCCTCTTCAAGAAGAGAAGCCTGGGTAATAGTACTTCAGGGGTTTTGACTTAATTGCCGAACCAAAGTCAAAGTAGCTTAAGCGGTCGGTGTGGATTTTCTTTGATCAACCAGCCCTCTGAGAAAAAAGAAAAACTCTATAAGTAACCAAAGCATAGGACTTTTTCTTTCCATCCTGGCAGTAGACCATACTGTTGACAAGAGGATGCCTAGTAATATCATAGATAGAGATATAAGCAGCCTTAGTGGCCCCTCTCTGATAAGGTTTGAAATCAAAACGAAAAAAAAATGACAAATCTGGTCCGATGGCTCTTCTCCACTAACCACAAGGATATCGGTACTCTATATTTCATCTTCGGTGCCATTGCAGGAGTGATGGGCACATGCTTCTCCGTACTGATTCGTATGGAATTAGCCCGACCCGGCGATCAAATTCTTGGTGGGAATCATCAACTTTATAATGTTTTAATAACGGCTCACGCTTTTTTAATGATCTTTTTTATGGTTATGCCGGCGATGATAGGTGGATTTGGGAATTGGTTTGTTCCGATTCTGATAGGTGCACCTGACATGGCATTTCCACGATTAAATAATATATCATTCTGGTTGTTGCCACCAAGTCTCTTGCTCCTATTAAGCTCAGCCTTAGTAGAAGTGGGCAGCGGCACTGGGTGGACGGTCTATCCGCCCTTAAGTGGTATTACCAGCCATTCTGGAGGAGCAGTTGATTTAGCAATTTTTAGTCTTCATCTATCAGGTGTTTCATCAATTTTAGGTTCTATCAATTTTATAACTACTATCTTCAACATGCGTGGACCTGGAATGACTATGCATAGATTACCACTTTTTGTGTGGTCCGTTTTAGTGACAGCATTCCTACTTTTATTATCACTTCCGGTACTGGCAGGGGCAATTACAATGTTATTAACCGATCGAAACTTTAATACAACCTTTTTTGATCCAGCAGGAGGGGGAGACCCAATATTATACCAGCATCTCTTTTGGTTCTTCGGTCATCCAGAGGTGTATATTCTCATTCTGCCTGGATTCGGTATTATTAGTCATATCGTATCGACCTTTTCAAGAAAACCGGTCTTCGGGTATCTAGGCATGGTTTATGCCATGATAAGTATAGGTGTTCTTGGATTTCTAGTTTGGGCTCATCATATGTTTACTGTGGGCTTAGACGTTGATACGCGTGCCTACTTCACCGCAGCTACCATGATCATAGCTGTGCCCACTGGAATCAAAATCTTTAGTTGGATCGCTACCATGTGGGGAGGTTCGATACAATACAAAACACCCATGTTATTTGCTGTAGGGTTCATCTTTTTGTTCACCATAGGAGGGCTCACTGGAATAGTTCTAGCAAACTCTGGGCTAGACATTGCTCTACATGATACTTATTATGTGGTTGCACATTTCCATTATGTACTTTCTATGGGAGCCGTTTTTGCTTTATTTGCTGGATTTTACTATTGGGTGGGTAAAATCTTTGGTCGGACATATCCTGAAACTTTAGGCCAAATCCATTTTTGGATCACTTTTTTCGGGGTTAATCTGACCTTCTTTCCCATGCATTTCTTAGGGCTTTCGGGTATGCCACGTCGCATTCCAGATTATCCAGATGCTTACGCCGGATGGAATGCTCTGAGCAGTTTCGGTTCTTATATATCCGTAGTTGGGATTCGTCGTTTCTTCGTAGTTGTCGCAATCACTTCAAGCAGTGGAAAGAACAAAAGATGTGCGGAAAGTCCTTGGGCTGTTGAACAGAATCCAACCACACTAGAATGGTTGGTACAAAGCCCTCCAGCCTTTCATACTTTTGGAGAACTTCCTACTATAAAAGAAACTCAAGGAGAACTTAAAACTATAAAATAAAAGAACCTAAAACAGGAAGTGGAAACCGCCACTTTCCACTTCCTACTGGATGCGCCCCTTTTTCCAGAATACTTCTGTGCTGTGCTGGAGTGAAGAAGCCACTTCACGGGGCAGTAAGGAACTCAGCACCGAAAGGAACTGGTCTAACAAAAGAGAACTACATATGGTCTGAGACTTTCTTCCTGGAAAAGAGGAAGACTAGTTATGTAGGCTGTAGCCGTTCCAGAAATGTAGCGGTTGCTCGACCAAAGCCGGTCATCAAAGAATCGATTATATGCCATGCCTTCTCTTTCCATAAGACCGATGGCCTCTAACCCTTTTGACCGCATTGATGACTCTGTTGACAAGCAGTCGATCGTTGGCCTCAGCCGTTGCCCAGACTGTGTTGGCTCTTAATACATTTTTGATAGATAAGCCTCGCGTCCGGAAACGGAAGGTGTTAACGTTTACGGCAGGTCAGCCCTTAGGTTACTATGGGCCCTGGCCACTTTTCACATTATCTCACCACAAAGTGGTGTGGTTAGCAGCAGATAGGGTGTATCCGAAGAAGGCATTTTTCCACTATGTTGGGTGATGATGTAGTCATTGCAGATGGCAAGGTTGCCTCTGAGTATCGCTCAATCTTGGATGACTTGGGTGTGACTATTTCTAGTCAGAAATCCATTGTCTCTAAGATTGGTTTGAGTTCGCCAAAAGGTTTAGGTAGGGGGAGGACTGCGAGATATTTATCCTGTTTCTCTTAAAACTCTTCTCCTTAAGGATATTTTGGCCTGATGGCTATTCAAGAAAAGTACTCCGTTTTAGTCCTATCTATTTATAGGGGCTAGCACTTGATCTCTTAGACGTCTATCTTACTCTTTATTTCTGAGTGCCTATCTCGATTCTTAAACAACCTCTCCCGTCCGGTCGAGTCAAGCAGCAGGAGCGAGCCCCCAAGAGCTTTTACTGTACCAATTCCGAATATGAGAAGGGGCTCGCGGATTTTAACAGGTTAGGCTTAATCTACCCAATTGGAAATCTCTTGCAGTAGCTTTTACTATAAATCCATTTCTTCCACAAAGCTCCTGTGACCTAACCATCTAGATAGAAGCCTCGCAGTTTGCAAAGAAATAAAGCTTCTGGCTTCAAGTTCACAAGTATGAAAAGACCTGAGAGGAAAGAGCTGCGTAGAGAGCTCCGGATTCTTTAGCAACTAGGAGAGCGACAGAGCTTCTTTTTTTAAAAGGCTAAATCCCTTTCTGAAATCCCAAACCTTCCTTAGTTCGATGGAATGCAATTAGATTAAATTACTACCTTTCTTCATTCAAGGACTAAATAGCGGTTCATATGGCTTTCTTTAGGTTGGCCGGAAGGGATCTGGCTCTATTGAACAAAAGAAAAAAAAAGGTATTATTTATTAAAAGAACTGAACAATATTGTTTGAATCCACCTAGTTCTTGCTTACTATCTGAATTAACTGATGGGACATCTTTCTTGGTCGATGTGAGTCGTAGTAAACCTTTTCAAAGAGCTAATGTCATACATAACACAAGACTTTAGTAGGCCCTACTACTAACCAAGGATTGAAATTATTACCTTAATTTTTGCTGTTTCTGGATTTCTCTATCAATTAAAGCACTGGGCGGGCGGCTTAACAAAAGTAACGAAACTGGGATTTGAATTTAAAAAGCTAACATAAAATAAGATCTGCCCAATCGAAGATGCAAGAATAAAAGAACCCGATGCTCATTCAAGAGAATGCTTTTTCACCTTACTAACTTGATTTTTCAACAATAGCCAACCAACGTGGATGTTACAACCCAACCTGATAAAGGGACCGAAATCTTATCTATAGTCATTTCGATTGGTTTTCCATCCCATCGCTTCCGGAGCTAAAAATATCTGATTTCTGGATTGAACAAGGTAGGGAAAGAAAGGCTCGCACATGAGATCTTAGAAAAAATGACGGCTAATGGATGCAAGCCGAATCAGTGCACGTACAATATACTAACTAATTCAGATATATGGTGCCAAGGCAGGTAGAAGGATGCTTCGAAATTTCTCGCTTTTCCTAACAATGCGAGTGTTATCACGATTTCTAGTCACCATGGGATGAATAGGAGGTGGAGAAGGGGGAAGTAGAAGAGACAGGAGAAGTGGGGGAAGATGATTCAGTAGTAGGAGTAGTGAAAGGAGTAAGTACTTGGAGAGGGGATGAGGTTGAAGAAATGGAGCTGGTAATAGGAGAGACAGGAGAGGATAATTTAGCAAAGGGAGAGAAAAACTTGTTCATTGAACACCACATGTCGACTGATATCCGGGCAGACACTTGTGTCCCGTGAGGAGAATAACCCAGAGAAACACAGGGTAACGATCTTGAAGCGATTTGTGTAAGGACGTAGACAAGCAAAGCATAAACAACCTATAACCTTCAAAAAGGTATAATCAGGAGGTCGAGAAGTGCTCGCATAATCAGTCCCGAATAGAATGGCCCTGGCTCCTTCCTATATTGTCCCCAATGAAGATCCTCTTTCTTTGAACTTGGTTTCGAAATCGAAAGCACTATACTATAAAGAAAGTCAATTTATTGCTTATTGGAACTAATAAGGGATTGTTTTTAAGGAAGATAGCCTTAGCAAGTCAGTGAGACCGACAATGCTCCATGGACCAATCTTCTTCTGACTCAGCTTGTTATATTCACCGGCATAATATCTCTATCGGGCGGGGTAACACCACCCACCAAAAATCCCCTTCATGGGTTGCTAGTGGTGAGGGCGAGGTGAACTTGATCTCAGGAAATCGAGCGTTGGAGGACGAATGTTACTCACCATTCACATACATAGTGCCTTTTAGGATTAGGATTCGGAAGTACCGTTGTTTCCGTAGAGGATTTCGCAGTGCCTGATACTAAGGTCATATACGCAGCAGTTGGATCCGAGGAGCAGTTTATCGAAGAAAGGGATCAGCCTGCTAAACAACAACATCTCATTTCCCATGATGAACACATTGAATCTGTTCAAGTAGATAATTCTGATTCGGATGAGGATGATCGTCTAATCGGACCCGCCCCTTCCTTTTTCTTTGTCGCTATTGCGAATCCGAGGATAGAACCTTTTTATCGAAGTAGAGATGGGGCGCAATCGAAGTTGCCGTTGAAAACCTTACCGTTGTAGGATCTACTGCCGTCTACTACTATTATACTATACGAGAATTTCCACCTTGTTGAAGATCTGGTGGTGCTACCCGAAGACTTAAATGAATAGCCATCGCTGTTAAGAACAACCGATGCCTTATGTATGTGTATTGGATCCGCTCTTCTGTTAGCATGAACACATGAATGAGATTCTATTCCTCTTCCTTATTCTTCAAAAATAGAACCCCCCAACCTAGGTGCGGAAGTCAAATCAATCCTTGTTTGTACATCGCTGAACTTACATACCCGGGCCCGGCTCAACACATTCTTTTAAAACAATCGAATAACGGCTTTTCCATGACTTGGCCATTCAATCTTGTGAACTAATCGAGACCGAAATTGGATAAAGAGATACAAAAGGAGAGGAATACCCAATCGATGAAAGAACATGAAACCCTTCTGTTTCTATAGAGGTACGGGAAACGGTTGGGGGCAATAAAGTAGGTGAAGTGGTTGGATTTTGCGAGCTGTTCCAACCACTGCTGGATGTGACTCCAAGAGCCGAACGAGAATGAATACCACACAGAAGAGTCAAGACCGGGCTCCCTAATAGAATGTTTAACCGATCCATTCCGGATCGATCGAATTGGTACGGAAGTTGTAACATGGGAAAAGCACAGAAAACACGACTTATTTGAATAACCCGGTGACCTACCAATTGTAGAAGTAGGATTTTTGGCAAGCAATAAGCACTTAAATAATACAATTCGAGTGTACCAGATTCTTTATCATTTCGAGGAAAAGGTTCGGGAGGAAAGGGAAACAACAGAGAGATCCGAATCAAACCTAAATGGGAATGACATGAAAAATCTTTTTCAAAACCTATCATTAAGGGCGTGACGACGATATACGAGAGGAATAAAAAAAAACTCGTGATTGGTGTGGAGGGGAAGATCTGCTTATGAAATTGTTCAAGAAAGAGTCGTCTCATTTCCTTATTTCTTCGTTCTTTCGAATTCATTCACTTCGACGGCTGGCGCTACGCTAGCTTTGCATGATTAGCTCCGACAGAACAGGTACTGCATTTCCTTAGTTGGATCCGCTCTTTCTCTCTCGTGCAGTTGTTGCTTCCGGCTATTTATTCAGTCGTCAATCAGCATTGATCCGGGTAGTTAGTCAGTCTCTCTCTTTTTTCCCGTCCTTCTCTATCTATGAAATTCCTAATTAAGGGAGTTCGCTTTCCAATATCTAAATGTTCATGCAAAGCAACAAACGAAATGCAAGAACTGTCACGCAGAAGTCACACAGTATGCTGATCGTTCTGAAATGATAAAAAGTATGGGATTTCATAAGAGATTCATACATAGAGATCTAAACTCATGGAAGGGCCCGGCCAGCAAACGAGATCTCTTACATCCAAAGGACCATGCCAATCGAAGATGAACCATTCACCGAGCCGAGTATGTGCAAGACAAGACACGGCTAGATAAGTCAAATAGAAGATATTGCTTTTACACGAGCAACTCTTTTCTTCATGTAGGTACAGCCCACTTTTCCTTTGATGAAATGCGAACACAAACTTCACCAAGAAAGAAGTAAAGATCGAAATCGAAGCATTGTCATTTCTTTTCAATTCATATCGACTTTCCATTCATCTTTTTGTTGATATTTGGATTCCGTTTTCAAATAAAGTCATCTTGTAGTTTTAAATCACCTTTAGAATCATCAGCCTCTGTCCCTACACTGACTCACTTATCCGGGATCGATCCTCACTATGGTCCTTTATTTCGAAACGAGGATAGGTCTCTCGCGGAACGAGGTGTAGATTGAGAAGAAAGATGAGCGTATGGTCCATACTCACTCGGGTTCAAACTTATTTTGCAGGGAGAAATGGATGCCTGTAGATCTTCTTCTCACAGCGAGCACTTGATTACGGAGCCTGATTCTATATATTATTTGTAGATTATTATAGAATAGAATCTATCTTTTTCTTCAAATCATAGTGGGAATCCTATTACCGATACCTAAACGTTTTCTTTGTCGAAACAGAAAGGAGGGAAATTGGATAACCGACGACACGAGTTTCCCTTCCCGTTCAACGTTCCGTTTCGCTCCACTGTTAGATAGGCAATTCAATAGTTACCGACGAAAGGACCTTCTCTTGGCCAATTGACGTTCTGCTTCAATAAGTCATGACCTTCACTCTCCTCAAGTGAGGAGGGCATATTGTTTGACCAACGAAAGCCTCACTAGTTCCTTCTTCCCGTTCACTATTCCCGTAGCCTGATACGAGTTATTTAGTTCGTGTCTCCTTGTTCTTGGGAAGAACCGAAGGTTCATTCGCGGCACTCGTAGACATAGTTGTATTTCCTCTTCTTTCCCTAAAAAGCTAATAAATAAAAAAAAGAGAAAAGCAGAAGCGAAAGCTCGAGTCGAAGAGTGGAGGTCGCTCGTCGAGTCGATCAGTCCCATTCATTCTTGCCCGAAACAAGTGGGCTATTCATTCCGGTGCCACCTTTGTTCAATCGAGTCCATGTTCTCTATTTCCCAAAACCCATTCGTTCACCGACCCGTGGACCAGAAGGTTGCTTGCTTGGAATTGGGCTTTCTAGCTTTCTTTAGTACAATCTTTTTGCGAGAGCAACCCCGGGTTCGTTCCTAAGACTACACTCACAGCTTTCTCTGTTCATGTTCCGGCATAGGGGATCTAGTGGTAGGATAGGGGACAGAGCTTTAGGGCTGCAGTAAACCTCATATGCGCGTGGCTCATCATAAGACCTTAGCCTGATGTCCTACCCAAAGACTTCAAAGGTAGTCACAGGACAACCTTTCCTAGTTCTAACTTCCAAACCTATAACTTGGTTTGCTTGCCTGCTTCCTATCTGACCTATCAATCAAAGAAATGTTCTAGTCTAGTTCCGCGATACGAGCTTGACTGTCGCTCTGAGACAGTAGATTTCTTGGTTGGGGTACCTTTATCAAAGGCTCCCTTCCCTACTGATCATACAACAAATGAACGTGGTTAGAAAGATGGCACATCGATCTTCTCCCTGCTCGTGCTGCGGAACGAAGAAAATCCGCCTTCCTTGGAAAAATCATTCCTGACTCCGAAGTCTCAAAGGAGACTTGGGTGGCGCCTTCTGAAGAGCCCTTCATTCTGCGACTCAGATAGGCTAGGATTCGTGTCTCAGCCGGAAGGGGTCGTAGGACTGACTCAGACAAAGCGTTAGAAGTACGATCTCCGAATCTATAAGCTTTGGCCTGCCTTCTTCCCTTATCTAATCTCTTAGGTAATAAGAAAGTGATGTTAATTGTCACGCTAAGGAGCTGACCAGTGACATTTCTGTCTCAATTGAAGTCAACCTTACTATACTCGCTTGTAGGAGATCATCGCTCAGAAGGGCGTTCTTTCGCTAGAAAAACAAGAGTTTGAAAGATCACCCACGAAATGGTCAAGACTCCCCTGTTTATGGCCCCTTCTATTCTATAGCTATTTATCGACATGTTGTTTCGAATTTGAAAAGGCCTACACACATACCCTGCCACTCGATGTAGGTTTTGCCAGCGATGTGTAGTGGGTTTGTTCAGTAGAGATGGGTAAAGCGCACAAGTATTGGAAGGAAAGTTTAACCCTTCTTAAAGGATAAAAAGTCTGTATTGAACTATGATTTGAATTCCTTTCTTATTAGTTTCCAAGTGAAAAATGTTCATTGCCTTGATCAGAGCCTTTTAGAAGCGAGCATTTCCGCTGCTTCTATTTTTCCTAAAGCTAATGAACCGAATGGAAGAGACTCACTTATTCTAAATAAGAAAGAAGGAACCAACAAAAAAATAAAGAATTATTCTCGGCTCGGGGTCTGTCTGGAAATGGAAAATAGTTCTCTCTCTCATCTGGTCTCGCCACAGTAACAAGAAAAACAAGTGAATAATTGGAATAGAACGCAATCGTCAACCAAAATCGGGTAGGATGTATTATAAAAGAAAGCCTTGCCTCACTCGCAAGTGAGGACCTCACCCCTCCTTCCTCATTTATTGAGAATGGAAAAAGACAATGTTCATTGCTTCCTCAAAACAAGAGTTCCACGGGCGGTTTTTCATAAACCTCTTTAAGCAAGGCAAGGCGATTCATGAAGGATTCCTCTCCTCTAGTTGGTCTATTAGACTATTATTACTATAAGGTCCCCTAAAACAGGCATACCCGTAAAGGAAAGGCAAGGGAAAATGGACGGAGATTGGTCAGTGGTCTCCTCTCCTGGTCGAGTATTTCTGTTCTTTTCTTTTATTTGGGTTAAGAACAGTAGTCGGACATTCCACTTTGTTAAGTTCTTTTTTTTTTTTTTACATAACAAGAACAGAATCACGCTCTGTAGGATTTGAACCTACGACATTGGGTTTTGGAGACCCACGTTCTACCGAACTGAACTAAGAGCGCTTTCTTACGACAGGAGATAAAGCAGTAAAGAAAAGGATGATTTTCGCATGCATATAGAAAAATGAAACTCTGAATTTTATTTGAATCGATCTCAATTGATCCCTCGTTACTGCCCATAGGAGAAGTAATAGGTAGGGATGACAGGATTTGAACCTGTGACATTTTCCAAAACAAACGCGCTACCAAGCTGCGCTACATCCCTTTTCCAAATTGTTGTACAATGCCATTGTACACAATTCCTTTCTTGTTTTCCACATCGTAATTTTATCCTCCATCTATATACAACTTTCTTGTCATTTCTTCTTTTTGGTTTCATATAATAAATGATATACATCTGAAACCCAACCTAACGTATAAAGAAAGAATATTTATCGGTAATGCTCAGGAAGAAAGAAGGGGTCATTTTTTTGTTTTTTATTCCACCCTTATGTACCCTTCTTTGCATTTTTTCTAAAGCCTGTTCAACCTCATATCACCTAGAACAAGTCATGGACTTCTTCAATGAAAGAAAGTCTCATGGAAACGTTTTCAACGAAATAAGAACCATACAAAATAGATTTCTTGATCTTTTTTTTTAGGTTTTTTATTCGCTGTTTTTTCTTTTATCCTAAAGATATGCAGAACGAGTGTATTATGAAATGTTCGTTGTCTAGCTTTGCATACATCGCTACTTAATTGTTTAGTGGTTATCGATGAAATTACTTCACCATAGAGAAAATATTATGGAAGTTTATATATATATTATTGGTTGCTTTTGTTTATGTCCAATTGGAAAAGTTGATCTTCTAAATTAATATGTTTAGCCTAAAGTACATAACTTGTGTTCCTCCCTAGTTCTTGCAAAGCCACCTAATCAAGCCTCACCTCATTTTTAGTTAGAACATGTTCATCATGTTCAGCTGAAAGCAAACTAAAAAAAAATAGGTTTACTATACTATTAGTAACACATATACTTTTTTACCTTAGCTCTTTATTTATTGTTCATTGAGCAGTTCAAATGCTTTGATTGCTTATCAGATAAGAGGTAAAAATATTCTTCATTCGTTTATTTTTTTAATGAAAAATTTCATTAAAATCCATTCTTTCTCATAACTTGAGAATATGTACAGCGCAGAACAGAAAAGAAGGCAGATTTGATGAGTTGTAGGGGCGGACCCACCCCAGCTACTGATTTCTTTCGGGAAGGTTCTATAAGGGAAGAAGAATCAGAGCTGTGACCTGGTAACCTTGATTTCTTTCGGAACTTACGAGAGTAACAAAGAAAGAATAACGTAGATAGGAAGGAGCGAGCCCCAAGGATAATGAATTGGTATGCCGGGTGCTTACTTGAGCAAGAAGCCAAGTCATCGATAATCAAAGAAAGGTGTGAGTGAACGAGCCCAACTTTCCGATTCAAATATGACTCCTTTCCACTTTCAACAAATAGAGAAATCTCCGCTAGGCTAGCAGTGGGTAACCAACGTAGTGCCCCATTCGTTCCATGACATCCAATCAGTTCTCCTCGGATTCCAATCCAATCTCCCAATCAGTGATAAATAGACGGTCGGATGAGATTGCACCTTACAACATAGAAGGAAGAACTAACATAACAATCATCGTAAAAATCCAGATGAAGGAGAGAAGGCAGCATACAAATAATAAATAGAATATCTAGGGTGGTAACACCTGCAACTCGGCAAGGAGAAGGCCCTGGTGCTACACTACAGCAGAAGCTTTGGCAGTTTACCATGGCTTGATGTTATAGTTGTCATGCTAAAGCCGTTGATAGCTACTTCGCTTGACGAGCTAAGTAGAAAGACTTTGTGGATGAATCCACAACTGATGGTGCTTTAGGTTGATCTGATCCCTAGAAGGAAGAGTTTTGGGCTTAAGGCATAATTGCTCTATTGCGGCTACCCTTGCTATGTTATCCGATGCTGTTCACAAAGCGGCTCTTACTATAGACCCGGCTATCTCCGAGTTGAAATTGAACCCAGCCCCGGGTTTCCGTCCATCAATCCAGAGCTCAAGACAACCGCGATACTTAAATCGCTCAAATAGCCACCTTAGACGGACACAGCCATTAGAAGAAGAAACTTAAACTCGATGGAGTACCAGAGATCCTCGACAAAGAAAGTCTCGATTCGAGGAACGGAATACATTTCCTTGATTGAAAAGACCGGTAAGAGAAAAGAAAGTAAGCATAGTCTTCATTGAACCGGAAATTGGATTTTCCGTCAACAAAGTAACGCTGTGCAAACTCATCTGCTTGTAAATTCATTGTGTAAAATAACTCGTAAATTCATTGTGCCAGAATTGATCACTGATCAGGTGTGATCAGTCTCATCCGTCTAAGAGACTGATCCGGTGCGATGAGTCTATTCCGTGTAATATTTTGGAATTCCTCTTCCAACTCGTCCCGGAATGGGCGTTATGGCAAAGAACAAGAAGAAAAAGAAAGAAGAAATTTGTCCAATAGTAACAAATGGTGCCTCCACAGGTTGACATCCGATCCAACCTAGTAGTAAGCAATCCGCCAAAAGCAACCAAAATATTCCTTGGTGAATCGGTCGAAAACTTGAACTACGCACATACATTTCTTTAAAAAAAGGTAAAGCCAAGAGAGATATAAAAACTGGTGCTATTGCGGCTACACCTCCCGCTTTGTCAGGTATACTGCGAAGAATGGCATGGATCGGTAGGAAATACCATTCCGGCACAATATGAGGCGGGGTGGGCATCGGATTAGCAGGTATATAATTGTCGGGATGCCCCAAAACATTTGGAGCAAAAAAAATCCAAATGGAAAAAAAGATAGCAGAAGCTACCCGACCTACAAGATCCTTTACATAAAAATAAGGGTAAGAAGCAATTTTATCCATCTCAGAATGTACACCCAATGGATTATTTGATCCATATTGATGCAATGCAGCCAGATGAAGAAGACTGGCGCCTGCTAAAATAAGGGGGAGTAAATGATGGAGACTAAAAAAACGATTTAAGGTGGCATTGTCCACGGAGAAACCACCCCAAAGCCAAGTCACTATGGTATCTCCTACTACTGGTATGGCGCTAGCTAAGCTTGTAATTACTGTTGCTCCCCAAAAGCTCATCTGACCCCAAGGTGGTACGTATCCTATAAAAGCTGTCACAATCATTAATAGGAATATGACAACTCCGAGACACCAAACAAATTCCCTAGGACTGCTATAACTCGCATGATATAGACCACGAAAAATATGAAGGTGAACCACAATGAGAAACATACTTGCCCCATTAGCATGCATATAACGGAGCAACCAGCCCCCTTCAACATCTCTCATAATGTGTTCTACGCTGTTGAAAGCTAGATCCACATGAGGTGTGTAATGCATAGCTAAAAAAACGCCAGTCACTATCTGAATGACTAAACAAATACCAGCTAACGAACCGAACCCCCACCAATAACTAAGATTGCTCGGGGTTGGATAATCTATTAAATGCTGGTTAAGTGTGGAGTATATAGGTTGTTTAAGAAGAGAGAATCGTTGGTTCCTTATAGTCATTTCTCTTTTCTATCGTGACAACTCCTCTTCCCCCTTATTTTATTTACCCCCTTGCCTTGATGGAAATTGGCTTCGCAGCGCCCTGAATAAGAAAAAAGCTGCATGAGAAGATTCATCCCATTTTGGCGAGAGGGAGGCAGCGACTGGGCTACGGATTTGTTGGTTAGTTGATTCTCGAAATCAGGTCATTCGGAAAAAAAAACTGCCGCTTTCTCTGCCGGTTTCTTAAGGCTTCAAACGAACGACTAGTCATTTTTGATGATGAAATCAAAGTCTATTTTTTACCTTTCATGAAGAAGCCTGCGTGCAAACTACCTAGCCCTTTTCAAAAGAACGTCGATTTCCATCTCAACAAAGAAAGAACTCAAAATAAATGAAAGCAAGATTGCTTGTTGTCCTATTACTCTTTTTGTCAGCCTTGTGGAGCTTTGGAAAGGAGAGAATTTTAATAAAGTAACTCTCGGAAACTCTTATTGGACGAGAGAGAGTCAATATGATATTGGGCGTGGGTTTTTCCAACGAAACGACGAGTGAGAAAGATAAAGAACGCGACGTGGTTCATTGAAGTAGAGGTTTGATCGAGGATTGGGTGTCCTACGCTACTTCCGTTCATGTTCAAAAAAAAGAGAATTTCAAAGACCTTGGAAAAACCAACGAAACGAAGAAGTTTAGGATTTTTTCATGCCCTCTCCGTATTAGTAAGCGGGCCCTCCTTTACGCGATCGTTACTGTCCATCTTTTTCAGCTCTGCTCCCGAAAAGAGAAAGGAGACTGAACACATTTCTATACCCGAAATAGGGACGATCAATTCAATTTAAGTATACGCATACCTTTTCCCACGATTCAGGAATAGCCATAGAGGAGTTTTATAGACGTACGAATCCTACGATACGCGCAAAAGCTATGAAACCATTAGGAAGGGCACAGCAGCCCCATTTGATTCGGCCGGCTCCTTCTTTTACCTTGAAAAACAGATAGGAACGGCAAATCCTTGTTGAAGAAGAGAGGTGCTCAAGAGTGAAGAGTAGAGCGCGCATGGGAAGTGCGGTCGCTATGAACGAAGTGGGATTAGATATGGATCTTCGAAATAAGAGTCTTTCTACTTTCTATAAGTTCATTATTGATCAAGAGAATGGAAAGAACCCCATGTATATGTGAAACTATGCTCTTAGAACACCTTCTTCCATGCTATTGAAGCAGGCGAACAGGCGAGTGAGTGAAGAGAGAAGCCATGCCTCTTTCGAGGTGAGGCAAGCGATGAACGAGTAGATGCTGCCCTTAGACCTATTCTCTCTTTCGGTAGCAGACACCGTGATGGGCTAGGCTAGGAAACCTTATTCGATACGATAGGACAGGTAAACAAAGCAAGGCCTGGGTCGAGAGCCAATTTCATATTCTCCGGTTCCATTCCTGATCGAACTCCCTTCCTGTCATCGTATCTTGTGTAAGAATCGCTTTCAGGCTTCTTATCGCTTTCTCATCAGTGGCAGTTTTGTCTCCCGTCCCTACCGATAGTAACTGATCAACTTACTGTTGGAGTTCTTAAGCATATCTTTTTCCATTATTAGTTCTATCTTCCGAGTGGACTAAGGCATCAATCTGAACTATAAGCCCTATCGCTTGGGAATAAATGCTTCCCTAGCAGCTTGCCGGAGAAAAACGAAGCCTTAGAAATTGTAAATGAATCCCTAAAAGCGGATAAAGGCTTAAACCTATTCATCTATCCTATCCCTCGCTTGACTCTTCTCGGAAAAGGTTATCGTTCCCATGAATCTTGATCTGCCTCCTGGCATTGATAGCGATTGATCGAATTCCTACTCTGGTTTGAGAAGCTTTTCAGTTTTCCTTATCTCTCGTGCCTTTGAACTGTCCTGACTGAAAAGAATTCAAAATACGTATATTTGGTACTAAATAAACCGCCTTCGCTGGCTAATCCCTATGTCTTGGTACTCTACCCTCCCATTCATAAGAGAGTGGTAGTTGTCACCGGAAGCAGGTGTGAGTTGAGTAAGTCTTGTCAACAACGCTTCGCACAACTAAATACTAACACACTGTTTACTTCTGTACTTCTCCACCGCCAAAACACAATGACTTATGCAATTCATACAGGCACGAGCGAAGAGCTGAACGAGTGATCAGGTGCTTCGACCTCTCTTTCTACGGTTGGTTTCTGACATCGATCGAGATTCAACATTCAGTAGGTTTGCTTTGACGAGTTAAAGGTGGAAGCTTCGAAGCATCAGTGAAGAGAGTGACCCGGAGCCCATCCTTCCTGTACGCATTTCTTCCTTATTTTTAAAAGCAGCACGGGGACTTCATCTGCCCATGATTGATTCCCTCACGAGGGCTATGATTTATATAAAAAAAAAGGTATTATTTATTAATAATCCTGACGTCTACACAGAAAGGAAAGGGGTGAACTCCTTCCATCTTGGGTTTAGTTGCCCTGCCTGCTTTGTCTCAACGAAAGCTTTTTTGTATGGAAAAGGAAAGGCTCTTAGCCACCGGTAACCGGCTCAATGATCCCCTTTGGGCAGCTATTTCTCTGCTGCAAATGAAGAAGAATCTGGAATCGCTTGACCAATCGACAAGTTCTCTTCTTTATCTACGACCAAAGTAAAGTGAGGATCCAATCTGGAAAAAGGGCTACGAGAATCAAAGTTGACAATGCGGGCCGGGAATTAGACTACTATCCATATTCACCGGGAACTACAACTGGCAGGCTTTATCTTATGGAATTTTCGGAGGATAGGATCCATTTTTCCGACATTTAGACGATAAAGTAACTGCTTTTATCACTATTCTCAGAATGAGGGATTGGGATTGACCGGGACCTATTCTCTGTTCCGCCTCCTTAGCCAATCCACCTTATTCAGGATAGTTCGGTATGAATGGTATTCTTTTTAGTCTTAATCCTAATACTTCTATCATTGTATTAAATACCCTAGTACTGTTAGGAGAATGCCCAATAGCCCTTGAGCATGGAAGGAATGATACGAAAATAGCGAATTTGCTTATTAGGAGTAGAAGCACTTTTCGATAGTAAGATAGATATAGATCTAAAGGGCTTAGCAGTTCTTACAATACCAGTAGTAATAGATAGGATACCTTACGGAGATACCTTGAAAAAAAAGACTAGTTAGAGTTTATCAAAAAAGCTTAGGAAAGCAGGTTTAGGAAAGGCAGTTTCACCAGTGTCTAAGTAAGAAAAGTAAAGTTAGTCATCTAAGGAAAGCCTTGGGCGAAAGAAAAACCCTTTTCTCTGCGCATATTCCCTTTCTAGAGTATTATACTGTCAATAACTATCCTTTAGTTTCCTAAATCCCTTTTGCCGCCTCAAGTAAAGTCTAATATCAGAAGTAGTAGATGCTACTGAAAGAGGTATGTCATAATCATAAGTAGTTACTTCTTCCATTTTTACTGTAATAGAGTTCAAGTAGTTGATAGCGCCAGTCTAAGTAGTTATCTCTGTTCTCTTTCGGAGATGTAGTAAACTATGCGTAAGCTGTATTTGACTATGGATAAGGAATAGTTCTTGCCTATCTATCCGGAGTATTTGCCTATTCCTAAGTAGTTATTCACTATCCATAACCTTTATTAGTATCTGACCTCTTGGGCAAGCCAGAATCAGTAATTCTGAAAAGCTAGTATCTTTACCTCTTTCTTTCCTCCGTCTAAGGCCAGTCATATTCCTTCTCTGCGGTTGCTTATGGTGAGTGCTAATTCAGACATAGGTTCAGAGCGAGGGGAAAGGATAAGCCTGGATTTCATGCTTCTTACTCACTCTTTCAATGCTATGTCTTTAAGAGATTGAGCTTTCCTATGTCTGAGAAGGCTTTGAGTCTCATCTCCTGGCTGGTAGTTCTTTCTACGGAAATGATAAACATATACACTCACTGTGTTAGAAGCAAGACTGACGGAACAAAAGACAACACCTCAATTGTCCATGTACACGTAGAGAAGACCAAGAGCGCACACTACAACATCTGGTTGTCTTTCTATCTAATAAGCAAGCAGGTAAAAAGTTGGTAAGTGATCTTATAAGACAATAAAGGTTGAGGCCCGCAGCGGGCAAATAAGTCATTTTTGTCAGGAGTAGCTGCCATTTATGAGCTATTACCACAGTGGGCGCAAGAACTGCAGCAAAGCTATGCAGGTGATGACTGGATAGAGGGATTGAAGAAGCAAGCTAAAGAAGATCACTCATACAACACAAAGATCACAGTGCATCTAGGCACTGTAAGATATAAGATACCATCATAAAGTGGAAAGCTATGCTGCTGTCACTAAATGCTAATAGATTTTCTTCTAGGAATTTATTTATTAGATAAAGAGTATTTATTAACATGCTAGGGCAAAGAGATGGCAATACTTGGTTAATCTTTCCTCTATTACCAATATTACCCCCTTACCCTCCAATTTAGGTAACCCTGTGAGAAAAGAAATTCCATTAGCTGCTCATGCCTCCTCAGGTACCTGTACCCATTTGTGAGCGCCTTTGGATCAGCGAAAGAGCTCTGACTCTCCAATACATTTATAGGAGAAAGGGGCGAGACCTTGATTTTCACCTATTGAGACGAGGTAGCCCATTATGATATATAAGGTGAGTCATTGATTTAGTTACACACCCTCTTCTCTTAATAAATAGTCAATTTCGAGTTCCGTGAAAGGCATATGGTTTAACACTGTTCCATTCCACTTTTACCGAAGTGGTGTGCTTAACAGCATCCTGTTCTTTATACTAATCTTAACATAGTCTTTGTACGTTAATAAGCAAAAATCCTCTACCAGTGAAATCTGAGAAGTCTGGCACTACCTGTGTATCCTTAAACCTCTGACCATCCGTTCTCGTACCAAAAGGTAAGAGTTGAGAAACCATAGTTAGTGGTAGAATGCTTATTGAAAAGAGAGGTTCCACGTAATTCCCTTATAATTCTAAGGCCTTGAACTTGAGGACAGCAACTCTTTTTCTATTGATCAGAAACATAAGTAAGAAAGTAGCTATTCTGAGAGGTACTTTATTCTTCTCATTCTTCAGTTCCTGCCTATTATTTACCAGAACTTAAGATCTTTACTAACTTAACCTCACGCCATAAATGGAATTCCCTATCATGAGCGCAACTGTATTTACAAGTTCAGTAGCCAGAGTGAGCTTTCTCCTCAATATGGATGTGGTGATTGTTCATAAACTCCATTCTAATCATACAGACTTATTATCAGTGCTCCAAGCTCCATGTGTTCTAGGGCTAAGACTACGTTGGTGTGGGCTCCCCTTATCCTTCTTCTGGCATTTGCTGATCGATTTCTAAATGAGTGGAATTTCGATTCTCTAACTGCTCAAATAGCAATGGTTTCCAGTTCCGCATTGACCGTAGGATTGGCTTGGCAGGCAGCTTGGCTTAAAGAATATCATCTTGAAAATCCGGTGGAAAATGTCATCTTAAAAATGAGACTGAGACCTACCTTTTCGAATTGTCAGAGGCTATGAGATCCACTTTCTTTTGGAAAGATAAATACATGTATTTAGGGAAGGTTCATTGGTAGAAATCAAAGGGGTAGCAAGCTCAGTGGCAGGGGAGCAGCGTGGTGTAGCTCCCCTTGGTTGCAAAGAAAAAACGTGTAGTTAAGTATGCGAGGAGTGAATCAATAAGGTTCCACGGTTCAGTACTCTAATTGATCAGTTAATAGCAATTATAGACTCTCATTCAATAGATAATAGTATTGTTTTTCTTTACCTGTGCCATGGCCAACTCTTCTCCCCGCCGAAAAATGAAGTTATGCTTTCACAACTGTAAAAAATGCCAATACATTGCTTGCCCAATGACCTATTGGAAATTTCCTCTTATCGCTGTTTGGTGAGACTTTACCAACCCTTACTTTACACCTAAGGTAAGGTATCTGCTTTACCTAGTAATTCTTTTCTACTTTACTACATCATTAGATCAAAGCAATAACCTATTCCTAAGCTTCACTACTTAATACTCCCAATTCCTACAGTCCTACTGTACACCTATAAGAACTCCTTTGAAAAAACATACTAATCCTAAACAATGAAAACTACCTAAGCATAAGCAAGCCTTAGTCACAAGCCCTAGTCTGAATCTTCCTTGTGTCTAGTTGATAGGATGATCTGGTGCAAGCTGGTTGTGGAAGCGGGTGCTTTCTATCTGATCAAGTAGAAGTTGTCTATTTTGTAGACATATAGGAGAAGAAATGCTTAGCATCTATGGCTACGTCGCCTATGTGCAGTAAAAAGAATCCCTCCTTCAAGTTGGTATGACTTGGTTCTGATGCTCTAGATGTCCTATGATGAGAAAGATCAGTTCTGTAGACAATGAGTAAGAACAATAAAATCCTGCTATTGCTATATAGTCTAGTTGACAGCCAATATTGATAAGAGTTTGACGGGGACAATTCTGCCTGAAGGACTCACCCTCTCTGGTCAAGCAGTGTAGAACAACCAATAGTTGAATATCTTCCCAAGAGGCAGTAGTTTCAAGTCAAGCACTGAACAAAGAAGAGTGTTTCAGATGGCTATCCTCTTTTCTCTAGTAGTAGAAGTTTACTTCCCCATGAGTTTACGCTTTGACTGTCTCAGTCGGCTGGAGTCAATAAAGTGGTTCTTCTTCATTATTCAGAATTGAGTTAGGTTCACGGAGTTTCGTAGAGTACTTTGTCATTGACTTTCTTCTACAATGAATTCCCAAGCGCCAAGCTCCAAAACTTATTTACCCTTCTCCTTCCTGATAGTAGTAGAATGACTCAAGGCTCAAGAAGATTGACCCTAGCGCAGACCGATTCACTACTCTATTTGTAAGACACTTGCTTTTGATTTGCTTGATTTCCTGTGCATATTCCTTTAACCGAGCAAGAGTATGCGCGTGGGCGCAACTTCGCGCTAGTTGCTCAATCCGTTGCTTGTTTGGAACAAGAGTTTTCATAAAAAGAATGGTTCTTTTATGCAATTATGAACGGGCAGGCCTCTTGTGGATTCCTCCAACTCCATGAATGAAGGGGGGAGTATGAGGAAGGCCGATTTTCTTTCTATATGAAGATGAAAAAAGGATCAGGGTCAAACATTTCTTACTTTTGTTGAGTATGACTGAATGAGGAAGAGCTCCTTATGTGGTATCACTTTACCACCATCTGAAATGCGCGAAACTCCGATTGGTGGAAGCCAGTCCATGAAGATTCTCCCTTCTCTTACGTGAAATTCCCCTCTTTCGGTAAGCATCCAGTATCTCAGCAAATGAACATTTCTCTAAGCTTATCCTGTAGCTTATACGTCGTTTGAAAGCTGCTCCAAGGATCCAACGAATAGCTAAGGTTTGTTGACGATCCCTGGCTACAATCCCAGGAACATCATAAATAGTACCTGCGACTCCTACTTTGACCACTTCGCATATTGGCTTTATATTATCTACGGCGTCAACCATAAGTTTGATTACATCGCGTTCAGTTCGAGCTAGGCGGTGAAAAGTTTTATAAACAATAGCACGAACTCTCGTTCTTTTACCATCGATCATGCGAAAGTTTACCAATTTCTTGATCAATTCTTTTTGCTCACCATCAAAGTCCCCCATATAGCTGAGAATTTCCGAGCAATTGGAAGCCGCTTTCGATGACGAGGCCGATAAATTGATATTACGCGATCGTTACTGTCCATCTTTTTCAGCTCTGCTCCCGAAAGAAAGGGATACTTTTTTTTGTTTGGTGGGCGTTGGTGTTTCCAACGAAAAACAAATTCGAACACGAACTTCAATGAAAAAAACAAATGCTAGTGGCCCTGTAACGCATACACTTCCGCGTCCCATCGACGAGGGCCAATGATACTACTATACGAGTTTTCTGAGGAGCAACATGATACTTTGAAAACAATTCTGATTTGATTTGAGTGTCAGGGTGTTTCCTTTTCAACGATTATAAAGCTCTCTATGACGGCGGCTAAGTCGAGGAGTAGGCACACAAGAGTGCTATTTTTGGGGGCTCAACCTGTATAGGTACTGTGTAAGGTTAGCTCTATTGGGCTTAGCACTTACTTATTGTAAAACATGCGCCAGAATGCCCAGACATGAAAACTATATATGATAATATGGTTTTTAACAAACTTGTCTCTCAGTATATTATAAGAATTGTCCGCCCTTGTCATTTTACTTCTTACGCGGGATTTCTGGGCTAAAGTTAGCCCGGATTACTAAAGATCTTTGTTGCAGGCAAAAAGGAAAAGGAGGGATTCGCTGAGTTCAAAAGCAAGAGTACTTCAGTGAAAAAGCAATAAATGAATTCCCAGTTCAAAGTGATACACAAACAGCTTGTTGCTAATGAATTAAAAAAAGAAATGCTTGCTAGGTAAATCGTACTTTTTGCACAGTCACATATGGCTCGTAACTATTCTCGGTGTTATCTTACAACTACTCTTCCTTTCTCTCCTTCGGAAGAACTAGTCTTTGAAGCAAGAGATGAACATATTGTGGGCAGATCTTCTTACCCATTGATTGGAACATCGTAAAAACTCCGAAGATCCTTTTCACTATAGTTAGTGACGTATCCAAATTCTGTATACTATTGGTGGACGGGACATTCCGCTTCCTTCTGCTTTGTTTTCACGAAGCGAGCGCTTTCAACAAGCTTCTTTGGTAATAAGCAAAAGTGTGTAAAGTCCTCCGTTTTCTCACTGGGAAAGCTTTGTTGTCTTCGTTTTCTTTCAGCCGTAGTATATCGCCGCATATGATCTGGCTTTTAAAGTGGGTTAGTAAGAAAACTGACCTTTCTGGGTAAGTGCCCTTTTTATGTTTAAGAGCGAGTTGAGCAGTAAAATAGAAATAAGAGCTGCTAAAACAATATCTTTTTCTTAAAGTTCCTACGATGCTAGTTTTGAAAAGGCATATACACTCAGATAATGCAAGAGTTCCCCACTACCAAGTAAGCTCTTTCTACTTGTTCACCTGTGTACTTATGGATGAAAACTACCTGGCTTTGTTTGGCTACTTTTTTGATTGGCTAGTGTGAGATTTTATATCTCAGGCTAGACTCGATTGAGCTGTCTTACATTAGTGTGGCTATATGTGAATCGCAGAGGTCTGTAAATTAAGGCAATAGGCAGGCACATTTGAAATGCAGCAGTAGTGAGTTCCTATAGAAAATCAAAAATGAAATAAAAGGTCATAATGGTCGGAAGCTGTTCACTACATCAGAACCATCCAGAAGGAAAAAAAAAAGCACCTGAGGTCAGGTGTTTCTTAGGAGTTCAATATGTTTCATGTGTGTTTTTGCAAATCTTTTTTCTTCACTGGTCCTGCACGCTTGATAAAAAGGATCTGGTGTCTATGCCAGGTTGGTAAACCATATAGATCTTGCCCAAACAAGGAGTAGGGGCTAGCTTGTAAGCCACGACTTAGTACTACGAGGATTCTGGCGGAGAAATGCGCAGCGGAAAAAGGGAGAAATGTTCTTTCCAATGAAGAAGGCCGCTAAGGTCAAAGAAAACATACACGCCAAGGTTCGCTTCTATAGATGTTCCTGAGTTTTCCTACAAATAATCGTTTTTTATTTAAGGGTGGCCGGTCAATCTCCATCTCTTTTATGGCAGATTCTTTTTTCGAGGACCTGGCGACAACTCTCTCTGGACGGTAGGGGAACCCCAGTGAAATCAGTAATCAACGCACTCCCACTCCTCTTGCTCCAATTCCCTCTCTTCCTGCTAAAGCGTAAACTTATCCAGACTGGTCAACAATTCTTCCTTCTAAGCTCGTTTCCAAACGTATGAAAAAACATGTCCATGAGTTAGGCCGGGTATCCATCAAACCAAGCAACAGAGTCTGGTGTATAGATTGATTATTGAATGACAGGAACTACTACTACTGCTTAGCTTGCCACTTATTACTTGACTTATACAGGTGCAGGTACTTATCACTCTTACTCCAAGCCTGGTCTTTTTTGCCCAAGGACGACCGACCTAGTAAACTATGCCCGAGGCCAGCTTATTCAACCTCTTAGTCAGCTTGTATTGAGCGAGCCAGGTCGGACAAGAATACTCTTAACTTGACTCTCTGGCAAGGAAGCTATGATCCGTTCCTGATACCCAGCCAGGGCATCACTCACGTAATTCTTTCTGTTCTTGAGGTGCCGGTAGTAGTTTCTGGTGCCGGATGCAGAAGCGATCTTGAGCATGCCCCGACCCCGTCGACAACATAGTGATATTTGGGCTTGGGCTTGGGATCGGCATGGCTTGTTTTCGGTCAGGTCAGCCTACCGGAAACTGTCGGAGCAACAGAATTCTGATGATCATCTAGCAAGTAATGCTGATGGTAAAGAGGCTTCCTGGAAAGCATTATGGCGCCTACAGGTAAAAAAATCCGTATCTTTTGGTGGAGGGAAAAATTGGCTACCGAGCTGCGGGGAGATGAGAAGACGTCACATGAAGGAGACTAGTAATTGCCCGTTGTGCGGTCATGAGATGGAGACCCTGTTCCATGCTCTGGTGGAATGTGACCATGCAAGAATGTTTTGGAGTATGGCAAAGGATCACTTTGGCCCGAAAGTGCCGATCCCTGCAACATGGACGGAAGATATCCTTGATCACAAGGTGGTCAGCAAGAGGGATGCTGCAGTGGCGATCTCAATTATGTGGACAATTTGGGGGAGAGCAGGAATAGCTATCACCATGGGGAAGTTCAGTATCAACCACAGAAATCTGTCGAACTGGTCGAGGAGCTGTTGAAGGCATTGGAAGTACCTGCATTGTCAAATGTGGTGGTACCGACAGAAGTACCGAGATGGAAACCGTCACTTTTGGATTAAAGTAAATACTGATGGTGCAGTCGACTTTGTGAATGGGAGGGCTGGCGCTGGAATGATTGTTAGAGATGATCAAGGCCAGTTCATTCGAGCCAAGTGCAAGCAGTATGCTAATATTCAGGATCCATTCGTCATAGAGCTACTGGCCTGCTGGGAGGCGATTGAATGGGCACATCAAGCGGGGATGCAGAAGGTGTGTGTGGAGACTGACTGCCAGACAGTGGTTTCAGCATGGCAGGAGGAGAAGGAACAGCGGTCAGCTGTGTTCCAGATTGTGCAAGAAATGAAGCAGTTATGCTCCGTGTTCCAGGGTTTTTAATTTCTTTTTGTTCGCAGAGAAGCAAACAGAGCGGCACATGTGTGTGCACGCCATGCTCTTAGCTCTAGTATCACTGAACTTTGCTTCGATGTAAGCCTCTGTCTGACTAGGTTGCAGGCAGAACTTGTTTCGTCTATTCAATAAAGAGTAGTCGAGTTAAAAAACAAAAATGACTCAAACGTTGCTCGGCAATTAGTGGCTTCGTGGCCACAGATCCATCATGGAAAGAAGGAAACTTTCATCCGGCGTACCTCGTGTGACTTCTAGCTGTGCCTACCGAGTCAAAGAACCTGCTTCAACGAATAATAGAAGGTATCAGAAACCCCATTAACCCTTAGCTGATCCTGAAGCCACGGTTCTTGCTCCTAGAAATCTATGGTGTAGCACCGCCAACAGTGGACGAGCGCCTACATCGATCTGTCTCCCGACAGGTTTCTTTTCAATCAACACAAGCAGCAGGCGTAGCTTTTCATTCACTCGCTCTAAGCACGGGAATAGAATAAAGGTATGGGTCCCCCACCTTACCATCCGTTCTGTCAGACCAATTGCTAAAGAGTTTTATTCGATTTGAGACAATCAGGAGATGGGCCTTTCTCAAATTGAACAGCCGGTATTGTTCGGATCTTACTTAGGAGCTTTAGTTGAATCATTTGAAACCTTCGCTCGGAAAAGGACCTTAAAACATAGTAAAAAAGGACCTAGCCTCTCGTCCATAACCGAGCCCGGAAGAGGAACCGAACCCCTCCCTTTAAAAAGGGCCTTACTTAAAGGCGCGCCCTGGAAGAGCAACTATCGAAAAGGATAATCTTACAAGCCCCAAGACTAAGAAGTTTCTACAACTCCGCCGTACCTTTCGTCTTCTTTTCTCATTTGAAAGTCTTCTACGGATTCGGTAGTAACGATAACTCGGATTTACAACTGTAAGCCTGAGAGATGGCCTGGACCAGAAAGTATAAATTGAAGTAGTTGTAGAGGGGCAGCAGCAGAAGGTTGGACTGGAACCCGGAAAAAAAAGATATCTTCGGTGGAAGTGCCAATATGACGTAAGGGCGATCGGGCTTAAAGCAGCTAAATGGCGACGATCCACCTGAACTCCTGAGCTTGCTTGGGGGAGTGATGGAATGATAAATGGACTGGTCGACCCTCTCCAAAGTTTCCTTTGAAGAAAGCCTTTTGGTTCTTTTTATAAATGGAAGAAGTTTGTTTGGTTAGTCAGATTTTTCATCTCAACAACTTTTACATAAATCAATTTTGGTTGTAATAAATCTAATTATACTTATATACAATTTTTTTAGCCCTGTTACTGGTTAACCACCGGGGGCTGCACCACCACTTGCGTGCCGTGTACTCGGGGGTTGAGATGTGGGCTTCGCCTTACTGCTCGAAACCCCCTCAGCGCGTTAGTAGCAACGGCCCCCTGAGCCCACCTGAGGGAGAGGAAAAGTGACCTGGTCGACATCCAAAGTGAGGTGGCCCATGGAATCCCGGAGGGCTGGCTGGAAGAGACATCACTAGCATCATTAGAAAAACCTGGAAAATCATCTATATCAGGCAGAGAGGAAGCTGGTTGGGCCGGAGAGAATTGAGTTGAAGACCCGGGACAAAGCAATTTAGTACTATAAAAATAAGAAAAGAAACAAGGCGCGGAGCGTTGAGGCCGCAGGTCGCTAGAAAGGCGGTAAAAAACTTATAAAGATGTGGTGCCCAGTCCACAACGGGATTTGCGCGATGCCATCTCTATGGTCTTGTGTTCTTTCCTCACATTGGGAGTGCCACCCTGATCCCAAAAGAAATTTGTTTGTGCTTAAGCCGTTTCACAGCTCATAAGAAAGAAGAAAAGTAAATCAGAAAAGGTTTTGAGTCTTTCCCTAGAAACACGAGAAGGTGCATTTTGACCAACAAGCCAGAAACGGATCTCGCCGTTGTCATCACACGAGCAAAGCAGCTCAGTTCTCTTGGGGTGGAAATCCAACGAGGTGACTTGATTGAGAGCTGTGACCCACGAAAGTTTGTATAAAGCCACCCCTCTACAATGAAAAATAAAAAAATAAAAATAAATGAATACATAACTAAATAATAAGCCTAGGTGGCAGGTTCCATAAATGCTATCTGGTAAGGTTTTTCTACAAAGGCCGCTAAGGTGGATTACTGGTAAAAGCACAGACCATTTGTGCTGTTGGCCTTTTTTTTCGCTGCGCGCCTGGATTTGGCTATTCCTAAACCCAGAGCGTGGGAAACCCAAGCTACTCGACGCGCATACACGAATTAGGAAGGAGTTTTTTTGGTAAGCAGGATCATCATAAGTCTCTGGTGTGCTAGGCCCGGTATAAGGCTGCAAGATGAAAAGGAGAATGCATTCTTTCATTCTTAGAGTACGTAAAAAAGATGAGTGAGGCAAACTTCTTCCCGCGCTTTCTATCTCTATACACACGTGAAAAGGAAGCAGATGCACGGGGTACCAACAATAGAAAGTCGTATCCTTTCTATTTTGCTTCGCACCCTTTTTCTTTTCTTCTTTTCTTTGTCCTTGGCAAAGGCAACTCACAATTTTTTTATTGGCAAGGAAAAATAACTAGATTTCCAACTGCAATCCTTGACGGTTTTCCTATTTCTATTGACACTTGGCGACCAAGCTCAAGAAGAAGCAATCAAAGGATGTCTATCTTCGTTCTCGAGGGCGGAGCGGTTGAAGAACCATGTCGAACTCGGCTAACCCTATCTTCCGAGAGCCTCTTCTCTCTTTTAGTTAGCCTTACTTATTTATTCCAATTCCTAATCTATATCATAAAGCAAAGCCCTTTTTGCGCCGCAAGGCTATCTCCTACGTATCAAATTATCACTTCTAGGAGTAATATGCCAGTAACTATAGAGGACTTTATTCTTAAGAGGACTTTATTCTTATTCTAAATAGGCATAGGTCCGGTGCAAGTGTCCTTATATACATGTATATGTCGGTTAAACACTGCCCAAATACAGGTCAAAGCAAAGTAGGTTTACAGCTAAGAGTTCACTTTTCTCAAGCATCTAACTAAGCTCCAGCAATTGCTATTGGAAGCCTCTTGTTCTCCAGCTCATGCATCCAGTAAATGCCCTGCTCATGTCGTAGGTTCAAATCCTATTGGACGCAATCTTTTTTCTATCTATTCTTTAAATAACTATACTCAAAACTAAAAAATCAAATTTGCATGATTCAAATGAAAAATCTTTCTCAACGATTCCTCTTCCACTGGGAGAGGGTTTGATTGGGATTGTT